ATAAATAAAAAATTTAAAATTCTTTATATTTTTGATATAATAATATTAATAAATTTCTAAAATTAAAGTTTTTTTATAATTAAATTAAATGAGTTTTTCAAAAGAATTAAATGTGGAAAAATCAAACAGTTTAAAACAACGTAAACAAAAAAAATTAGTAGATATGGAAGGAATTGTAACACAAAATTTATCTAATGGTAAATTTCGTTTAAAACTTGAAAATGGAGTAGAAGTCATTGGTCATTTATCAGGAAAAATCAGACAAAATCATATTAAAATTGTTGTTGGAGACAAAGTTACAGTAGAACTAAGTCCATATGATTTAACAAAAGGTCGAATTACATTCAGACATCGCTAATTTTATTCTTGAAAAAACCTAAGATTTTTGTTAATATAACACAAAAATAAAAGTAAAATAACGTAGAAAATTTAAAGCAAAAAAGATAAGGTTATAAAAACTAAATAAAGTACAAACAATCTTTAAAGTATTTTCTTTTTGGTTAATTCTGAATAGTTAAAGCCATTTATATACAAAAAAATAAAAAACTGTACTGCTTAAATTTTTAAAAATTAATAAATAGAAATAAACAAAAATTTATTGAATACAGAAAACATAAAGTTTAACTAAATATTATTCCATCTATAATAGATAGAAGAACAAAAGAAAACTTTTAGAAATTAAGTAAAAAAAAATTCTATTTATTTTATGGGATTACCTTGGTATCGTGTGCACACTGTGGTTATTAATGACCCAGGTAGATTAATTTCAGTACATTTAATGCATACAGCATTAGTAGCTGGTTGGGCAGGATCTATGACTCTTTTTGAAATTGCAGTTTTTGATCCTTCAGATCCAGTTTTAAATCCAATGTGGCGTCAAGGAATGTTTGTTTTACCATTTATGACACGTTTAGGTGTAACTCAATCATGGGGTGGCTGGACAATCAGTGGAGAAACAGCAACTAATCCAGGAATCTGGAGTTATGAAGGTGTAGCAGCTTCTCACATTATTTTATCAGGTTTATTATTCTTAGCTTCAGTATGGCACTGGACTTATTGGGACTTAGAATTATTCCGTGATCCTAGAACAGGAAAAACAGCTTTAGATCTTCCAAAAATTTTTGGAATTCACCTGTTTTTATCAGGTCTTCTATGTTTTGGATTTGGAGCTTTCCATGTAACAGGATTATTTGGTCCTGGTATTTGGGTTTCTGATCCTTATGGTTTAACAGGTAGTGTTCAACCAGTGGCTCCTTCTTGGGGAGCCGATGGTTTTGATCCATTCAATCCTGGAGGTATTGCAGCTCACCATATCGCTGCGGGTATTTTAGGAGTATTAGCAGGTTTATTCCACCTTTGTGTACGTCCTTCAATTCGCTTATATTTTGGTTTATCTATGGGAAGTATTGAAACAGTCCTTTCTAGTAGTATTGCAGCAGTTTTCTGGGCAGCTTTTGTAGTAGCGGGTACTATGTGGTACGGTTCAGCAGCAACTCCAATTGAATTATTTGGTCCTACTCGTTATCAATGGGATCAAGGTTTCTTCCAACAAGAAATTCAAAAACGAGTTCAAACTAGTTTAACTGAAGGATCTTCATTATCTGAAGCATGGTCAAAAATTCCAGAAAAATTAGCTTTTTATGATTATATTGGAAATAACCCAGCAAAAGGTGGACTTTTCCGTACAGGAGCAATGAATAGTGGAGATGGTATCGCAGTAGGTTGGTTAGGTCATGCTGTTTTCAAAGATCAAGAAGGTCGTGAATTATTTGTTCGTCGTATGCCTACTTTCTTTGAAACTTTCCCGGTTATTTTATTAGATAAAGATGGAGTTGTTCGTGCTGACGTTCCTTTCCGACGCGCGGAATCAAAATACAGTATTGAACAAGTAGGAGTTTCTGTAACATTCTACGGAGGAGAATTAGATGGATTAACATTCAGTGACCCTGCTACTGTTAAAAAATATGCACGTAAATCTCAATTAGGTGAAATTTTTGAATTTGATCGTTCTACTTTACAGTCAGATGGAGTTTTCCGTAGTAGCCCACGTGGTTGGTTTACTTTTGGACATGTTTGTTTTGCATTATTATTCTTCTTTGGACACATTTGGCATGGAGCTCGTACTATTTTCCGTGATGTTTTTGCTGGTATTGATGATGATTTAAACGAAAGTTTAGAATTTGGAAAATACAAAAAACTTGGGGATACAAGTTCTGTTCGTGAAGCTTTTTAAGTTTCAACAAACAAATTTAGTTTTTTGTCTTAATTAATCTTTACTTTAGCAAAAAAACATAGATCTGTTTTAGTACAACTTCTTCAAAAAAACGATAGTATATTTCATATATGTGAAATATACTACCTTTTTAAAAAAATACTAGAAACTATAATACACAACAAGATAGAATTTCCTTTTTCCTTGTATTTTTGTTTCCCAGTGTTTGTGTAAACTTCTTTTTTCTACCTTGTATCTGCAAGGCCTTTAGGCCTTTTTAAAATTCTTTGTGTTTACACAAAGAATTTCGAAGACCTGTGTTTCTTGTGTTTTCCAAAGTGTTTATCTAAAGATAAACACTTTTGAAGGAACACAAGAAACACAGGTTTGCAACGGTAGAACCGTTGCAAACCAAAGCTTTGCTTTGGAAAACCTGTGTTTCTCTTTAGAGAAACACTTGGAAAACGGTTCTACCGTTGCAAAAGAAAAAAAACAGCTCTGTAAATTATATTTGCAGACAAAATGTTTTGCAAAGCGGAGCTCTGTAAATTATATTTGCAGACAAAATGTTTTGCAAAGCGGAGCTTTGCAAAACATTTTTGAAAAGGTGTGCACCTTTTCTATTAGTTAAAAACACAAGTCTATCTTATAGTTTCTGTTTATTAAAGGCATTATGTTTATTTAAGTTCTATATAATAAAAAATAAAAATAATTATTTAGATGGGTCTGGATTTTATCCAAGCAAAAGAATTTTTCTGACTATAATAAAACAGATAAAATTTGCATAAATTGATATCACAAAATAAAATTTACAATTTTAATTTATGGAAGCTTTAGTTTATACATTTTTATTAATTGGTACATTAGGTATTATTTTCTTTGCTATTTTCTTTAGAGAACCTCCTCGTATGGTTAAATAATCTAAATAATAAAATTTCTTACTTAAAAATTCAGGTAAGAAGTTTTATTATTAATTTCAAATGTTTTATATTTATACTGTAAAATTCAAAGTTGTTTGAATTTTCAATTTTTTAGTCTGCGTCAAGTTAAAAAAAATTTAACACAGAAAAATTCAAACAACTTTGAATTTTTAATCTTCATGTTCTTCAAAAGGATCTCTTAGTTTTTTAGACGGAGGTCCAAAGCTAACGTAAACAGAGTACCCTGTGGCACTTAATAATAAAAACCATAAAAAGAAGGTAAAAAAAAATGCGGGACTATCCATATTCTTAAAAAATTTAACTTTTATTCTCCAATCACAGATATTATGACATAAAGTAAAAAAAACTTCAAATTTTTAAAAATGGCTACTGGAACTAAAACAACAGTAAAATCAAACTCTGGTGTACGTGATGATCAAGAACCAGGAATTGTAACACCTTTAGGAACTTTATTAAGACCATTAAATTCAGAAGCTGGTAAAGTTTTACCAGGTTGGGGAACAACAGTTTTAATGGGGGTATTTATTGTACTTTTTGCTGTTTTCTTATTAATTATCTTAGAAATTTACAACAGTTCATTATTATTAGATGATGTTACTATGAGTTGGGAAACTCTTGCATCTTAATATAGTTTTTAACTATTGTTAAAATTTTTTCAAATTCGCTTTTAATTGTTTTATGTAAAACAAACTCCCAGTGTTTGCAGATTGTCAAAAACTTTAAATTTGTTTATAAGTTTTTCTAACAAAAAAAGTGTTTTCAATTAAATTATTTAAACATAAAGATTTTCGAAAATACTATATATCCATAGAAAACTAGTATTTTTGCATTATTCTCTAACTTTCGCCTGAGATAGCACGGATTTTATTATTTGTACAATCTATGTTTATGTAAATACAAACATATGTTATCAAAAATTTTTTAGTCAAAAATAGAAAGTATTTATCTAAAGATAAACACTTTTGAACACCTGCAACTAAAGTTGCTAGGTTTTTGTTATTGTTATTTAAAAATTTAAAAGTTTGAGTCAAAGTAAAATTTTTAGAATCCTTTTAAATTTTTAAGAGAGTTTTTAGATTGAAACATTTTTCAATCTCGTTACAAATACTTTTTTATAAAACCAATTTATGTACTTAATTATTGCTAAATTACCAGAAGCTTATGCTCCTTTTGAATCAATTGTAAATGTTTTACCAATTATTCCTGTTTTCTTTTTACTGTTAGCCTTTGTTTGGCAAGCATCAGTAAGTTTTAGATAAAAATTTTATTTACTAATGTTGTTATGGAATACTAATATAACAACATTAGTAAATTATTAATATATATATATAATTTGAAAAAAATAGTCATGTTAAATTTAACATGACTATTTTTATTTAGTTTGTTGAATTATTAGTTTCTGAAGCATTAGATTCAGTTTCCAAGATATATTTTGCTAAAAATAAAGCTTGATTTGCTTTAGAAACTACTTTTTTTTTCCAAACGCTTTTACGAATATTTTTTTTTGATTTTGAAGTTTTTTTTTGTTAACCTAATATTTATCTTTAAATATTGGCTTCAAAGCCTTAAAAAATTTTTTCAAATTTTAAGGCTTCTTTTACTAGATAAAAATCTAAAAAATTTTTAATTAATTAGAAGTGCCTATAAACTCTAAATATAGACTTAATTATTTTGAGCTTTTAAAACTACTTTTAAAAAAGCTTCAGGATCACAAATTGATAATTGTGCTAAAATTTTTCTATTTAAAATAATATTCGAATTTTTTAAGTTACACATAAACTCACTGTAATTTAAATCATAAAATCTAATAGCAGCATTTACTCTACTAATCCAAAGGCGACGAAAATCTCTTTTTTTTTTTCGACGACTCATATACGAATATTTTAAAGCTTTCATATTTTGTTGATTTGCAGTTCTAAATAATAAAGACGCTGCTCCACGAAATCCTTTTGTCATTTTTAAAACTTTTTTGTGTCTTTTACGTGACACATTTCCACGTTTTACTCTAGTCATAAATAAAAAAATTGTTATACTGATAAAAAAATTGATTTTTCAATTTTAAATAAGAAAAAAAAATTAGCAAGCTTAAATTGAAGTTTTGTAGTTATTTATTATGTTTATATTATTAAACTTTTAAAAACTATAATTAATATAGTTTTTAAAAGTTTAATTAAAGATTAATCTAATGGTCTCATTGATAATACAGGTTCATCTAAACGATCAATACCTTTTTCAAAACCTGCTGCTGCTGCACGAGCACGACCCGCGTGCCATAAGTGTCCAACAAAGAAGAAGAAACCTAAAACGAAATGTGATGTTGCTAACCAACTACGTGGAGAAACAAAGTTTACCGCGTTAATTTCAGTAGCAACCCCACCAACTGAGTTTAAAGAACCTAACGGAGCATGTGTCATGTATTCAGCTGCACGACGCTCTTGCCAAGGTTGAATATCATTTTTTAGTTTATTTAAATCAAGTCCATTTGGTCCACGAAGTGGCTCTAACCATGGCAATTTGTTAATAAAATGTTCAAATTTCAGTCTGATTATTTTGGAATAAATAATTTTCATAAGAAATCTCACCAGGCTTTAAAACATAAATAACTCTTAATGGGCATCCATTCGGATCCACAGTAGCATATTTCCAGCCCGTCTGTTTATTTTTAATTTTTTCATGAACTTCGTATACAGATTTTGCAAATTTAGCTCTTATACAAGCTTTGATTGAAGGAAAAAATAATGATGGACTAGAATCTTTTTTTGCAAAAATTGCAATAGAACCATGACTAATACCTTCGTTTTCATTTTCAAGATAAATAACATCCTTATTGTTAGGATTTTTCAGCATTCTATATAAGGAAGCTCTTGAAATTTTTATTTTTCTGACCGCTTCTCTTATATTAGGATATTCCATGCCATGATATTCAATTTTTCTTATTTTAGATGGTTTAGCTTGTATAGTATTATAGGTTCTATGCTTATTTTCACTAATTAACTGATTTTGAAGTTCTACCCTTTTATTTTTCTCTTCCCATTCAGGCCCTTCAGCTATTATAAAATATTTAAAATTATTTGGATTTTTTTGCTGATTAAAGGCTGTTTGCAAATCTTTACAAAAGTGATTTCCTACTTTTAATGTTCTAATATAAATATTTAAACGTTTTATAATACAAGATGTTTCTCCATAATAGCTTTTATTATTAATAGGGTCTAATATTTCATAAACTCCTGGATTTTGAATAAAAGAAACATTTTTTATGGAATTTCCAATTATTTTGTTTTGGTCTATATCATAGTTTAAGGTCATCTTTAGTATATAAAAAATAAAACAGTATAAAAAAAGGAACCAACTCAAGAATAAAATTTCTTTTAGCAATTTAAACATTTTAAAAATTAGAATTTTTTATCTCTAATTTCTATATTTTAAATATAGTTCAGACTATGTGTTAACCTATAAATCAAGGTCATTAGTATTCGTGGTAAAAATTTTTTACTAGTCGTTGAACGTTCTAAAAAGTTTTTTAGCTTCGCTGCAAGTTAGTTTGAAAACATCCTTGACAATTTACTAATTTTTATTTTTACTTTTTCAAATAAAAAGTGGCCACAAAATTTAACCACGGAAATCCCAAAAACGCATAGTTTCACCCCCAAAAATAATTTCTCCAGTAGGTGAACGCATTAAATATTTTCCTAACCCAGTCGGACCTTGCGCTGAAGCTACATTTGCTCCTAAACGTTGGTCACGTACTAAGAAAGTAAAAGCTTGAGATTGAGAGGCTTCAGGACCCGTTGGCCCGTAAAACTCACTAGGATAAGCTGTATTGTTAAACCAAGACATACAACAAGCGATAAATCCCATTAATGAAATAGCTCCTAAGCTATATGATAAATAAGCTTCACCAGACCAAACGAAAGCTCGTCTTGCCCAAGGCCATGGAGTTGTATAAATATGCCATAAACCTCCTAAAATTTCTAATGTTCCGATCCAAATATGACCGCCAATGATATCTTCCATGTTATCAACACTAACAATCCAACCATCCCCACCAAAAGGAGATCTTAGTAAGTAACCAAAAATAACTCCAGCACTTGTAGTAGGGTTAGTAATAACACGAACATCTCCCAATAATGTTAAAATAATTGAACCAATTATTCCCATGTTAAAAGCTTAATATTCCTATTAAGATCAGACTATATCTTAACCTTTTATTTGCAAACTCAGATTTTTGGTTAAAAACAAAATTTTTGCTAAAAAAGATCACTGCCGTTTCGTAATTATTAAATTACTACTCTAAATATTAGATAGTCGTTCGATCTAAGTCAAAATGTTCAATTTAAGATAGTTTTTCTTTTTAATTTAAATAATACCAATCTGTTTGATTAGGATTTTTCAATTTTCTATATGCTTGTAGACGATTTTTTGCTTTTCCATTTTTAACTGCTTCAGTTATAGAATCAAAAAATTCACCACCAGCACAGATACGCTTATAACTACACTCTACTTTCTGAATAATTTCATAGCCAGTCTGATTTCTATTAAGTTTGTTTCGAATTCTGGTTTCACTTTCGTTTGTTTTACGACTAGCTTCAGAAACACTTTGATAAATTTTACCAGGTGTTTTTGTCAACAAAAACACAGGTCTTTCAAAGCAGGGCTTTGGTTTGCAACGGTTCTACCGTTTTCCAAGTGTTTCTTGTGTTTTCGAAAGTCTTTGTGTTTACACAAAGACTTTCGAAGGAACACAAACACAGGTGCGAAGCACCCTAAAGAGAAACACTTGAAAAAGGTTGTGAACAACCTTGCGGACCATTAATTTTACAAACAATTCGATAATTTTTGCTTAAAGATTTTTTACTTTCAGGATGTACATTATAAACTTCACTTGTTAAATAAGAATGAATAATATGATCTTCTTTTTTTAAACGAATTTCTTTATGAAGAAATTCTGGTCCAATATAAAGAATATTCGCTTCAAATAAAACATATCCATAATTTGTCCAATCTTTTTGTAAATCTAGACAACTATTTTGACCTTTTTCTAATTCATAAGTATTTGTGCCTAAACGATCTAAGAATCTAGTAGATTCTCCAATATATCGTTTGCCATTAGCTTTACAATAAATTTCGTAAATTCCAGGCCCTGTTAAGGTAAATAAATTAAAATCATTATCTAATTGAATTCGAAACGTGGATTTTTGGTAAAACAAGATTTCAAAAATAAATTTATAGGTCAAAACAGAGTTCTGAATATTTTTGAAATCTTGATTTTCAGACAAGAAAAAAATTCTTTTAAAAATATATTTTGACTTTTGATACGGTATAATCTTAAGTAATTCAAGATTTTTTCCGTTTAGACAGTTTATTAAAATTCTAATTTTCATTAGAATGAGGCAAAGACGTAAATTACCTCCGGGAGCCCAAGTATCATATACTCCACCGAAATACATAGCTTTCCAAACTAGTAACCATGCACCTAATCCTAAAATAATTAAGTGATAACCTAGAATGTTAGTAACTTTGTTTTTATCTTTCCAAACATATCCAAAAAATGGGAATGATTCTTCTAAAGTTTCTGGTCCAATTAATGAGTGGTATACTCCTCCAAAACCTAAAACAGCTGAAGAAATTAAGTGAAGAACTCCTGATACAAAATATGGGAATGTATCAATTACTTCTCCACCAGGTCCTACACCATAACCTAAAGTAGCTAAGTGTGGTAATAAAATTAAACCTTGTTCATACATTGGTTTTTCAGGTACGAAGTGAGCAACTTCAAATAAATTCATTGCACCTGCCCAGAATACAATTAACCCAGCATGAGCAACATGTGCACCTAAAAGTTTTCCTGATAGGTTAATTAATCTAGCATTTCCAGCCCACCAAGCGAAACCTGTTGATTCTTGGTCACGACCTCCTACTGTTAAAGTTCCATTAAACAGTGTTTCCACGGTTAAATACCTCCTTTAAATTTAAAAGATTCAAAGCAGAGTTGTTTTTTACTAAAATAGTTTCAAATTCTAAAATAATTACTTAAGCTATTTTTTCATGAATATTCCAGGCTTGCTTTGTATTTAACACAAACACTGGTTATATTTTTTGTTAGCTTGTTTATTGAAAAAAAATACTTATTTTAGAAATTTTCTAATTAAAGACTTTTAATATATAAAAGTTTAATTAAAATTCTCTGTGTTTTTCCTTTTGCGGTTCCAAGTGTTTCTCTAAAGAGAAACACAGGTTTTCCAAAGCTTTGCTTTGGAAAACGGTGGAACCGTTGCAAACCAAGTGTTTCTCTTTAGAGAAACACAGGTTTACAAGGCCTTTAGGCCTTGCAAACCCAGTGTTTGTGTTTCCTTCAAAAGTGTTTATCTAAAGATAAACACTTTCGAAAACACAGATCTGCAAAGGTGGATACCTTTGCAGATACAACGTGGAACTAAGGAGTTTACACAAACACAGGTCTGCAAATGCTATTTTATAATTTTACAGTCTTCAAAATTATTTATTTAAAGATAAACACTTTTGAAAAAACTTTACCAGACCAAATTTTTATTTTCCGTAAATGTTTAGAAGCACATAATAACAGTATGAATTTCTTAAATTAAAAATTAATTTTTAGAAATCTAGAAAAAATAACTTAACAACTTTTTTTTAAATCTATTAACATTAATTATATGGTATATTGAAAAAAAAAAAATTTCAAGATATAAACTAGATTAGAGTTCAAGAGGAAAGCCTCATTTAAGACTTTCCTCTTAAACTTTATTTATATGTTACAAAAGAAATTTTGCGTTTTAGCTTTTGAGCTAAGCGAATATAAGTTAACATTTGACCTAAAATATACTCCATTGATGTACCTGAGTCATCATTAGCAGGAATAATATGATCTGAAAATTGAGGATTACAGTTTGTATCAACAACAGTAAACATTTTAATTCCTAATTTTTGGCATTCACGAACAGCATTCATTTCTTCTTGTTGTCCAATAATAATAGCAACATTATTAGAAATTTGTTTTGTATTCATTCTTGACATTTGAGTAACTCCTCCAAAATATTTTTCTAAGCGTTGCCATTTTTGTTTTCTGGCTGCAGCCATTTTTTTGGATGTAGATTTTAATTTTTGATCATAAATTTGGTCAATAACATAACTCATTTTTGGGTCTACAAATTTTTTCATTAATAATTCAACTCTTTGATACATTTTAGCTTTTGTAGTTGGTACATAACGTAATTTTGGTAAAAATTTTAATAATCTTTGCTCTGAAGACATAGCTTTAAGCTTTAATTTAAGATTTCTTAAAACTTTTTGGTGTACTAACAATTTACTAGATATAGTTTGTAAAGCTGATTTATAAATAAAAGCTTTAGATTGGAAAGCTTTATAATTTTGAATTAAAAAATTAATTGAATTGTTTAATTGGCGTAAATTTTTTTCTTTTTTATTTAAACGAGTATAGCTTAAAATTAAATATTTTTTCATAAATGGTAAATAAGCTAAAAATTTATCTAACAATTTACTAAGCAGAACAGGCTGAGTTGATGTAGATTTAGATTCATTTGTATTAAAAACATTGTTGAAATTTAATTTTTTATAATAAATATTAATAATTTGGTTTAAAATTTCAACGGATGGATTTGGTACTAACTTATTAGTTGAATTATTAAATTGACTAAATTTCTCGTAAGAAACTGACCAAATAGCTTTACCTGAATCCAAAACTGAATTTTTTAATTTAGCTAATTCTTGTCCAATTAAGAATAATTGTTTAAATTCCGAAAGCTCTTTTTTAGCATTTAAAATTTGATTTTTTAAATATTTTTTTTGTAATTGTAAATCGTTTAAACTTAACTTTAAAGAATTCATAATTAATAAAATTTTTTGTTCTTTCATAGAAATTAAAGAATATTTTGCAATATAATTTTTATTTTGAAGTAAAATAAGATTTTTTTGTTTTAAAATTAGCTGATTTGTTTCAATAAAGTTATTAGGGTTTTGTTGAAGTTGAAAAATAAGTTTTTTTCCTTTTATCATTAATTTTCTACTTTTTTTTCTTAAATTATTTACTTTACCTAATAAACGATCTTTAATTCTTTGTCTAGAAAATAAAAGGTTTTGAATTACTTTTTGTTTTTCTTTTAAAATAGGTTTAATTTGAGAAATAGATTTTAGAATTGTTTTCCAATTTGTAAGCATTCCCCCTAACCATCTACTGTTTACAAAAAAAGACGTTTGACTTAATACAGCTGTTCGAGCAACTAAAGATGACGCTGATTTTTTTGTACCTACAAACAGGAAAGTTTGCCCATTAGCTGCATATTTTGAAAGCTGTAACAAAGATTTTTTTAAACTTTTATATGTTTTAAACAAATTAATAATATGACGTCCACGTTTTAATAATGGTCTATTTTTATTTTTTCCTTTTTTTCTTAACCAAATATAAGAGCGCATGTTAGCATTACATCGAATTGCTCTTTCTCCATAATGCATGCTTGAATGAATCATTTTTTTTAAAATTGTTTTTACTTTTTTTTGTTGTTGGCTTTTAGTTTTAGCAATTTTTTGATATTTTTCTTGTTTTCTAAAGATAGAAAAACTTAAATTTTTTTTATTAAAAACTAAAAGTTTTTTATCTGCTCCTTCAAAAGTCTTTGTGTTTACACAAAGACTTTTGAAAAAATTTTTATCAGATGGTTGCATTGAATTCAACCAAACAGGTGAAGACTTCGTTTTTTGTAAAATTTTTACTACTTGAGCAATAGAAAATTTTTCTCTAATACGTAAAAATTTAATAAGAATATGGTCTCCTAATTCAACACCTAAACTTTTTTTTACGAATAATAAATTTCCATTTAGTTTAAAAGTAAAAAAGCTATTATAGTTAGAAGCAGCTAATGGTAATACTACATGATAAAGTTTTTTCTTTTTATCCGAAGTTTCTAAGGAAGTTAAAAAAGCTTTTGTTTTTTGAAAATTTTCTAGTACAAGTGAGCTTTTTTCTAAACTTGCGTCAGTGTTTGTATTTTGCACAAATACAGGTAAACCAAAAGCATAATTTAATTTTATTTTTGTAATTTTAACTTGAACTGTTTCAACTGCCTTTACGTTAGGTACAATAATTGGAAAATCATTAGGATCATTTACAATATTACCTAAACCTGAATTTTTAGGTCCTTTTTTTTTTATTGTTACAGTAACAATTTGCCCAACTTCTAAATTCTGAGCAGACTTAGAACTTTTTTGAATTAATTGCACAAGTGTTCCTAAAATCATAATCTTTGGTGTTTGATTATTTTTAGTAGCAAGAATTTTTTCTAGTTTTACTTTTACTAAGTCTCCTAATTTTGTGTTTGGAACTAAAACAGTTAAACCATTATTTAATTCTACTAATCCCATTTTTTTTGGACCTAAAGCATTGATTTTTAGTGTAAAAGTTTGGCCTAGCTTTACTTTTGGAGATCCAGTGTTAACAATTTTTTTCACAATGAATTGATTAGGGATCTGCTGAGTTTTCATTGAAAGTTTGTTAACTTTACGTTTTTGATTGATTTGCATTAAATATTTGTTCTAAAAATAGTTCATTTTTTTCTAAAAATTTTATCTATAGTTTACAAATAAAATTAATTAAAATCTATTAGTCATAATCAAGTTTGATTTTTTTCTAAATTAAATAAAATTATATCATAAAAAATACAACTTTTAAATGAATTGGCTAATATTTATAGTTATTAATTATTAAATAAAGATTTTAGGTTAAAAGAAACTAGTTTCTTTTAACCTAAAAAAAAAATTAAGCGTTGATAGAAGGAGCTTCAACTGAAGCTAAATCTAGAGGGAAGTTGTGTGCGTTACGTTCGTGCATTACTTCCATACCTAAGTTAGCACGGTTAATGATATCAGCCCAAGTGTTTAATACACGACCTTGAGAATCTACAACTGATTGGTTAAAGTTAAACCCATTTAAGTTGAATGCCATAGTTGAAATACCTAAAGCAGTGAACCAAATACCTACAACTGGCCAAGCAGCTAAGAAGAAGTGTAATGAACGAGAGTTGTTAAAAGAAGCGTATTGGAAGATTAAACGTCCAAAGTAACCCAATTACCTTTTAAACTTAATTGTTTAAAAATGGACTATGTCTTTATGCTATATATTAGCATATTAAGCTCTTAGTCTCTGAACCTTTAGAAAATCTAATAGGCTGCAAGTTATTCTATAATTTCGATTGTCCAACCTTTATAGTTTGAACGGCGTGATTTTGGATTAGAATCAGGAATAAAATTATTTAAGACTTTATTTATAGAAGTACTAAAATCTTTATCTTCTTGAATTTTTTGGAAAATTCGCTGATCCGGCCATAATAAATTCAATAAATAAGGTTTAATATTTCCTGTACGTGAAAAGGTATTTGGAGGTGCTATGCTTTGAATTTCACCATAAGAAAATTTTAGTGACTTTTCAAACAAAGCTGCATATTTAGGTGAAACTTTTTCCAAATAGTGGTTTTTTCGTTTTTCAGTATGTCGACGAGGTCTTTTTGCTAAGTCTTGTTGAAGTTTAGGATCATAAAAACCTTTTTTTTGTTGTTTCATTCTTTCATGATGAGCTTTCATCTGTTCAGCTTAAGCAGCAATTAATTCTGGCGTAATTTTTTTACGAAATCGAAGAGCTAATAAATCTTCAGGTTTTTGATAAGACTGATAACGTAAAAAGTATAAATCCATATGTTCCTCATGACTCAAAAAAACCAAATTCCAAGAATCATCAGGACCACCTTCAAAACGCGGAATTACATGATGTCATTCCACATTACCTTCCGGAGGCTTTGATTGACGTTCCAAATAAAAAAGACAAGCTTTTGCATATTCAGTTTCTTCTTCTCTTAATTTTTCAATTAAAGAATTACGATTATTAACTCCTGCATATGGCCCTTGACTTAAAATTATTTGTCGTTCTTCTTTTGAAAGTCTTTTTCTCATTTTTTCTTTATTTGTTTCTTTTATTCTCCAATCACTTATATTATATCAAAAAAATTTATTAAATAAAAGAAAATTCTAGAATTTTCTTGCAATTCACTTAAATAGAAAAGCGTCGTTTTAACTTTTCGATATGCAATTTTGTTTTGAAAGTCTCTAGGTCTTAGCTTGGTCTGCAACTTAAGTTGCAGACTTGTTTGAACTTCGTTCAAGTTTACTAAAATCAAGTCTAGTTGTCTTCCGGAGCTTCGCTCCGGAAAACCTGTAATTGCTTTGCAATTACAGACTTTCGGCCTGTGATTTCTATGAAATCACAGACCTTAAGCCTGAGCTTCTACGAAGCTCAGAGCTACGCCCATAACAAAGTTATGGCTAAGTCTGCAAGCTAAGCTTTTCCGGAGCTTTGCTCCGGAAGACCTTCGGGGCCTTCGGTTGCAGACCTAATCTAAATTTTAATGAAATTAAAGCTGACTGTGCAATCAAAGATTGCAGGCTTAACTTCGTTAAGACTTGGTCTGCAAGCTAAAGCTTGCAGACTTACAGACCTAGCTAAAACGAAGTTTTAGCTAGGTCTGCAACCGAAGGTTGCACACTTAGCTTTAGCTTGCAGGCTTAGCTTTGCTAAGGCTTAGCAAATTAGTTTGCAGACCTAAAAAGGAGTCGCCAAAAAAGTTTCAGTTAAGTATTTTCCACATTGTACTTTTTTAAAATTCTCATTATAAGCTCACAGTTCTTTTATGAGCAGCTACACGTAATATTTAAATAATAATTTAAAACGGACTATGTCATTATCTAAAAAAATTTAGATATTCGGCACTATAAGTCTCTGAACCTTTCTAATTTTAGATTAGGCTGCAAATAATTTAAGAGTAATAATTTAAAGAGAACCCATAAACACTAGATTGGCTTAAATTGGGTTGATCTCCAAAAACATTGTTTATAACTTTGCGAATATAATTAACTGAAGTTTTATTTTTTAAAATTCTTTCTCGAGACCCATGATCTTCAGGTAATGAGTCAATTAATAACTGTTTAATTTGTTCAATAGTTTCAATTGTATTAGGTGGAATTCTAACCTCAAAGCCTTCTTTATGTCTCCAAATCATTCCTTGTTCAATTGCTTTTAAAGTCTCAGGAGTTCTTCTATAAAAATACTTTGGTTTTACTAAATTATTTTCAACTTGAATTTCTTCAGTATCTGAAGAATTTTCTGTTGATGAATCCATAACATTGCTAGAAATCATTTCATCTTCAGTATCTGAAATATCTTCAGTTGATAATGCCATTTTAGCATCATTTGTAGTACCATAAATAGCTCGTCTATCGCCATCTTGTTGATAAACTTCGTATCTTAATGTATGAATTCTTTTATGTTCCTCTTTTGAAACTTCTAAAATATTCCATTTTTCAGGTGAACCCCCGTCATGAATAGGAATAATATGGTGCTTTGACGATTGTCCTTTCGAAAAAGAACGTGGTCCAAGGTTAATTAAACTTAACACATAGTCATTATGTACATTTGGATTTAATTGTAAAAATTGAATTAAATCCTCTAAATTTTGAATAGAACTATGTGGTCCATTTAAATGATTTTCTATTAAAATTTGTTTACCTTGACGTCTAAAGGGTTGATTCGAAGAAGGATTTTTTTTGGCACAAGGACTATTAGGATAAATATCTGGATTTTGAATCAATCGATCATAACATTTTCGACAACCACCAGCAGGCCCAGTTCGAGACATATATACCATTAGTTTTGTCTGCCAAGTATTGCCACAATTATTACATTTAAAAGTACAATAAGATTGTTTACCAATAGTGTTTGGATTTCGACCAGTCTTATAATGAATTAATTCATGATTTCTACTTAAAGCAATTGATTGAACTTCTCCAATCGTAGTTTTAACTTGTTTTTCACCTCGTTTAAGTGACATAATTTATTCTTTTTTTTTCTTTTATTCTCCAATCATAAATATTGTATCATAAAAGAAAAAATAAGCAAAGTTATAAGTTTCTAAATTTTTTTGCAATTCACCGAATGTTTTGTTTTTTATCTTTAGATAAAAATACACTGTTTTTTTTTTACTCAATGTTGTAAGTTTCTTCTTCTTGACCGAATTTGTATCCTTCGTTAGCAGATTCGTTTTCAGTAGTTTCACGGATTAAAGATGAAGTTACTAATGAACCCAAAAACCCTTTTTCTCCGGCATCAGGCTTTTCGTGCATCCGTCCATCTATCCGTTCGTCCGAGTTTTCCGGCTTTTCCGGCTTCATCCGTTCGTCTGGCTTTTCCGGCAAAGCCGGAAAAGCCAGACGAACAGATAGATGGAACGGACGAACAGATGAAGCCGGATCCCACTTGTCGTAGAGCCGCAGAAAAAGGATGGACTATATCTTCAACTGCTTTAAAGTTGCAAAGCGCATAGTCTCTGAACCTTTCTAAATGTTAGATTAGGCTGCTGATTATTCTAATTTTTTTAAATTTTCTTCACAATGCGGAGGTGCATCTTCTAATTTTTCACAAGTCCAACCATAAAGCGAGCGTCTACTTCCATTTAATAGTTGAGTCGCGCGCTTTAAATTAGTTAGGTAAAGCTTATTTAAAATTTCCAAAACTTCATTTCCAGTACGACAATTAATAATACAAATTACTTCTTGCCCTTTATAACTAAAAATATATTTTTGTTCAGCTTTAATTGCTATATCCAACTTTGTTTTTCTTCCTCCAATTTTTCCACCTTGACTTCTAGTTTTTAAAGCGTCAGATTTAACCATTGATTTTTCGGTATTTTTTTTTTGAGTTTCTGAATTCCAAAACCCTTTATTATTGTTTCTTTGCGTGTCATGTGATGCTTGTGCACCTAATACTCTCCAAATTACCATTGCTTCAATGGTATTGCCACTAAGCATATTTTTTGCCGCTTGATCTTCTTGATTTCCATAGATTTCAAAAAGCAATTCGTGAGCTTTCCAATGATCTTTAATACTTAAACGAATTTTATTTTCAGCACTTTCCAAAAAAATAAAATCTTCGGATCGTTCTGCTTTTTTAAAAACATAGACAGGGATAATATGGTGAATATGTGTAAGTTCATTTTTACCATATTTCTTCTTCCTGCAATGCTCAATAAATCGAAAATACTTATTTGTTCGATTTAGAGTTTTATAGGTTTCTAGGGATAATTTTGCATTCATAAAAATTTTTTAATTATATAAACTTTAATAAATTGATAACATAGCTTCTTTATTTGAAATAATTCAAATGAACTATGTTTATTATGATAAATTTATTTAATTTAGTCAACAGAAGTTTTCAGCAATTCACTTTGTTTCTTTACAATGTAACCATTGTAAGGCACAGCTCATATGCATAGCAGAGAATAAAGAACCTCCAAATACACCAGCTACACCTAACATGTGGAAAGGATGCATTAAAATATTCATTTAGTTTTATGTAGAGTTTATCTACAATCTCTATAATCTAGAGTATCGGACTATATCATTAAACTAAAATAATTTTTTAGTTTTATTAAGCGCTCTTGGAGCTTTATGAGAAAAGCTCTAGTCTCTGAACCTTGTGAAGAATTTTCACCTTGGTTGCTGATTAGCTTAAATTCTAAAAAGTCTAAAAACTGATCCAATGTATTATTGGTATAACCGTACTTTAAATGAAATTCCTCATGAATTTCTTTATGTAAAACAATACCATTTTCAATTGAATAGACTAAATTTGGAAAATTTTTAGCACCATACAAATGATGGGCAACTAAATCTCCACTTGTTTTTTTTGTTTGTAAATAATTTACCTCCTTTTTTAATTAGTTTGTTATATTGAGATTTCTAAAAACCAAAATATTGCAAATTAGTTTTTTTAATAAAATTTCAGAATTTTCAGCTTTCCAGCAATTCACTTAATTTAAAGAACACAATTAAAATATTATGTTCAGCCTGGAATACGATCCAATTTGTTTTATAAGACCATTTATATCTTACTCTATATCATAGTATCGGACTATCTCATAAATAACTTTTTGTTATTTTCGGGCACTCTTGGTAACAATGTTACTAGTCTCTGAACCTATCTATTGATTTAGATTTGGCTAATGATTTTATAAAATAGTAAAGGAAATAAGTAAATAATATTAGCTAAAAGAAATTTTAGCTAATATTATTTACTATTGAAAAGTTCTTCTTTTCTAGAAAACCAATCAATATTGTAAAAAAAACGACAAAATTCAGCAAACTGCTGTTCTGTATTATTTCCATAATCATAAGTATCATGAAACTTTTTATGAATTTCACGTTTTAAAAAAACTCCATTTTCTGGTAAATAACGTTGATCAATATTCACATCATAACTATTTAAATGATGGCAAACAAATCTTTCACCGACTTTCCATTTTTCTTTTGTAATAACACACATTTGTTGACAACGTTTACGTACACTATTTTTCCAATCATAATCTAATTTGCTAGGATTTTTTAAATCTCTTCCAGAGCCATTTTTAAATCTTGGATGTTGGTTTCCAAAACGAATTGTTAATGAACCAATTCGTTGACTTGCTTTTAAACCGATTTTATGTCCAGTTTGATTACTAACTACTTTATTTTTGTGTGTTTTTGAAGTAGCAGCTTTTTTACACTCAAGACAGCCTGTTTGTTTAGCATTTTTATATGAATCAACACTTGTTTCAAACGTTGAATTACAAGTATTACAGCCTACTGTTATGAAACTATGTACATTTTTGTAGTTATCAAAAGAAATAATTGAATGATTACTAGATTCAGCAAGCTTTGTTAAATCTTCTCTTGTTAATTTTTTACTCATAAGTTTCTCCTTTTTAATCTATTTTAATAATTCCATTAATTCACCCGATTTTCTTAAAGTTTTTTAAACTTTAAGTCACGATATTGTTTCATGAAGTTAAAAGTACCAGAAATCATTTGTGTTCCACAAAGTTCGCTATACTTTGCGCGACTTAAAATTCATTTTTTGAAATGAATCAAATCAGCCTTCTATTACTAGAAGGATCAGACCATATCATATTCTAGTTTGCTAGAATCTCGCTATTTCGAGTGCGCTTGCACCCTACTCCTTTTAGGATGGTCGTTAAATCTTTTCCCAAATTTTGTTTCTATTAAATAGTTCAGCAAATTAATTCACAGGATTTATCATTTGGATCTTCCAAACGTTTTCGAATAGTTTTTCGGGCCATTCCTGTTTGACGTGAGGCTTCCGCAATACTTGGATAATTTACTTTATTAAGACAAATACCTTTTCCTAAAGCATCGTTTGGTTTACTATTAGCAATTGAAATAAGTTTTTTGGATTCTTCCGTATGTCTTTTGCTATAAAAAGGATTTTTATCTCCGGAACGATCAAAATATTCAATATAATTATAACAGAAATCAGGATTTTGAAGTACTAAAAAAAGTTCCTTTTGTAAACGGACCTTTCTGTCTGACCATTTATTTCCTAAAAATAAAGGAATAAATTGAAAATTTTCGTGTTTATAAATATTCCAATCATGTTGAAGTTCACGATTGGTGTGAATATTTTTCCTTAAAGTAGATCTATGAAAGGCTAGTCTGGCACTCACATTTCATTTTTTGTTTCTCCATAGTAGCGTCGATCATTTGCAAGGCAATGTATCATATATATTCCTGGTTTTTTACAGGGTAGCAAAATTTGGTTTGATAAGGAATTGTCCGTCTGTTCCATATTTTCTTCGAATTCCTTGAAATTTTCATCAAAAATTGAAAAAAATATATTAAATGGATGTCCTCCTTTTAAACGAGTTACTTTCAGATTATTACCAATACTATTTAAAAAACTAGACTGAAATAAAAAGAAAGGGCAAATATTTTACCTAAAGGCATTCCGTCTGAGAAAGCATAAATTCCTATAAAAAATTTTATAGGATGGACTATATCATCAATGTGTTTGTGTAAAAAGAATTTACTTAAACCACATCGCAAGGCACTATGTATTTACTTATAAATAATACTAGTCTCTGAACGTTAAAATGAAAAAGCAGATTCAAAATCTGCCTTTTCATTTTCTACGTTGCTAATTTTTAAAAATTTAGTTCTTTTAAAATTTTCCAACCATAACGTTTTTTTGAAATTTGACGCAGAAGTTCACTTAAGCCTGAACAATGTTTAACACTGTTTGGTACAGCAAGATTTAAATATTCCTTTAGTTGTGTTACACTTTCCAATGGTGGGCTAATAACAAAAATTCCAGAATCATGTTCCCATTCTAGATGTAAACTCAAACGTCTTTTTGTTTCATGATTTTGATGTTTTAATCCACCTAATTTACCAAAGTTTGTTCCAACATAAAAGCCATTTTGCTGTAAAACAATTCGTTTTTTATCAGTCATAACCTTTCCTCCAATTTGACCACCTTTTCTAGCAATTTCTTTGGCAAAATCTGGGTTTTCTTGCAAATAATAAGATGATTTTGGTCGATTAGCCATTTCTCTTTGCCAGTCATTATTAAACATACAATTTCCTCTTTCTCTGTTTGTTTGAATAATTTTTAGTTGAATCAAAGCTTCCATTTCATTTGTTCGACCTACTAAACCACAGTATGCACAATAATCGTAAAATTGATTATAAACTTTGTAACGAATATAATGTGCTCTGGCATGATATCTAGGCGTACATAAGACAATTTCTCCATTCGGATCACCTCCACTATGTTTAGGCTCAATATGATGTTTATGGACTGAACTATTAGGTTGAAAACCTTTTAGTTCTTTTTGTTTTAAAATTTCAATAAATTCATAATATAAATTTGTCATTTTTCTCCTTATTTTTTTTTTAGCAATTCACCTTGTTTTTTGAAAAGTTTTTCAACTTTTGTGGACCTTCTGTTGATCCTTGTCCGATAGGGTAGATGATGAATACAGCAGTAGCAGCTGCAACAGGTGCAGAGTAAGCTACAGCGATCCAAGGACGCATCATATATGTTATTTTAAGGCTGTTTAAACCTTAATTCTTTAAATTTCTCTAAAGATCAGACTATGTCATATAAAATTCATTTTCAAAATTTTACTCAGGCTCTCATGGGCACCTAAAATGCCTAGTCGTTGAACGATCTATAAAATAGATTCGCTGCAAGTTAAAAGTCATTTCAATTTTTGGTTTTAGCATTTCGGTAATTTGTTCTTTTTCCGGGCGGTCTATTTTTAATATGGTTCCAATAGAAATCTTCAGATAAATGAACACGATGTTCAGAATATTCAAAAGTTTCATCTGGATAAACAATTGAGTAAGGGGATAAAACAATTTTTCCATCAATAGAAAGACCTTTTCCGTTAATAATATGATGTCTTTGGGATACTGGATCATAAATGTTAATACTCAGTTGATGTTGAGTTTTTAATCCTTGTTGTAAATTGTTTAACATTTTTTGTCGAAAAACGGTATTTTGTTGAAATTTATCTTGCCAAGCAGATACAGCATCTAATAAATTTTGAGGATCAAAAGCTCCTACACCTTTCTTTTTTGCAGATGCTGCACCTTTTTTACCTAATTCTCTTTGTACATCGGAATTATACCAACCACGATTTTGATTACGTAAATTTTGTTGCTGTTGTTTACCGTCAATTGTTCCAGCATAACTTGCCATTTCTCGTCTATTTTCAACAGTATTTTGACCTAACATTTGATTTACAGCTAAACGGTCTTCATACTTTTTATATTGTAAATAACGAAAATAGTGTGCCATTACATGTTGTGGAAATGTTAATAATACAACATTTTGATCAATATATGTTCCACTTTGAAATCCAGGTAAAATACGATGTTTTTCTAAATAAAGTAGAATGCCAGTTTTTTTATCAATAAAATCAGAATCCGTTGCATTAAGTAGAATATTTTTAGCAGGAATATAGTCTTGGTTTTTCTGTTTCATTTTTCTCATATATTCCATATAGATGTCCTTTCCACTTTGTTTTCGCCTCTCAATGATTGTTAAAAAAATATCGGAAATTGGAAGTGCAAAACCTTTTATTTGACGTCGACATCTTTCTTGCAATTCACCCGATTCTAGAGGAAGCTGTTCAGATTCCTCCGGGCAAGCGCTCATACGAAATAATTGAAAACAATTATTTTTACGCATACCTAAACGGTAAGATAATTCCCATTCACGACCCATGTAACAGCAGATTCCTAAGAAGAAGTGGCAAACGATTAATTGGTAAGGACCACCGTTGTATAACCATTCATCTAAAGAAGCAGCTTCCCAGATTGGGTAGAACACTAAATCGAAAACAAATATTTTCGAAGCGGACTATATCATCAAATCTAAAAAGATTTGTTGGGCACTAAATTTACGATTATTGTTGAGTCTCACGTAATAGTCTCTGAACGGAACGAGCAAATTGATTATCTCGACTCGTTTTCGTTGCGGATTAGAAAAATTTATTCTATAAATAAATACATTTAAATAAAACAAAATAATAAATTTAAAAAGAAATAAATAAAAATAGTAACGAATTTGTTCTGCACTGTTTAAAACAGTGCAGAACAAATTCGTTACTATTTTTTAATCTTGAAGGAAATCAGAAAGTTCATTTGGATCATATAAGTCTTTAATAATCCACCCATAAGCTGAAGGTCTTGTTCCTTTTACTAAACTGTAGAACGGTCCACCATTTACTTTTTCAATAGGAACGTTAAATTCTAAATTTTGGTCTTCACACTGCTGATTTAACTCTCGAGCTAAATCAACAATGGCGTTACAAGGTCCAACAATAAACTCTAATTCAGGTTTACTTTTAGGAGAAAAAATAAAAATATTTTTTAACAAAGAAATTATTTGTTCAGATTGATTTCCTGTACCAGTAACTCTTCCATAAGTTTTTCCAACTTTACTTCGAGCTTCTTTCTGTTGATCAGTATTTTTAGCTCCTCCAATTTTTCCTCCCTTTTTTCCTAATTTTTGTTGAACTTCGGAATCCCAGAATGTTCGTTTAAAAATTTTATTCAAAGCAGCTATTTTTTTGCCATGAGATTTCAAATTTAAATCTTCAGAATATAAACGAAGAAGAAAAGCCTTTAAGTCGCCTTCTTGTGCAAATTCCATATATAAGATTTTATGTGCAATCATATGTTCTTTGTTAGTAAGTAAAACAAGATTTTCCTCTTTATCCGAACCCCCTTGATGTTTAGGAATAATGTGATGTTTTTCCATATTCCCAAAATTTAGTTCAAGTTCTACACGAGTTAATTTACCATTTCTTTTAACCTTTCTTTCAATGAATTTATGGTATGTGCCAGAAGGTAGCAACTTACCTTCATCAATACGTTTTCTCATAAAATAAACAAGTTTATCTTTTTTATTTTTTTCTAAATTTTGCATAATTTTAAGTATTTAAATAATTTATTCTCATTTTTTCTATTTTTTCTTTTCCCGCAATTCACCCAATTCTTTAATTTATTGTTGATAAATTAAAGCACTTCAATTAATGTAATCCAATCGCGTTAGATGTAGGAACTACAGCACCAGAGATAATGTTGTTACCGTATAATAATGATCCAGAAACTGGTTCACGGATACCATCAATATCTACAGGTGGAGCAGCAATGAAAGCAATAATAAATACAGAAGTAGCAGTTAATAAAGTTGGGATCATAATAACACCGAACCATCCGATGTAAAGTCTGTTCTCAGTAGAAGTAATCCACTCACAAAAACGTGCCCATAGGCTAGATGCTTCGTTTTTAGCTAAAATAGCTGTCATAATTAGTATATAAAAAAAATTTTATTTCTCCGAGATTAAAAATCATACTTAGACTAAATACTTGTCTTTGGTAATATTATAAATGTATTAAAAAATCTAAAAAGCAATAAAATTTGCTGCTTATTTGAATAAGAGAAAATTTCAAATTTTTATTACTTTTTATAAAAGCGAGATAAGATAAAAATGGAATTTAATTCTAAAATAGATCCCTTTTCTAAATATTTAAAAATAAAATAATCTAAGAGTTCACGATTTTTATCAAAATAGCTATAAGCTTCATGAAAAGATTGCATTAAAAAATGGTAGTAAATTTCATAAGTAAAAGTATTTTCAAAATTAAATCTGTTAAAAAATATGTTATTAAAAACCCATTTTCTAATACGTGGATTATAATGTTGATCAGCATCAGAGAAGTCAAGAAATTGATCTTTTTGTAAACTTTTATTATTATTAGACTGAACGTACATAGATCTCCAGTCTACATCACTTAAAAAAGTACTTTCCATATTATGTTCTGGTAATTGACCATTCCACCATTGGTTTGTAATGGAAAGACGATGTCTGATTAAAAAACGAGTTTTGTAATAATAATTAGATGAGCTTCCTTTTAGTAAAGAGGTTTTTGAAATGGAACTTTTTGCGTTTAAAAAGCCTAGCTCTTTAAATGAATTCATAAAAGTTGAAAAATCATTAAATTTTGTGTGAGATTTAAAATAGAATTGAATAGGTTGATTATAAAGTTTTTTCAAAAATCTTTGTTTTTGATGAGAATGCATTTTATTATAAATTGAGAAAGAATTTTTAAGAGTAAAATCAATTTCTACGGATTTGAAGGCTTCATATTTTTTTGCTGGCATTAAAATTTCGGATATTGGTGGCCCAGGTGGTTCTTTTAAACTGTTTGATAAATTTTCTAGTTTAGAAAACATTTTTGAAATAATAAAATTCTTTTGAAGGAAATAGCGATTTTGAAGAACAGAAAAAATGAAATCTTTAGAATTACTGGAATCATTGAAAGGTAAAAGTAAGCGCTGATTTTCTAAAGATTTTTTATAACTATATCTAATAAAATTCACATTTGTGTTAGAAAGTTTGTGAAATAAAGTAGAATAGTAAAAAAAGTCTAGAATTTTTGGTGCTAAAAAACAAATCATTAAATTTTTATATTGAAAACTAGAATTAAATAATATTGGTACAATTGTTAATTGATTAAAGTTTTTATTATATTTTATAGTTTGATTGAAATACTTGTTTGTTTGATATTTTAAAAAATCTGCTTGAATTATGTAATCACCAATAAAATGTGCTGAAAGAAAAAGAATCTTTGTTAATTGATTTTTAACAAGTTTTTTTAATTTTAAAGCTGAAGTATGGATTTTGGCTTTTTTTAATTTAGATTTAAGCTTTTTAATTTGACTATCTTTTAAAAAAGGCTGAAGAAATTTTTGTTTTTTTCGATTAATAGAAAGAAAAAAGTTGCTAGAGCAACTTTTAGTATTGAAATAATTTATTTTATTTGTATAGCTATAAGTATAACTATAACAGGTGTTTCTGTTATGAGTGCTTTGCACCTGTGTTTCTATGTAATAGTATGGATTAAACTTTGGCTTTAAATCTAAATTATTGAAAATAATTTGGTTTTCTATAAGATAAAATTCAGGTAGGCAGAGAGTTTCATCAAAACGTCCAGGTCTTCTTAAAGCGGGGTCTAAAACAGAAGGTAAATGAGTTGTAGCAAATACAACAAAACCTCTGTTTGAACGCACACTGTCTACAATAACTAATAAATCTGTAATCATATCTAAAGATCCTGAGAAATTGCGCAAAGTGATATCGGCTAATTCAGCTATTTTTGACCTGATAGTTTGATTTAAAGATTCTGTGCCCGACTTTTCTATAAATTGATTATTTTGAGATTTTATAATAGTCCATGGAATAAAATTTGCTTTTTTTAATTTTAATTTTTTTTGATCTTTCATCATTAAAATAGTAAATGGAGATGTTGAAGGTGGAGCAAAAAATTCTTCTGATTGCTTTTGTAGTCGAGAAGTTAAAAATGGATTTGTATTATTTAGAGAAGTAGAGTTTGTAGTTTTAGTGATTCTTTCAATAAAGCTTAATGGGAATGGATGTTTTTTCTGTTTTTTTCTAAAATTACTAATTTGATTTTTATTAGCTAAATTGTTTGAATCTAAGCTATTCATTTTTGTAGAATCAGGTAAACCAAAAGTTTTATAAATTTTATTACTATAAAAGTTTTTATTATAAAAGTTTGCTGGAATTAAAAATGAATCTCCTTTGTATGGTCGTTTATAATCTAAAATTTTATGACGACTTAATTGATAAATAGATTGATTTTGGAAATGAACTTCGTCTTGTTCTAAATTAATAAAATTAGCATTATTATTTTCATCACCATAGATTCCTATTAACATAGGTCGTTTTTCTCCTATATAATGAATATCTTCCATTAAGAAGAAAGATGGTGTTTGTAATGCAATGCTCATGAAAACATCTTTTAAAAGTCGCATGCCAATAGCTTTATTATGAAAATTTACAGCGTATCTTTTCGCATTATCAACCATTAACTTCATTTCAGTTTCACCGGCTAAAGCTTGAATTAAAAATGTACCATAATTCAAGATTTGTTTAGACTTAGATTTTTTCAGAGATTCTAGATTAGAATTTGTTTGTTTTGTTACTAGTAATATATTTTTAGATATTTTTTTTGAAAATAACCCAGAATAAACCTCGCATAAAATTGGTCCAACAATAAAATAAACAGGTGAATGTAGATAAGAAATCGATTGAAAGGATTTTGGTGGAGCAATATCTAAAAATAAATCACTTTCCGTTGATTGACCCCCAAAACATGATGAAATAATATGTTGATTAATTGTTATACAACTATTTGTTCTAGAATTTGCAAGATAATAATTTTTGGTATAATTTAAAGAGAAAATTTCAGGATCCTTTAACAATCGTTCCATAAATCTTTCTTGTTCCGAATTATTTGTAACAAGTGATGCAACATTCATTTGATATTTTTCAGCAGCTTGAATAAAAATTTCTGCCCAAAGATTCATATAATAAATACCTTTTTTTTGTCGACAATATAAATCTACATCTGGCTTTAATAACGATTGCCATAATACAAAATAAGTTTGCTTTATTGTGCTTAAAAGAATAAAGCTGAAGGAAATAGAACTAAAACAGTCTAAGCCTGAATTTTTAGAATTTTGAAAATAAATAGAATTGAACAATCGTGTTGGACGTGAAAATTTTTGAAAAGATTCCCAAAGGTTTTTGTCTAAAGTTTCAGGAATAAAACTACATATATCAGAAATCCATTCAATTAAAAAAAGTTGAGCTATTGATTCAATCATTAATTCAGCAGGCTTTTCTAAAAATTTATAGATTAATAAAAAAAAGCTTTCTACTGTTTCAATTAGCTTTAATAAAACTTTATAGCTTACTTGAATACCTGCTAAGCCAGAAAAAACAAAAAACTTACTTAAAAAAGTAAGCCATAAGCTTAATTTAGCTTGGAATTTTAAAGCAGAATAATTTGAATTATGTGTGAGATTAAATTCAGTTTCTTTGAAGACTCCAACCAAACTGTAGTAAATAAAATTTTTTAAAAAGAAAGTTTTTTTTGAGAAAAATTTAAAAATATTAAACCAATAAATTTTTTGAATATTAACCAGATTTAAATTTGGTTTAATATTCCTATGGAACTGTTTTTGTTTATTTAAATTTAAAAAATAAAATTTTATCGAAAATCTTTTTAACTTATAAGTTGAGGTTAGGTCCAAATAATAAGCTTTTGAATTAAATTTTAAATTTTTTGTTTTTAAAAAACTTTTGTATGCTTTTTGATTGTCTATCATATAGTTGAAATTATTAGCACTGAATTTTTTTTTGAAAAAATTTGTATAAAAAGAAACAACATAGTTTTTTTTCACCGAAATGTTTAAATTTTTAGATTGTATCAGCTGTTGCCAAGGCCTTTTAGCTTTATTCCAAAAATGCATAAAATTTGGTTTTCTCTGGCTATCACTTTCGAAAATAACCGGAGTACGCGAAATAATCAAGCTATTAAATAGCTCAGTCTTTATATAAGAAAAACGCAGATGTGAAAAAGATTTTTTTATTTCGCTCTGAAATTTTTTAACAGAATTAAAAAAAGAGTTTAATGTAATTAAGTAAATATTTAAAAATTTGTAAATTAAAGAGAATTGAAATTTTAGTAAACTACGTAATTCAGGAATCTTAAGAAAACTTATAAGCATACAAAAATGAAATAAAACAGCAAAAATCCAAAGAAATGAAGATAAGGAGTTTTCAAAATAAAATTTGTTAAGATTGAAATTTTTTCTGTTGGTCACAGTATCTGCAATTCCACAAAGTGGAACTAAAGGCCTTGCAGATCTGTGTTTTCGAAAGTGTTTATCTAAAGATAAACACTGTGAATCAAATGGATTACTTAATTCTGAATTTTTCTTTTCAATAACTTTTAGTTCATGTTTACCATTATAAAAAAGCATTGAGTTATTAGATGAAAAGCTACTTTTTCCGTTATATTTACAAATAAAATTAAAGAAAATAGGAGTTTGAAAATTTTTATTAGACCACCAAAAAAAAATAGAAGATTTTTTATTATAGAATCTATTTGTATAATTATATAGATTTTTTGATTCTAAAACTCTGTAATTTGATTTTTGTAACGTATTCAATTTATCTATAAAGAAATTATTTCTAGATATAAAATTAAATTTAGTTAAGTTAACAAAATATTTTAAATTTCTAGTATTTAAATTTTTTTTTGCGTAAAAAAGCTTTCTGTTAGTAATATTTGAGGAATACAGAAGTTTTTTCTTGCTGTTTTCAAATTTTTTAAAAGTTTCAGTATTTAGTGTATATAGTTTATGCAATTCGGGTAGATTTATATAACAATTTTTTGTGTTTTTTAAAAAATTGTTGGCATTTGCTTCATCAAATTCAAATTTCTTTTTTATAAAACAAGAAGCCCATAAGTTTCGTATTTCTATATTAGAAAAAGGTTTATTAATTTTATTGAAAATCATATTTTTGGTTTTCTTCAAAAATTTTTTAGTTTGATTAGATTTTGATTGTTCTCTGTTTTTATATGTTTCCCATAAATTTTTAATTGAATTTTTTTCTTTAAAGCTAAAAAGATTTGTTTTATTAAAAGCCCACAAAACACGTAAAGTTGCATTGGAAGCATAAGGCTTCAATATTGAGCTTTTTTCTGAATTTAATGATGCTAAATTAAAAGCTGAAAAAAAAGAAAAATCAGCATTTAATTGCTGGAATATGTTTGTTTTTAAAGTATTTAATAAGCTATTTGTTTTATTCAATTTTAAACTGTTGGTTAACAAATTATATTTTGATTTTGGCAATTTATAACAAGTAACATTACTCTGACCATCTAAAGTTATATTACTCTTTACATTTTTTATGATTTCAGAAATTCTGTTAAATAAAATTCTATCGTGCTCTTTAATTAGTCTTATATTTTCAGTTATTTGCATATTTGAAAAATAAAAATCTTGTAAATTTTGAAAAGAAATTTTTTTATTTGAATAAAAACAAAGAGGACTTTGCTCAAAGCTAATTTTTTTATGAAAATTCGTTTCTGTTAAGTTTTTTGAATTTGTTTTATAACTTTGACTGTGCTTTTCAGTCTCACAAACTTCCATTTCTATTGATTCAAACACCTGGTCTTTCAAAGTTCCACTTTGTCCGCATTGTGTCCTTTGGCTTCCCAGCATTGTGCTTCGGCTTCCACTTCCACAACGTGGAAGTATCTGCAAAGGTGTCCACCTTTGCAGATCTGTGTTTTCGAAAGTGTTTATCTTTAGATAAACACTTTTGAAAACACTGGGAAACACATGGAACTTTTCTGAATAAGAAAACTTTTGAAATAAATTTGATGAATTAAAAAATCCCAATAAGTTTGACCAAAAAACTTCTTTAGAAAAAAATTCTAGTGAATTTTGTTGAGTTAAAATGAATTTTTGATAGCTTAAGTTTTTTCGTATTCTATTCATGTAAGGTTTAAGATTGTTACGCAACCAATAAGATTTCCAATATAATGGCATAAACTCATTTAAAATTTGATTTGAAATTTTATAATAGTTTTTATTATAATAGATAGGAATTTTAGTTGCTAAAACAAATTTTTTTAAACAGTTCTTTTCTATTAAATTTGTATCCAAATAAAAATTCCCCCATTTTTGTTTATTATTTCGTTGAATAAGAGATTTAAATTTTTGTTTTTTATCCCTTTTAAAATTAAATTTGTTTAAAACTGATTTTTGATTTTTAAGTACAGTATATGAATTCAATTGATTAGTCGGAATTTTATTTTTATAAAAATCTGTAAAAATCATTTTATTTGAAATTAAAAAATTTTTATTATATCTTTTATTTAAAAATTTTTTGTAAAGGTTATATCTAAGCCAAATGGGTCTTGGATAAAAGCGCTTTCTTTTTTTTCTTCGGCGATTTTCTAGCTTAAGCTTTTTCTTACGACGTTTTTTTTGTAAATATTTCAATTTTGATAAATATACTTGCTTTAGTTTTCCTTCTAAATCAAATTTTGAGAGAAAAATAAAGCCTAATTTTTGAATGCTTTTAGTTAATTTTGATTTTTTCTTTTTGTTGGAGCTTTCTCTTCGATTTTTAAAATTCCTTTTGTTATGTATTAAAAACTTTCCATTTTCTACTATATAGAGCTTTGGAAGATTTGTGTTTGTATTTTGCTTCAAAAGTCTTTGTGTAAACACAAAGACTTTGGAAAACACTGAATTTGAAGAATCAACCAAAGATAAGTTTTTACCATTAGAAAAAAACTGTAAATTTTTTTCTTTACTACGAGATTTTAGTTTTTTTAAGGTTTGCATAAAAAAAAGATTTTTTTGAAACTTAGTTAAATTTCTTTTTAGTCCAGCTCTTCCAAAATTTCTATTTTTTAATATATACAATATTTTATTTGGTCTACTCAAATTTTTTTCTATATTAGACGTGTTTTTGCTCTCGAAAACATTTCGAGATTTTAAATTATGATTTGCAATATATCGAGATGATAACAAAGTTCTGAAAATTTTTTCTTTTTTAAATACTGAGGATTCTAATGAATAATCTGATATTTGAACTTGTAAATCAAGTTTTTTCTTTAATAAATTTTTTCTTATAATTTTTCTTGCGCTGATTAGCTTAATTTTATTCTTAAATTTATAGTTCAAGTCTTTAGTTTTTGTTGAATTTATAAAAATAGAATTTATCCTAAAATATGATTTTTTATAAACGCTTAGTAATTCATTTGTTAAAGTTTTTAAGAAATTAACAAAAATTTTACTAAATTTAGGTAAATTTTTTTTTTCAAATTTAGAACTTTTAAATTTTAAATTGCTAGCTTTTTGTTTTATTAATTGACTTGTTTTATAATTTTTAGATTTTAAACCATTTGGTAGATTTTTATCTGTATAATTATTTAAAAACAAATTTGTTTTTGAATAATCTTTTAAAAAATATTGACCACTAGTAAAAACAGGATTAAAGTTCATTTTAGGAGACTTTAAAATGAATTTTCCTAGTAAAATTTTTTTACTATTGTAGTTATCTAAAGACAACCACAGATTTGTTTGCAACCTTCCAGGTTGCCTGTGTTTGTAGCTATTTTTTAGTACAACCTTTTCTAAAGAGAAACACTTTTGAAACCTATTAGTTCGAAAGTGTTTCTTGTGTTTTCGAAAGTCTTTGTGTTTACACAAAGACTTTTGAAGGAACACAAACACAGGTGCAAAGCAACCTTTAAAGAAAAACTTAGGAAAACGAAGATTATCAAAAACTTCAGCGGATCCGTGAATCATGAATGAATTATTTAAATAAAATTTATATTGTAACATTTTTAATTTACGTTTAAATTGGTTCAAATTTAAAAAGTTTTTTTTCAAATTTTTTATTTTTCTACAATAAAAAATTAATTTTTTATTTTTAGTGTAAATGGTTGTTTCTATTGGTATGTCATGTGCTAAAGTTCTGGCTAAATTTTTATTAAAATTTTTTAAATTCATTAAATTTAAAAAAGCAGGTTGTCCGTTTAACAGAAAATTTAAAATTGATTTTTTATAAATGAATTTTTCTGATTGAGTAGGTTGATATTTTAAAAGAAAAATTAAATTCAAATCCAAATTTAATTTTTTGTTTAATAATTCAAAATTGACAAAATCAGTAACAAAAATATTGTTTTTCGTATTTTTTGGCCTGCAAGGTTTTGGCAAGTCTTTGTATTTCCACAAAGACTTAGGAACGCTCGGCAGATTTGTGTTTTTATTTAGAAAAACACTGTTAGACTTATGGTTGAAGCGGTCACTGAGAAAATATTTTGAAATTAAAAATTTTTGACCTTTTTCTAACACAAGTGATTTAGAAAAATATTCATTAAAAAACTTATTTTTTTTCTTTAAGCTAACTAAAAAAGAGAAATTTGATCGTGATAAGAAAGTAGCCATTTTAGAATTATTTTCTAAATAATTTTTACCTTTTTCATATGAATCAATTGGATTTTGCCAATCACAATTTTTATAATTTTTATTAAAATTTTTATAATCCATCTTTAAAAAGATTGGTAAAATTTTTATTGGGCAATTTTCTTTTATTAAAGAATCTTGAAATTTTAGCTTATTATTTAAAATTTTTAATTGAAATTGTTTTAAAAAATTTTGATTATTAAACCAATAAAAATATTTTGGTTGATTGTAAAAATTTAAATAATCAAGACCATGAAAAATTTTGTTTTGTAAAAAATTTATATAAATTTTATTTAAATAGTGTATTTGATCTGCATAGTTTTTTAAATAAAAATCTTCAAAGGTTTTTTCTGTTTTTAAGTTGGCTCGAACAGATTCATATTGATTAGAAGAAAAATAAAAATGAAAAGATTTATTTAATGAATTTAATTTTTCAGTGTATTTGCCTTGTAAATTTACATCCGAGGATGAAAACATTACTAACTGATTATTTACTTTTTTTAATAAAGTTTTTTGAAAGGATTCAGGAAGAACCTTAAAATCTTGTGAATTTTGAAATTTTTTTTGTAAACTTAAATTTTGTTCAGAAAATAAAAAAGGAAAATGAATTTTTGAGTTCCAGGTGTAAGTCACAAAGCCTACTAAAGGAAAAATCCAATATTGCATAAAAATTTTTTTTTCTGGGAAAAAGTTTTTAATTTTTAAATTTTCTAATAATTTATATTCTATTTCATTGGTCATATTATTTCTATAACCTTTTAAAGTGTTTCTTTTTAGGGTGCTTTGCACCTGTGTTTTCAAAAGTTTTTCAAAAGTTTTTCCTAAAGGGAAAAACTTTTGAAAAACTTTGTCTGCAAATATAATTTGCAGACCTGCATTGTGCTTTGCACAATGCTGGGAAGGAACCCAAACATAAGAAACACTTTTGAAAACACTGGGAATAGCTTTAGCATTTTCACCAAGTAAAGGACTTGTTTGAAAAGAAGTTAAAAGATTCTTGGAATTTAATAAATGTAGAGAAAAGTTTGTTTTTAATTTTTTATCACAATTCAATTTTTCCTTTTTTTGCTTTACTTTGCAAGAAGAATTCATACAGAATTGTGTAATTGTGAATTCTAAAAAAGAATACTTTTTAAAAAATTTTTTACGACTTATTTTTTGCAAAATTGTTTTTTATTTTAAAAGTTTTAAAAACTTTAATAAATTATAATAAAAGTATGATAACCTTAAATTCTTTAGAAAATTAATAATAAAGAGATTAATTTTCGAGTTTTTCAAGTAACTATAATTTTTCAATGTCTTCAAAAGTTTTTCCCTTTCCACAAGGTGGAAGGGAAAAACTTTTGAAAAGACCTAAAGGACTTGTTCCCAGCATTATGCTTAGCACAAATACTTTATTAATTAAAAACAGGCAACAAAATCTTCATGTGATTAAATAAGTCAAGAAACAAATTTATTACTTTTTAGCCTACTATCGGAGTTGAACCGATAACCTTCGGTTTACAAAACCGATACTCTACCAATTGAGTTAAGCAGGCTTTATCTATTATTATAAATGAAAAAAAAAAAAAATCAAGAATTAAAATTAGATAAAATGAAAAAAAAAATTTTTTTTTTCATTTTATCTAATTTTAAATAGCTTTCATATAACCAGTTCCTGCTGGTATTAAATTTCCAATTAATATATTTTCTTTTAAACCTTTTAAGAAGTCTTTCTTTTTATAAAGAGAAGCTTTTGCTAAAATTTTTGTAGTTTGTTGAAAGCTAGCTGCTGATAGGAAGCTTTCAACTTCTAATGAAGCTCTAGTTATTCCTAGCACAACAGGTTCATATTGAATTTTAATCATTAAAAATGGATTAATCCGTTCAATTACCTCGCGATCAACTAGTTCTCCTGGAAAAAACCCGGTTTGACCACCATGAAGAATTTGAACTTTAGACGTCATTTGCTTGACAATTACTTCTAAGTGCTTGTCAGCAATACTAACACCTTGTGATCTATAAACACGCTGAACTCCATCAACAATAATAAGTTGAATTTTTAAAAAACTTTGACTTACTGCTTCTTCTAATGGGAATTTTGTGCAATAACGCTTAAAAATTCCTTGAAGTAAGATTGGTAAGCTATAAAGAAATGGTCTTCCATTTTGACTTGTTCTTGCTTCTAAATATTGTTCTACCTTAGGAATACCTTGTACAATATCTCCAGTTGTAAAAGTATCAAATGGTAAAGTAATAATGGGCACATTTTTTAAAATTGAGTCGGCTTGATGCACATGTAGAATACCTTTAGGTGAGACTAAAAAACATTGAGCACTACGAAGAGTAATTTTGTTAAGATTAAAATGAAGAATTTGACCAGTTTTATTAAAACTTGTTGAAGGGTTTAAAAAATCACCTTTAAATAGAAAATTTCCTAAAGATAATTTATTTAATCGATTAGGTTTTCCTATTTCTAAGCCTTTTAATTTATACAGTTGCTTTTTATATGTTGTAAAAAATTCTACCATATGTCCTTTATGAATTAAATTGGAGGCTCTTTTATTGTTTTGATTAATTGAATGCTTTGAAAAAATTCTTTTTAATGATGATTCATAATTTTTTTGTTTAAACTTAAGACTTAAAATCACTTCTAAATCATTAGAATTTGATATTAAAGATAATACTATTTGGCCACCTTCTTTTAAAATTAAAGCTAAAATTTTTTTTTTTTGCAATCTTAAATTATAATTAGTATTAAATTTTACTTTTAATTGTTTTATTTTGGTTGCTTTGCAATTATTTTTTAACTTAGTAGTAAGTTGAAAATTTTTTTTTAATATATTATTTTGTTTTACCATGTAATTAGAAAAGTAATCAAATTTTGGTATAAAAACACTAAATATATCTTTTTTTGTTAGAAAAATTTTATGATTAGATTTTTGTTTTTTATTAATTAAAAAACCATCTATCATAGAATTCCACCATGATTTTTCAGCAAAATAAGGTTCTACTAATTCTCCTTCAAAGGGGCTTAGAATATCTGTGTTGGCAAAAACTTGATTTTTTAATACACCGTTAAATTCATAAAACAGAAAAGAATTTCTATACTGAAAATTCTGTTTTTTTAACGAATTAGATGATTCTTTAAAACATAACCTTTGATTCCCTAAATAGGTAGTTTTTTTTAGTAAAAACCATTTGAAATAAGGAGTTAAATAAAGATTTTGTGTGACTTCTGCTATACTCATGTGTTGAAAAGGCTGATTTACAAATATTTTGCTTGTCAAACACCTATTGTCTATAATACTTGTTTTAAAATGAAATTTATATTTGGTTTTGTTAAACTCTAATAATTGACAATTAATATGCTTTTTATCTGATATCTTAGTTTCAATGGTGTTTTTGATTTTATATACTGGAAAGAAAAAAGAAGAAATAAATTTTTCTTTTATTCCTTTAGCGCTAAAAGTATTAGAAAATTTACGAACGCAATTTTTTTGCCATAAATATTGTAAGCTTTTTAAATTCTGTCGATTTTGATTATCTAGGCTGTTTTTAGAGCAAAAATTTTTTTGTTTTGAGCTGATTTGAACAAAAGATTTTGGAAAATTAAAGTAAAAATTTTTGTTTTCTATAGGGGCTTTTAAATGAAAAGAAGTATAAAAAAATTTCTTATAAGTGTAATAAGTTTGGTAATTTTTTAGAAAATTATTTTTAATAAAAAAGTTGAAGGGTGTTTTATTAAAAGATTTTCCTAATGATTTTGCAATTATCTGATTTTTAACAAAAATTTTTATTGATTTTTTATTAATTAAAGCTTGTTTTTGATTTGATTTTCTCAATATTTTTTTTTCAGAATAAAACCAAAGCATTCTTTGTTGAAATTTTTTCAATACGGTTATTTTTGAAATTTTAAAATGAAAACCGTTTTTAGAGAAGAAAGACTCTTTTAATTTCTTTTGTTTGTTTAATAAATTACTATGATAATTTTTCATTAAAGTATATGACAAATTAATTTTTGTTGAACTTGTATTAGCTTTATGAATATAATTTTTATAAGTCAACAAATTGGGTAATATTTTAGATTTAATTGGTCGAATTAACAGGCCTAATTTAGATTTTTGTTTATGTTTTATTAAATTTGTGTTTTCGAAAACTATATAACGAGGTTTTAAAGCCTTTAAGCTAATTTGGGTTGTAAAAATTTTCACTTTTGTTTTTAAAGATATTTTTGGTTTGCAAATAAAACTAGAAAAAGTTTTATGAATACAAGTTTCAACATAAATTGAATTTTGTTGAAAAATAATGTCATGAATCCAATTTTTTCCAGAATCAATAAAAACTTGATGGAAAGCAAAAACTTTATTATTTTCTTTTGTAAAAACATATACCCAACCAGGTTTAACTGTTACATTTAATTTTTCTTTTAATAGCAAATTTTTTGTATTTTCTTTTAATTGAAAATTTTCATTATTAATAGAGCTTTGATTTTGATAAGCTATATATGTAAAAAATTTTGATTTTAATGATAGAGCTAAAAGAGTTTGCTTAGCCTTTGTTTCAATACCAAATCTGCGTTTTTCAATTAAATTTTGGAAACACTTGGTTTGCAACGGTTCTACCGTTTTCCAAAGCTTTGCTTTGGAAAACCTGTGTTTCTCTAAAGAGAAACACTTGGAAAACGAAGCTTTGGTAACCAATTTTTTTTTTAAATTTTGAATTAATAAATTCTTTAATTCAAAATTTAAAAGGGAGCAATTGGTGGTTCTGTTTAGTTTTATTTCATTTCTTTTAGACATAAAATCCGAGTTAAAAAATCTGTTTTGATTGAATTTTTTTAAAGAAGTTTTTAAAAGTTTATTTTGATCCTCTGTACATTGAACCTTTTTATTATTCACAAATTTTATATTATTGTTGCCTATATGACTCTTAAAATTTAAACAAGGCGACGATTTCTGCGAGAAAGTTATTAAACCCGACAGCTTTCTATTAAATAATTTTTTTCTTCCTTGACGATTTACCAAATAAGCACTTAAATTTATATTATTTGTATTTAATGAAGAATTTTTTTTTAAATTTTTATTTATACTAATAAATTGAAAGTTTTCTTGTGCAATCCAGTGAAAAGTTTCAGGAAAAACAGATAATTTTTTTAGAGTAAAATTTTTTGTGTTTAGAATAGTTTGTTTTTTAACAGTATATAAAAAATTTTTTCGTAATTTTTTAATATATTTTTGTTTGCTTAAAAGCTCTTTGAGTTTAAAATTTAAAGCTTTTTCCTTGTTTACTAACTTGTTTGTTTGCAAACAAAAAGCTTTAAATTTTAAAAGCTTAGTTTTTCCACTATGTATCTGTAAAGGTGTACACCCTTTTCTCTGTTTTTTATAATGTAAAAAACAGCTCTGCAAATTATATTTGCAGACAAAACATTTTTGAAGATCTGTCTTTGTGTTTACTTCGAAAGTCTTTGTGTTTACACAAAGACTTTCGAAGTAAACACTGGGAACCGCAAAGGGTACAGACTGTTTTACAGTCTGTTGCATTTTTCGAAAGTGTTTATCTTTAGATAAATTATAAGGTAGACCTGTGTTTATTTGAAACACTTGATCCGTTGCTAGGTTTTGATAAAACTTTTTTTCATGTTTGAAATATTGAAAGCAAATTTTTTGTGAAAAAATTTGTTTAAAATTAAGTAAAAATATTTTTTGAGTTTTATGCTTTTGAGTAGCAAATAAATTATTTCGTTTTCTTTGAATCCAAAAATCATTTTTTAAATTATATTTTTTGAAAATCTTAGATAAAATAAACAGACCAGAGTTTGCTTTAAAATCCGAAGGAAACCATTGAAAAATGGGGCTTAAATTAGGCTTTATATTTTCTGTATTATGAATATTTTTATTAGTTTTTTTTAAGTTTTCTGCAGAATTTAACGGAAAAAAAGCTAAAATTTTATCATTTTGAATTGGAGATAAATTTGACTTTAGCGAATATTTCTTTAAATCTAAAATATAGCTTAATGATGCATAGCGAATTTTACTTAAAGATAAAAACAGGATTGGTGTTTTAAAAACCAATTCATTAGAATTTTTAACATTAAATTCTTTTTTCTGTAATTTTTGAGCCATTTTTGAGGAAATGAAATCAAAATATTTTTTTGAATTAGAAATTAAATTTAAGTTCCTTTTTTTTTTATATTTTAAGTTAAAGCTATTATATGAATTTAATTTTTTATTATTAGCTCCATTAGAGCTATTTTTTAAAAACGAATGCATTTGCATACTTTTTTTTTCATCTTCTGTTAAGTAAGAAAGAGGAATAAAGCGAACATTATCGGAAACTGTTTTTCTATTTCCATTTGTTGAATTTTCAACTAAAGTTGCTAAATTTAACTTATCTTCTGTTTTTTTTGATTGTTCTAAAACAATATTTTTTGAAACAAAAAGAGGGTATTTGCTCCTGTGTTTTTTCTTAAAGAAACTGGTTTTTTTTACTTTGTTGAAAACATGAAATCTATTTAATTTTGTGAAATAGATTTTCGGTTTGAATGTTCTGTTATTAGGAATGTTAAGTGTTTGATTCTTTAACAAAGTAGACCAAGTATTTTTTTCGACTTTGTATCTGCAAGGCCTAAAGGCCTTGTAGATCTGTGTTTGTGTAAACACAAACACTGGGAATTTCAAAACCTTCAGTAGACCTGTCTTTGACTCGTCAAAGACAGATCTTTTTAAGTCTTTGTGTAAACACAAAGACTTTTGAAAATATTTTTGAGCTGCAAGTTTTTCAAAAGATCTGTGTTTTTGTAAAAAACTTACAGGAGGAGAAATATTTATCTGCAAAGGTGTAGAGCTTTGCGAATTTGTGTTTGTGTTTCCTTCAAAAGTCTTTGTGTAAACACAAAGACTTTCGAAAACACAGGGAAAATTTTCTGAAATTTCAGGTTTCTGAAAATTTGAAATTGAAAAGGAAGTTTTTAAGTTAATTTTAAAGTAATTTTTCTTATAAATATAAACATGTTTTAATGTTTTTTTTGACTTCAGTAATTTAGAATATTTAGGATTTGTTAAAACTGAAGAAAATTTTAACATTTTAAAGTTAGTTTTGTTATTATCTAATAAACACAAACACTGGGAATTCCAAGAACCGTGGTGCGCAAAGTTTTCTGTTAGATAGACCTGTGTTTTTGTGTTCCACATTGTATCTGCAAAGGTGTCCACCTTTGCAGATCTGTGTTTTCGAAAGTGGTTATCTAAAGATAACCACTTTTGAAAACACAAACACTGAGAAAAAAACACTTGGGAATCGTGTTTTGCTTTATTTGGTTTAAATAAATCAGCCTTATGAATAAGTTGTTTTGAAATATAAACAAATTTTTTTTGATTAGAATATTTTAAAAAAGCTTTTTTAAAAAAATTTGGAATAAATTTTCGCTGAATTTTTAAATCAGTTAGCAATTTAAAATTTTTTTGTTTTAAATTATTGAATTTTTTTACTAATTTTTTAGTTACTTGATTTGAGGAAAAATTTATACGATTATATTTTCTTTTAAAATTAGATCTAAAATTAATATCGTATTGATAAATATATGGAACAGGACTATGAAGTCTTTTTATTATATTTGAATTCAAAAATCTTTTTGAATTTCGAATAATTGTAAATTTTAAACAATAATTTAACCATTTATTTTGGTTAAAATTGTGTTGATTATTCAAATTCAAAAAATATTTTTTAGAAAAATTTAATTTAGCAGAATTATAAAAAAGATTACATTTTTTCATATTGTCGTGCTTTATTCGATTTTTTTTATTAAACTTAAAATTAAAAATTTTTAATTTTAAAGTTTTTAAAGAAATACTGTAGCTTTTGTATTTTTGAAGTTTTAATAAAAATTTTTTTAGGCGAAAACTTTGATTTAATTTAGAAGCTTTAGTTGAAATATTTTTATAAAAATAAGCTTTACTGCTTATTTTTTTATGTAAATTATATGAGCTCAAGTTTTTGTAAATATGAAGAATATTCGCTTTTTTATTGTTTTCCCAGTGCTTTTCTTCAGGTAAATTTGTGTTTTTCCTTTTGTTTTTGTTCCTTTTGCAAAAGGAACAAAAACTTTCGAAAAATGATCCAGACTGTTTTGCAGTCTTATAATACAGACCTGTGTTTGTTTGAAACACTTGATTCTGCAAGGTTTTCCCTGCATTGTGCAAACCACAATGCAGGTCTTCAAAAGTTTTTCTCTTTAGGGTGCTTTGCACCTGTGTTTGTGTTCCTTCAAAAGTTTTTTCAAAGTTTTTCCCTTCCACCTTGTGGAAAGGAAAAACTTTTGAAAAACTTTGTCTGCAAATAGAATTTGCAGAGCTGTTTTTTACATTGTAAAAAACAGAGAAAACACCAGAAAAATTTTTAAAATACTTCAAAAGGCCGAATTCCATAATGGAATTGTAAGAATTATACCAAGAAAAGCGTTCAAAAACAGAATTTTTATTAACAAAGTCTTTATTTCTAACTAAAAAATTGGCAAAATTTCCAGTAAAATTTTGATAAACTTTTCCAGATAGAATCCAAAGTTTTGACTTTGAATTACTTTTCCATAAAGTGTCTTCTAAAAAAAAATTACTTTTTTGCTCCAACAGGTCCATTTGATTAAAAAAAATTTCACCTTCTAAATCGGCGTACACAACTTGTTCAGCATTTCCTCTTTGAGCTTTTAAATTTCCTATGTTTTGTGAATCAGATGAAAATTGTGCAACAATTTGCTTTTTAAAGATTTGCTGTTTATTTCTAGCAAATAAAACAGCATATCCAGGAATTCTATAAAAAGAAACTTCTGTAGTTTTTGATGCAGAACCATGATGCTCTGAATATAATCCTTTTTTTAAAACAAAGGAACTTTGAGTTTTTGTTAAAAAGGCTATTTTTCCTTGAAGGGTTCTAATACACGTTCCTGATATAGGCTCTAAGTATTCAATCCAACCATTATAATTAGCAATTATACTCTCAGTTAATCCCCCTGAGAATACTCCTCCAGTATGAAATGTTCGCATTGTCAGCTGGGTACCAGGTTCTCCAATGGATTGAGCAGCTATTACACCAATAGCTTCCCCTAAAGAAACAAGTTTATTACTGGATAAGCTCCATCCATAGCAAAGTTGACAAATAAATTTAGAGCTTTGACAAGTCAACGGAGATCTGACAAAAGCTTTTTTTGTATTTGCAACAATTTTATTAGCTAAGGAAATTGAAATTTCTTGGTTTCGAGAACCAATTAAAGTAAAATTCGATGTTTCCTTATTCAATATTTTAATATCATTAGCTAATACACGCCCGACTAATCTGTTTTGAAACGAATATAAAATCTGGCTACCCTCTTTCATATCAAAAAGAAATATTCCACGGTTTGTTTTGCAATCAAACAAAGAAATCATTACATGTTGAGCAACATCTACTAAACGACGGGTTAAATAACCCGCTGTTGCTGTACGAAGAGCAGTATCAACAATACCTTTTCTTGCACCATAAGTGGAAATTATATATTCAGTTAAAGTTAAGCCTTCTTTAAAATTACTTTGAATAGGAAAGTCAATTATATTTCCTTGAGGATCGGACATTAAACCACGCATACCCACCAATTGACGAACTTGAGAAATATTTCCTCTTGCCCCCGAAAAAGCCATCATATAAACTGGATTAAAAATATTTGTTTTTTCAAAATTTTTAATAACTTCTTTTTTTAAATTTTCACTGGTTTCATTCCAATTATCTATAAAAAGTTGAACTTTTTCAACTGCTGTTATTTTAGCATTTCTATATTTGAAATTATTTCTAAGAACGTTTTTATTAGAGGAATAAAGAAATTCCATTTTTTCAGTAGGAATTAAAAGATCATCAATACCCAATGAAACCCCGGCTTGAGTGGCATAACCAAATCCTAAATTTTTTAATTCTTCTAATAATTGTATTGTTTTTTTTTCTCCATAAGTTTTTAAAAACCAAGAAACAAAAGTTTTTAAACGATTTTTGTCAAAGGAATTATTCCATAATGTTAAATTCATATTTTTATAAATAGTTTTTTTGTAAGCTGTTATTTTCATGCTCTTTTGTTCTAAATAAATTGGAAAAATCTTTCCTAATATATTGGGTCTAATTACTTTATCGGAACATAATAAAAGCTGCTTTTGTTTTAAATAAAATAAAAAAGATTCAGAAATAAAAACACGCTTACTTTTTAATTTTTTATTTAAATATTGTATTGAACAAGTTTGCATTTTCTTGTAAAAATAACTTTTTTAAATTTATCACGAAATAGAAAAATTGCAGAAAAATTCCAGCCTATATACTGGAATTTTTTGTTACTCTAGATATTCTAAAGGTTTTATTAATATTCAGTTTCAATAGCAGCTTAAATTTATTTTTTTAATCAAAACGAATTTATATCTGTCATATAAAAAAAATTTATTCTCTACAAAGCAAATTAAAGTGTCTAAAAAATATTAATAAGCTGTGTTTAGAAAAGAAAAACCCAAACACAGATTTGCTCAAGTTTTTTTAACACTATTAATAGTTTTGGAAAGTGTTTTCTCTGTTTTTTTTCCTTCCTTCCTTCCACTACGTGGAAACGTGGAAGGAAGGAAGGAACCGCAAAAGGAATAAACACAAACACTGGGAATACAAACACAAGAAACACAGGTTTGTATTATAAGACTGTTAAATTATAAAATAGCATTTGCAGCATCCTTAGAATAAACACAGGTCTGCAAACAATATTTGCAGATCTGTTTTTTACAAGGTAAAAAACAGCGAAATTAGATATAGAACTAAGTAAATAGACCTAAAATTATTGTACTACAAACTGAAGATTTTTTGTTAATTTAGATATATATTTTTTGTTTTGCTAACTAAAAGCTTTTAGTTAGCAAAACAAATTAAAAATTTCTACATATATAGATTATTGAACTAAACCTTTATAAATCCAAACTTTTACTCCAATAATTCCATAGATGGTTTGAGCCGTTTTATAGCTGTAGTCAATGTTGGCACGTAGAGTCTGTAAAGGTACTCTACCTGAACGAACCCATTCAGTGCGTGCCATTTCAGCTCCATTTAAACGCCCAGAAACTTGAATTTTAACACCTTTTACTTTAGAAGTTCGCATTAAATCTTCTTTAGCTTTTTTAATAACTCTACGAAAAGCTTTTCGCTTTTCTAAATCATCTACGATAGCGTCAGCAACAAATGAAGCAGTTGTCTGTAACATTTGTTGTTTTACGGAATAGAATTTTAAAGAAATTTTAGGTGTTAACTCAATGTTTTGTTTATACATTAACTTCTGTTTTTGAAGTTGTTCAAAGAAAATTTCTTGGAAAGTTTTTTGAATACTGTTTTTTCTATTAATTAATTTAATGGTTTTTAAAATTTGATTTTTTACTAAATTACGATTTTGAAGGCGTTCTTTTTGGTTATGTTCAAACACAATATTTGAAGGAATTCCAAATAAAAAAGAAGCTTGTTGTCTTGTAAATTGGCGAATTTTTTGTAAAGCATTCGCAGAATCTTTTTGGTTTGCTAAATAGAAAAAAATATTTTTCTTTCTATGTTCTTTAACAGCTTGCTGTAAATAATTAATAAACTTCAACTTAGAAGATTCTTTATTTTGTAAAAATTTTCTTTTTAAAGCTTTTTCAGTTAAAAGTAAAATTGCTTTTTCTTGTTTTTTTAAAATTTGTTGATTAGGTTCTTTAAGGTTTTTATTAGATAGTTTTTGTTGTGTGTTTTTTAAGAAAATACAATTTCTTAAAGCTTTAATGAATCTAATTCTTTGGAAATACATAAAAGATTTTGTTCTTGATAAATAGCCTAATACAAGAAATTCTTGACGTAAATTTTCTAGTTTTAGTAAAGCTTGTTTTTGTAATAACTTAACTAAATTAATTAAATTTCGCGTTTTTAATTTATTTAATTTTTCAATACGAACCAAACTCCATTTTTTATTAAAACCTGCTGGCGCATATTTTAAAAAACCATATTTTTGAATTTGACCATTTTTATAATTTGTTAAAAACTTATTCCAGTAATTCATTTCAGTTTTTAATAAAGAAATAAAATTTTTGTTTGTGTAACCTAAAAATAATTGAACAAATCTACTTGTCTTAGTTGATTGAATTGCCCCATATTTTTGCACAATTTTAGTAAAGTTTAAATTTTTTGAAGAATTTTTAAATGAAGATTTTACTGAATTTTTATTAAATTTATTTCTATAAATAGATTTTTTTGAATTCCATCTTTTTTGTGTTTTTGTTTTTAAATAATTAGAAGTTGTTTTAAATTTTCTTGAAATTTTTTTACCTTGTTTTAAAACATAAATATTTTTTAGAAAACGTTCTTGGAAAAGTTTAAGAGCTTTTTTACGTACTAATAAATTTTTTTTTCCTAGTTTTTTTCCTGAAACAGCTTTTTTATTTTCTGTCATACCAATTTCTGAAGTAGCCGATTGAGCATTTGTTGTTAATTTGGAAGCAGCTTTATCTAAAAGAATTTTATTTTTTAATAAAATGTGTGTTAAATTCGAATTAGCATCTAACTTTTGAATAGCAGTTTTTAAACCATCACAATTTTGTGCATAAATTTGAATTCCAATTTCATAAGGAATATAACCACGCTCAATTTTAATGTGAGAAATTTTTGTTATTTTTTCTTTATTAGTGTTTTTTGAAATAATTTCTGGTAATAATTTTAATAAAGTTTCACGTAAAAAACGATCTTCTAATAATGTTTGCGCATATTGATGTTTATGAAATCTAGCAAACCATTGATTTTTATATTTTTTTGTAATACCTACACGAAAACCTAGAGGGTGAATTTTTTGACCCATAAAAAATTTTTTTATTTAGCTTTTGGCCAAACATTTATCTGCAAGACCTTTAGTTCCCAGCATTTCCACCTTGTGGAAGCCGAAGCACAATGCAGATCTGCAAGGCCTAAAGGCCTTGCAGATACTTTGTCTCTGCAAAGGTGTCCACCTTTGCAGATCAGTGTTTGTGTAAACACAAACACTGGGAAAAAAACACAGACCAATATTTGAAAAAATAACCATTCAGCTGAATTTATTGAACTTTAAAATAATTATGAAATTTTTATTTATAAACACAAGGTTTACAAATAACATTACCAAATATTACAAGTTGCCTTACTGATTTTAAAGTAGTGTGCTTTCTCTTCTGAAACACAATTAGACTTGGAAATTTATGATTCACATATATGAATTTTTTATAAAGCCATCATGAACTTTTATCTAGAATTAAAGCTATAAACGTGTTCTTAATAATACAATCTTCTTTTAAAATTTTTCATAAAAGTATTTTAATAAAGTTCTCCTAAATAAAAATAATTTTTATATATTTTTGAAAATTTTAGTAGTTAGTAAAAAAATCCGTATTTAATCAAAAGGCTATAAAGATAAATTACTATATAGATATAAATAATATTTTTGTATTATTCTTTCAGTTTTGTGATTCCTGTTTTTTTCCACGGTTCCTTCCACTAAGTGGAAGGAACCGTGGAAAAAAACAGTGAACCGTAGGAATTACAGTTAAAAACTAATAGAAAAGAATAAAACAAGAAAAATATATAAATCATGCTGGTTTTTTCGCTGTTTTTTTGCTAATGTTTTTGTGGTTCACCTTATGGACCACAAAAACATTAGCAAAAAAACAGCGAAAAGAATTGTTTAAATTAAGAGTATGATGAGTAGTTAAATAAAAAACTAATAAGAACCTAAGTATTAGTTTGTTTCTAAATTTTTTAGATGTAAATTTTTTACTCATACCTATAAAACCCTGTTTAAAGATAAACATTGCTTTTAGCACTAAAAATCTAAAATTTAAGTCTATTTTTTAATCAGTTAACCTAAAAAAAGATAAGTTCGGCTTCAAAACTGTTTGAAATTCTTTCAAATTAAACAGCTTCATTTAAAATTTTTTTTAATTTATTTTGTTTTAATATAATTTATTTATTTTTTTTTTTCATATTTAATACAATTTTTTGTTTGCTGATTTAAATTGAACTAGTTGGTATAAACATAATAATTAAACATTGACTGTAGTTAAACTGATATTTACTAAATAGATATTTGTAACAATACTTTTTTCCCAAAACATAATACTTTGCTCTATTTAATAGAATAATTAATAAATAGTGTTTTCGTAAAAACATGAATTGTTTTTTGGTCCGCATCTATATATTAGTTAGTGTACACTAACTAATATTAACTAATATATAGATAGATTTATAAATTAAAATTAGGAACGCGAGAAAAAGACCCTGTCGAATTAATTTGATATAATCCAATATCTAAACATAAAGCTTGAAGCTCACATATAAGTACTTTAAAGGATTCAGGAGTTCCAATATAAATTTCGTTATGTAGAATAATATTAGACCAAAGTGTCATTCTACCTGTAATATCGTCGGACTTAATTGTTAACATTTCTAAAAGTGTAAATGCTGCACCATAAGCTTCTAAGGCCCAAACCTCCATTTCTCCTAACCTTTGTCCTCCATATTTTGAACGTCCACGTAAAGGTTGTTGTGTTACTAAAGAATAAGGCCCAGTTGATCTAGCATGAATTTTGTCATCAACTAAATGAACCAATTTTAACATGTACGCAATTCCCACAGTAATAGGTTGATCAAAAAACTCTCCAGTACGTCCATCTATAATTCTTATTTTTCCAGGGGATTTTGGATTAAATAACCACTTTTTTCCTGTTTTTATTCTTGATTCCTGAAGTTTAGCAAATACAAAGCTTCTAGACGCTTGTGGTCCAAAAATTTCATCAAATGCTGAAATTCTGTAATTTTCACCTAAATTTTGAGCAGCTAAACCTAGAAGACATTCATAAATTTGACCCACATTCATGCGTGACGGAACTCCTAAAGGATTTAAAATCATATCAAGCGGTGTACCATCTGGTAAATAAGGCATATCTTCACGAGGTAAAATTTCAGAAACAATACCTTTATTTCCATGACGGCCCGCCATTTTATCACCAACTTGAATTTTACGCTTTTCTGCTAAATAAATTTGAACATGTTTTGGTTTTTTTGATTTTGTTGTTTTTAAAATTGAAATATTAATAACGGTAGCATTTAATCCTCTGGGGGCTCTTAAAGAGCTATCTTTAGCCAAATCTAATTCTTTTTCTAAAATTGTGTATAATAATTTTTGGTAGGGTGATTTAAATTTGCGAATAATTGGTGTTATTTTTCCAACTAAAACATTTCCTTCTTGTACAAGGCTTCCAACTTTAATAATACCTTGTTCATCTAAATTTGCTTTATCTAAATTTGATAAATCAGGAACTTGATTAGTTATTTCTTCAAATCCGTGCTTTGTTTTTTTTATTTCAGTTTCATAAGTTTCAATATGAATAGATGTGTATAAATCTTCTAAAACTAATCGTTCACTTATTAAAATAGCATCTTCGTAATTATAGCCTTCCCAAGGCATATAACCAATTAAAATATTTTTACCTAAAGATAATTCGCCCGCTTGGCTTGACGAAGAATCCACTAATAAATCGCCGCTTTGAACCCAATCTCCTTCAAAAACACTTGGGCGCTGTACTAAACATGTATCTTGATTGGATCTTTGATATTTTTGTAAAAAATAATTTATTGAATGAATTTTTGAATTTTTTAGCTTTAAATTGCTGTTTTTATCCATTTTAGAAATATTTAAATTAAAAAAACTTTTCATTTTTATTTAGTAGATAAAACAAAAACAACCATTGTATTTCAATAATTGTTAAATAAGTTAAAATTTTTATGCTTCAAATATAAAATCTAAAAAGAATCCAGTGTCTCTGTTTTATTTGTATTTAACAGGTGTGTAGTTTACACTAATAGATTTCTAATTTGTTATTAGGTCCGCAAAACGTACAGACTGTAAAATTATAAAATAGTATTTTTCCTTGTGTTTGTGTAAACACAAACACAGGTGTTTAAAAGTTTTTCCCTAAAGAAAAAAACTTTGGTCTGCAAGCGTTTCAAAAGTGTTTCTCTTTAGGGTGCTTTTCCTTCCACTTTAGTATCTGCAAAGGTGGACTTCCCAGCATTTCCCAGTGTTTTCCAAAGCTCCGCTTTGGAAGGAAACACAAACACAGATCTGCAAAGGTGTGTACCTTTGCAGATACAAGGTATCTGCAAGGCCTTTAGTTCCCAGCATTGTGCTTCAGCACAATGCAGATCTGCAAGGCCTTTAGTTCCACTTTGTGGAATTGCAGATACTTTGTATCTGCAAAGGTGCACTTCCCAGCATTGTGCTTCGGCTTCCACCTTGTGGAAATGCAGATCTGCAAGGCCTTTAGTTCCACTTTGTGGAATTGCAGATACCTTGTATCTGCAAAGGTGGACTTCCACCTTGTATCTGCAAAGGTACACACCTTTGCAGATCTGTGTTTTCGAAAGTCTTTGTGTTTACACAAAGACTTTTGAAGGAAACACAAACACTGGGAATTGCAGATCTGTGTTTGTGTTTCCTTCCAAAGCGGAGCTTTGGAAAACACTGGGAATTGCAGATCTGTGTTTTTCTTTATAAAAAACAGAGAAAAGGTGGACACCTTTGCAGATACAAACACAAGAAACCTTTTTGAACACGTGGGTTTGACAACACATGTGTCCACCTGGCACTATGAAAGAAGCCTAGGTGGACACCCTTTTGGAAAAGTGTTTTTCTTTAGAGAAACACTAGGAACTAAAAAAGACCAAAAATTTGTATTTTTGTAAAAACACTTTCGAAAACACTTAAAAAGGCTGTTTATCTAATAAATAGACTAAACTAGTGTTTATGTTTACTCTCTGGTATAAAATCATATGCAAAAACACTGTTAAATAAACTGTTAATCAATCTAGAAGTCCGAATTAGTGAGTCCAGTTTCATAGAAACACAGGTGCAGAAATCTGAAGAAAATTGCTGACAAACAGACTATAGTTGCAAAAAAATGGGCTATAAAAAATTTTTAAGTAATTTCGTATGTAGTTCTTTTTGCTCTATAAAACAGCAATATGTTAAAATCTCTAATTTATACATAAAATAATCTTAGATCCACTAACATAAAGGACAAAACCGCTATTTGAAGTAGCGATGCCATGCCCGGAATCACTGATTACTTTAGCTTCTAAACCAGTTCCAACTAAAGGACGTTCAGGTTTGATTAATGGAACAGCTTGTCTTTGCATGTTTGACCCCATTAGGGCTCTGTTTGCGTCATCATGTTCTAAAAAAGGAATTAATGCAGTTGCAACTGAGATCATTTGGAGTGGAGAAATTCCTATAAAAGAAAGTTTTTTTGTTGAATAATTTGAAAAATTTTTTCCAAATCGAACGGGAATTTTTTGTTTTGGTAAAAAATTTTTTTCTGTAATATTTAAATCTGGTGTACCAATTTGAAAGTTTTCTTCTTGATATGCTGAAAGATAAGTTTTTCCTCGGTTTTTTTGGATTTGTCCTTTATAAACTGATTGAAATGGAGATTCAATAAAGCCCTGAGAATTAACATGAGCATAAACTGTTAATGAATTAACAAGACCTGTGTTTTTCCCTTCAGGTGTTTCTATTGGACAAATTCTTCCATAGTGAGAAGAATGAATTCCACGAATAGCTAAAGTAGCTGTATCTCGTGCAACACCTCCAGGACCTAAAGATGTTAATCGACGTTTATGAGTAAGTTCTGCTAATGGGTTTATTTGATCCATAAATTGAGATAATGGATGAGTACCAAAAAATTCTTTAAGAGCTCCGTTTACAAATTTTGGTTGAATTAAGGAATTTAATAATAAAAAAGTTTGCTTTTTACTTATTTTAAATTTTTGTTTTGTTAATAAAATATTCAAATCACGTGAAATTTGGCTTTGTGCCAAAGCGCGCTTTTTTTGATTTGTAATAAAAGAATTAAAAAATTTTTGTTTTAAATTAGATCCAAGAAAATTTTCATTTTTAATTTTATTCTTGAAATAGTTTATTTTACTGCTTCTGGGCTTTCCATTTAACTTCAATCGTATAGTCTTTTCCAAACGCACTAACCCTATGCCAAATTGCATTTGAATTAATTCACCAGCACTTCTTATTCGTTTATTTTTTAAATGATCAATATCATCAACAGGATAAATTCCTTTTTCAACTTTCATTAAATAGTCCGTAATAAACAGTAAATCTTGCGCAGTCAAAGTTGTTTGATTAGGTGAGATTGTTAAATTTAATTTTTTATTTAAAGCAAAACGTCCTTTGTAGCCTAAATCATAAGTTCTTGGATTCATAAATTTTTGAAAAAACCATCTTCTACCTAAAGAAGAAAAAGTCATAGTTTCTTGAAATTTTTTCATATTTTTATCTTGTATTTTTATATGGTTTTTATATTTATTATAATAAAAGTTTAAATTGCATTTTTTAGATGAAGACCCAGTTACAAAATGAAAGTTTTTTAAAAAAAATTTAGTGGAGCTTTTTATTTTTTTTCGATTACGGGTAATTAAGCTGTTTCTAGTTTGTGATCCATTTTTTTTTAAATTAAATAACTTTGCAATTTCTTTCCAAGCTTCTGTTGTTGTTGAAATATAAGGGTATTTTATTAAATTATTTGAACCCTTAGAATTTTTTTGACTATAAATAGAATTTTCTAGAAAAAAATTAGATAACAAATTATCAGACAAAGATTGGCGAAAATCAGTAAAATTATTTTTAAAATCTAATTCTAATTTATACAGGATTTCTGTATTGTTTTTTTGTTTAAAGATTAAAAAATTTTTTAATAGAAAATTTGGTGAAATTACTGACTGAAAAATCATTTTTTCATTTAAGCCCATACCTAATAAGAACCAAAGAAGAGGAATTTTTGGTCCCTTTTTTAAACGAACCCACATACAAAAGTCCTTATCTATCTCTATTCTAACCCAAGTTCCTTTTAAACAAATAATATCAGCATAAAATCTTTGAAGAACTCTACTGGGCTTTGAAGCCCATTTGTTTGGATAAATTTCATAAAAATTTTCTCTAAAATATACTCCTGGACTGCGGACTAATTGATTAATTATGACTCGAGCTGCTCCATTTAAAACAAAGTGGCCCCTTTTTGTCATTAACGGTAAGTCAGCTATTAAAATCCATTTTAAAAAAATTAATTTTTTTTTCTTATCAGTATATTGGACTGGTACATACAACTTAGAAATATAACTTTTTTTAAAAAAAATGGCTTGTTGAATTGAATATTTTGGTTTTGTTAAACAAAAATAGTCAGCATAAAAAAATATTTCAAGTGTTTTAGTGTTATTTGTAATTGGATTTCTTTTAGAAAATTCATCTAAAATACCTTTTTTTAAAAAATTTAAAAAACTTTCTCTTTGAATTTCTACAAAATCTGGTAAAAAATTTCTATGTGTGGGCATTAAAAAAAATTTTAATTATTTCTATATAATAGTTAGTTTTTTAATTTTAAAAATTAATTTTGAAAAATCAAAATAATAACAAAACTTTATTCAAAAAATTTATTCGAGAAATAGCTTTTTATTCATTTTTATGATATAATTATAACACAAATTATTTTCTTACCACTTGTATTTACAAATTCTAAACGTTTAAAAATCAAATCTAATTATTATTTTTAAATTTTACTTTCAAGAATACGATTTATCCCTCTTGATTTTATAAAATGCTAGCTAGAAGCAATATTGTAATTTTTTTTATAAGTTCACCCTTAAGGCCCGGTTTTTTCTGGAAAGTTCATTTTTTGAAACTTTTTTTATTATACTTAAATAATTAAGAAAATTAGTATTTCAAAAAATTTTTGGATCAATGGAGAACAATTTTTTAATTAATTTATTTTAAAATTGTTAACCAGAAAAATTTCCATTTTCTCTATTTATGACAACAAGAAAATCTGCTGAAGCTATTACATATCCTATTTTTACAGTACGTTGGTTATCTATTCACGCATTAGCGGTTCCTACTATCTTCTTTTTAGGCTCAATTACTGCAATGCAATTCATTCAACGTTAAAACTATTTTAAAAATTTAAAAAATTTTTAATAATCTGTTATGATTACTAAAGAATTAATATAGAAACAGGGTACTTTTTGCTTTTCTAAGTGTTTCTCTTTAGTTCGAAAGTTTTTCTTGTTTTTGTATCCGGAAAGGTGTCCACTTTTTCCCAGTGTTTCTCTTTAGAGAAACACTGGAAAACACTTGGAATACAAACACAGGTTTCCACTTTTTCCCAGTGTTTCTTGTGTTTTCGAAAGTCTTTGTGTAAACACAAAGACTTTCGAAAACACAGATCTGCAAAGGTGGAAGTACACCTTTGCAGATACTAAAGTGGAAGGAAAAGCACCCTTTAGAGAAAAACTTTAGAAAACATTTATCTGCAAGGTTTTACAACCTTTTCGGAATTTTTTGTGTTTACACAAGAATTTTGAAGATCTGTGTTTGTATCTATTTAAGTACACCTTTGCAGATACAAACACTGGGAAAAAATTTAACGTTTCATATTATTTATCTAACAAAAAGTGTTTTTTCATATTACAGATAGCCAGTGTTTACTATATAAAGCAGCGAAAGGATGCTAAAACATAGAAGCAGACCTGGTAATCTTGAATTCAATGGGTCCTTCAAGCAACCCTGAAAAGAAAAACTTTTGAAGACCTGCAACTTCAGTTACTAGGATTTGAGCAGTATAGTTCATTTTGCCTTGCTAAACATATGCTATGGTGTCTTTAAACAAGTACTTAATTTGAATTTATAAATTAACTTTTTATACGTCAAATCATTTTAGAATTAGGCTAGAATTTTTTTGTTAAATAAAATTTAACCTAGACCTACTTATTTATTACATTCTTTATGGCTAGACCAAATCCCAATAAACAAGTTGTTGAATTAAACCGTACTAGTCTTTATTGGGGACTATTACTAATTTTCGTATTGGCGGTTTTATTCTCTAGTTATATTTTCAATTAATTTATTTTATAAGTGTTTTTTGGTCCCAAGTGTTTTTGTTTTCCCAGTGTTTCTCTTTAGAGAAACACTGGGAAAACAAAAACACAGGTTTGTAAGACCTAAAGGCCTTGCAGACATTTAAATGGACTAAAAAACACTGACTATTTTATTGAAGTTAAAAAACTTCTTTTTATGAAAAATAAAAAAAAATAAAATATTATATATAAAAGCTAACTAATTTTTAGAGATCTAAAAATTAAATAAGGGGGATATGGCGGAATGGTAGACGCTACGGACTTAAAAATTTTTTGAGCCTTTTTAAAGGAATTTAAAAAGTGAATACTTTCAAATTCAGAAAAATTTTTTAATAAAAGAAAAATAATTCTGAGCCAATAAAATAATTTTAAGGTGCAGAGACTTAACGAAAGCTATTTTAATAAAATAAAGATAAAGTCCAATTAAAACTAGTTTAGAAAATCCGTTGATCTTTTCGATCGTGAGGGTTCAAGTCCCTCTATCCCCAAAATAAAGAAGTAAGATTTTAATAAAAACTAAACTTTTCATTTAATTAAATTCTGGATTAAAAATATTATAAATTTATAATATTTTCAGATAAAAAAAAAACTGTTATCTTTCTTATGGTAGAACCTTTACTTTCTGGAATTGTTTTAGGATTAGTTCCTGTTACTATCGCTGGTCTTTTTGTTACTGCATATTTACAATATCGTCGTGGTGACCAAGCTACTTGGTAAAATAATTTAAAAAGATTTTATAAATTATTTATAAAATCTTTTTAATTTTTGCTTAATATATATATAATGAAACTCTTATGTAGTTTGTCTCAAGCATTTATACTTTGGACTTGTGTTTGAATTGTAGAAAATGGATCTACAAGGTTTTGCTATGTCTCATATGTTTGACTTATATTTAGACAAAACAAAGACAGGTCTAACAAACAGTAAAACCCTGTGAACCAAGTGCTTGCAGACCAAAAAACTATTAATGTTTTTACAAAAACATTAATAGTTTTTTTGAAAACCCTTAAGATAACCATTGATAGAAAAACCTTGCGAACACATTTTTTCTAGCTAATAAACCAAATTTTGGGATAAAAAACTTTATTTTTTAGCAGTTGTTTTTGTAGTAGTAAGTTTTACTCCATATTTAGAACGACTTTGAACTCTGTTTTTTACTCCAGCTGTATCTAATGTTCCTCTAACAATGTGATAGCGAACCCCTGGTAAATCTTTTACTCGACCACCACGAACAAGAACAACCGCGTGTTCTTGTAAGTTATGCCCAATACCTGGAATATAAGCCGTTACTTCAAAGCCTGAAGTTAATCGAACACGAGCAACTTTACGCAAAGCTGAATTAGGTTTTTTAGGTGTAACTGTATAAACACGTAAACAAATACCTCTTCTTTGAGGGCACGATTTTAAAGCAGGAGATTTTGTTTTTTTTGAAATTTTTTTTCGAGCTGACTTAATTAGTTGTTGAATAGTTGGCATAATTTTTTATTTTTTTTATACAAATAAAAGAAGTTCTTTTAATTTATTTAGAATTATTTTCACATTTATTTGAGACTGTTTTTAATTTAAGTAAACTTTAGGGTGCTTTTCCTTCCTTCCACTACGTGGAAGGAAGGAAAAAGTATCTGCAAAGGTGGACACCTTTGCAGATACAAACACAAGAAAAATTTTCTCCAAAGTTTACTTAAATTAAAAGCTAAAAAAGTTTACTTAAATTAAAAGCTAAAAACAAGTGGGTCAGGAAAAAATCTATTTAATTCAATTAATAAAGCAGCAGTAACAATAAACCAAATTGAAGCTACTACAGGTGCTGTTGATAAATATGTTGTAAAATCTTTCATAAAATTTAATAAAAATAAATATTTTTTTAATTGATAAGGACTATTTTCAATAAAAATTTTCTAAAATAGTGGATTACTTAATCCATTTTAGAAAAATCAATTAAAAACTTTTCTTTCTTAGTTTTAATAAAAAAAATAGATTAATGGTGATCTTCAATAGCTTCCCCAATATATGCTCCAGCTAAAGTAGCAAAAACTAATGCTTGAATAGCACTTGTAAACACTCCAAGAAGCATTACTGGAATTGGTACAATTAATGGAACAAGAGCAACAAGTACTCCAACCACTAATTCATCAGCTAAAATATTCCCGAAAAGTCGGAAACTTAATGATAATGGTTTACTAAAATCTTCTAAAACATTAATAGGAAGTAAAAAAACAGCTGGTTCTACATAACGTTTAAAGTACCCTAAGCCTTTTTTACGAATACCTGCATAAAAATAAGAAATCGAAGTTAATAACGCTAAAGCTACTGTAGTATTAATATCATTTGTTGGTGCAGCTAATTCTCCGTTAGGTAATTCAATTAAACGCCATGGTAATAAAGCTCCGGACCAGTTAGCTACTAAAATAAATAAAAATAAAGTTCCTAAAAACGGTACCCATTTTAAATATTCTTCTTCACCGATTTGCGTTTTAGCTAAATCACGAATAAATTCTGTTACAAGTTCTGTGAAATTTTGAAAACCATCTGGTGTTGATTTTAAGTTACTATTTCCTAAAAAACATAAAACAAAAATAATACCTAAAACAATCCAAGATGTAAGTAAAACTTGTCCATGAACTTCATAACCACCTAATTGCCAATAAAAATGCTGTCCAACTGAAACTTCAGCAACTTCTAAAAAAGGATTTACAATAAAATCTGTCATTTATTTAAAATAAAAATTTTTTTTTTTTTCAATTCTATAATAATAGAAAAGAAAATAGAAAATTAACAACTTCAAAAAAGGAAATCAGGTCACTACGCAACCTATATTAAATTTATTTTTAGTTAGAAGTCTGAAAATTTGGTTTGCGAATTAGATAAGCAGTATTGCCAATCTTTTATAACAAACCAAATTTTCAAACTTAATTAAAACTTATAATGAAGATCCTAATCCTACATATGAACCATAAAAAAAGATAGCTAATAAACCAATAGCTGCTGTTCCTACTAAAGTTCCAACTAACCATAATGGGATACGACCAGTAGTTCCTGAATTAGACATAAAAAAAAAGATAAAAATTTACAAGTAAAAGCGAAAACATTTTGTTTATTCATTTAAAAAATTTTAAATAGTTTAAATCTTGCTAACAAAAATATTCAATTTAATAGTTTTCGGGAGTTATTTTTTTTACTAGAATTCGCATATAATTGATACCTGATTAGCAAGATTGCTAACAGATTCGTTTGCCTCAAGTTTTTGTATACAAAAACATAGAAACACAAACACTGGGAAAAAAAAGACCTGCAACTACTAATTAATAGATGCTAGGTTTGTAAGCGCTAGTAAATTTTTTAATTAAAGGTTAATTATTTTAATTAAAAAACACGGTTGAAATTAGTTATTTCAAAAAACTGCCTAAATGTAAAACCATATTCCTAAATGTCTGCAAAGTTGACATTAGATTATCTGTGTTTTTTTGCTAATGTTTTTGTAAACAAAAACATTAGGAATGGCTTTCTGACAAAAGCCAGAGTATGCTGTAACACTAGCAACTATGTTATAGTTGCAAACAAATTTGTTTGTTGTCTATTATTTATTAGAATTTTCCGAGAAACGGTATAGTTTTTGTGATCGTAGATGGTCACATTTTCTGTTTAATAACCTACCTTTAAAAAATGCTTGCCAGAAGGCTTTTAAATATTATTTAATAAAAATGAAAAATCACAAATGAGCTACTTATTTTTGGAATAGATCCTTTAAAATTTGAATAAAAAAATAAAAAACTTTAGAGTCTAAAAGTTTCATTATTTTAGAAGCATCCTTTTATTTCAGTATTTGGTCTTTGTATCTGAAATATTTTCACGTTCAATAAAAAATTTTTTTAGCTGGTAAAATTTTTACTTTCTTAAATACAAATAAAAACATATTTTCAATGTAGAATGAAGCATTAAAACAAAATTACAAGCCTTATAAGTGTTTAATGTTTTTATTGTTTAGAAAAATAAGTGGAAATTTTCTATTTCATAGAAAAGCTTATTAAAAATTACCTTTTAAAATATTTTAGAAAGGAAAAAGTTTATTAAAAAGTTTAAAAAACTAGTTAATTTTTCACTTAAATTTTTTATTTTTCGTGTCACACCCACTTAACCAAATAAAAATTACTCCTAATTGTCCAAAATGGGCACTAAAAACTTTTCTTGAAATTTCTTCTAAATCACTTGTATGACTGTCAAAGTCATGTGCATCAGCATGTAAATTCCAAATCCAAGTAGTAGTATTAGGCCCTTTTGAAAGAGTTCTTGAAAAATGACCTGGCTTAGTTGGATTTGTTTGGAAAAATTTTAGCCAATTTTTTTCTAATATACAAATAAAAAATTTTTATGGCTATAGTATAGTTGCAAACTTGTCATTATGCAAGAGCAAATTTCATTAATTTTTCCAAGTGTTTCATCTGTGAAACACTGGTCTTCTCAGCATTTCCAAGTGTTTGTGTTTCCACAAACACAGGTTTTCCAAAGCAAACCTGTGTTTGTGGAAACACAAACACTTGGAAAACGGTGGAACCGCAAAAGAGAAAACACAGGTCTTCGAAAGCTGAACTTTTAACTAAAGGGAAACACTTTTGAACTCAAGTTTTTTTTAGTGTTTGTGTTTTTCTATTATTTATACAACACTAAAAAAAAACTTGAGCTGACCAATTACCCAAAGAACCGTACATGCTTTTTTCAAAGCATACGGCTCGCATACTCTGCACTGTTATTTAGAATCATGTATATAAAATAAAGGGTTTTATTCAATAAATTTTTGTTAAAATATTACTTATATATTATTAAAAAAACTTAATAAAAAGAAAAAATTCTTTTTATTAAGTAAAAAATTTATAGAGCGTTACCACGAGGTAAAACTTCTTCAGGGAATACTAATTTTTCATGTGGTTGATCTTGAGCTGCCATCCAAGCTCTAATACCTTCGTTAAGAAGAATGTTTTTAGTGTAGAATGTTTCGAATTCAGGATCTTCGGCGGCACGGATCTCTTGTGATACGAAGTCGTAAGCACGTAAGTTTAAAGCTAACCCGACAACTCCAATAGCAGACATCCATAAACCTGTTACAGGTACTAAAAGCATAAAGAAGTGTAACCAACGTTTGTTGGAAAAAGCAACACCAAAAATTTGTGACCAGAATCTGTTGGCTGTTCATTAAGTTCAGAAGAAGTTGTATAGCTTCTTCCCGGGAATTGATCTAAATTCCACAGCTTATAGTTACCTATAAGATCAGACTATATCTTTATGAAAACTATATATCTATAGTTTTCATACTTGCTATTTCGAAAACTATATATAGTTTTCTACTGCTTCCTGCTAGGCTAGCATAGTCGTTCGGCATTTATGAGTATTTGATTCAAAAAAATAATTTGTGTTTGCTTTTTAACAAATATAAATTAAAAAATTGGTTAGAAATAATGAGTTTTAACCCCATGTATAGTTTTCAAATCTAGTATTATGGCATCTTTCTCGAATCAAACGAGGTGCTAAGCCTGTTTTTTCAGAAGCTTCACTTATTGATTCGTAATAAACACCATCAATATATAGTGGCTTTCTTCTTTCTTTGTTAGAGGTGCCTTTATTTTGTTGACTAATTAATTGTTTAACTCTATTTACATGTTTTAATCCCTTAAATGAAGAAACCTTTCCTTTGTTCGCCGCACTTTGTGCTTCTCGAGTTTCTTTTGTATGAATTTTTCCATAAAATGGATTTAAATGACTTGCTCTTTTTCTCCAATTTGTGTAAATATTATATTTTTTTTCAGGAGGTAATGTTAATAAAACAGCAGTCTCTAAATTTTCTAATTCAGTTTTTTTTAAACCAACACCTAAATTAAGTTTTTGAAATAAAAAATTGTCAACACCATATTGATTAAAATCATTTTGAAGCTCTTTACAAAAATGACAATTTCGTTTTAAAGAATTTTTATGTACATTTAAACGAGGATTTACTGATTGAGAAATACCAACATAATGTTTTTGTAAAGGTATAGAAGTAATAATATAAAGTCCAGATTTCAAAGAACTAGGTAAAAAAGAATTTGGAGTCATTATAGGTTTCCTCCTTTTTTAAGAATCAAATAAGGTTTTCTTTGTCTATAAAATTGACGAAAATCTCTCATTTTAGCACGGAATTTTTCTAAAAAAGAAATTTTTCCGTTTAAGCAAGATAAAACATTATGCATTACTGCATAAAGTGGCAAAAAAATTACCATTGAGTAAGTTTCTTCAGCTTGTGTAGGGTTAAATGCACGGAATGTGTTAGCTCCATCTCCATCTTCAAATAATGTGTTTTCTACTGTAGCACCATGGATTGCACATAATAATGCCGCTCCTAAAACTCCAGCAACCCCCATCATATGGAAAGGATTTAATGTCCAGTTATGAAAACCTTGGAAAAACAGAATAAAACGGAAAATAGCTGCTACACCAAAACTAGGTGCAAAGAACCAACCTGATTGACCTAAAGGGTAAATTAAGAAAACTGATACAAATACTGAAATTGGTGCAGAGAAAGCAATAGCGTTGTAAGGACGTAAGTTTACAGAACGTGCAATTTCAAATTGACGTAACATAAATCCAATTAAACCAAAGGCTCCATGAAGAGCTACAAATGTCCATAGACCACCTAATTGGCACCAACGAGTAAAATCTCCTTGAGCTTCTGGTCCCCATAAGAATAATAAAGAATGAGCCATACTATTAGCTGGAGTAGAAACAGCAGCTGTTAAGAAGTTACAACCTTCTAAATATGACGTTGCTAATCCATGAGTATACCAAGAAGTAACAAATGTAGTACCAGTTAACCAACCACCTAAAGCAAGATAAGCACAAGGTAATAATAAAAGACCTGACCAACCTACGAAAACAAAACGGTCTTGACGAAGCCAATCGTCTGCATCATCGAACCAAGTACGTTTTTCTTGATAAGAACTACCAATCGCAATTGTCATTGCGTGATCTCCACTGTATTTTTTATAGAGTTCATCTTTACGTTTTTAAATTTTAAAAGAGTTTTAAAATTAAAATCAATTAATAATAATATTATAGCATAACCAAATAAAAAAAACAAATAATTTATTTTATATATATAATAAATTAGTTTTGAAATACTATAAAATAGTTCTTTTAACATCGCTATAAACTATTAAAGAAATAGTCTTTGTGCCTTTAAATTTTTCATATCAAATTAATTTGAAATACAATCTTTATTTTTGATAAAAAATAGAAAAAACCTAGAACCCGAAGTTGCTTGGTCTTCAAAATGCTGGGAAAACACAGATCTGCAATTCCCAGTGTTTGCAACGGTGGAACCGTTTTCCAAAGCTTTGCTTTGGAAAACCTGTGTTTGTGTAAACACAAACCTGTGTTTCTCTTTAGAGAAACACTTGGAATCGCAAAAGGAGTTTAAATAAACACTGGGAAAAAATTTAATCAAAAGAATTAAAAAACAGATTAAAAAAATTCTATTCATGGAAATATAAATAAAATAAGTTTATTTTTAAAAATAAACTTATTTTATTATGAAAAAAAAATTTATCCAACAGCGATAATACGTGCTAAGAAGAATGACCAAGTAGTTGCGATACCTCCTAAAAGGTAATGTGCAACACCAACGGCACGCCCTTGCGTAATACTTAAAGCGCGAGGTTGAATTGCAGGAGCAACTTTTAATTTAGAATGTGCCCATACAATTGATTCAATTAATTCTTGCCAGTATCCACGACCACTGAATAAGAACATTAGAGAAAAAGCCCAAACGAAGTGAGCTCCTAAGAAAATTAAACCATAAGCAGATAAAGCTGAACCATATGATTGGATTACTTGAGAAGATTGAGCCCATAAAAAATCTCTTAGCCAACCATTAATAGTGTTAGCGCTTTGAGCAAAGTTACCACCAGTAATATGAGAAACACCATTAGCCGTTACAGTACCCCATACATCAGACTGCATTTTCCAAGAGAAATGGAAAATAGCAATTGATAAAGAGTTGTACATCCAGAATAAACCTAAAAACACGTGATCCCACGCTGAAACTTGACATGTTCCTCCACGTCCTGGTCCATCACAAGGGAAACGGAATCCTAAATTTGCTTTATCAGGAATTAAGCGTGAACTACGTGCAAATAAAACTCCTTTTAATAAAATTAATACTGTTACGTGAATAGTGAAAGCATGAATATGATGGATCATAAAATCTGCTGTACCTAAAGAGATAGGCATCATAGCTACTTTACCACCAACTGCAACAACATCTCCTCCCCAACTTGCACTTGTTGCAGTTAAAGCGTTTGGTGCAGTTAATTGTGGAGCTAAGAAATGAGTTTTTTGAATCCATTGTGCAAATACAGGTTGAAGTTGAATTGCAGTATCAGAGAACATGTCTTGAGGTCTACCTAATGCGCTCATAGTATCATTATGAATATAAAGTCCAAAACTATGGAATCCTAAGAAAATACAAACCCAGTTTAAGTGAGAAATAATAGCGTCTCTGTGACGGATTACACGGTCTAATAAGTTATTATAGTTGTTAGTAGGATCATAATCACGTACCATGAAAATAGCTGCGTGAGCTCCAGCTCCAACAATACAGAATCCTCCAATCCAATTATGATGTGTAAACAGTGATAATTGAGTACCATAGTCAGTAGCTAAATATGGGTAAGGAGGCATTGAGTACATGTGATGCAAAGTTATTAATTTTATTAGAAAAATTGAATAATTGGACTCTATCTTCTTTTTTTATTTTATTTGTGTAAAAAGTTTTAAAAAGCTAAATAATTATTTTAAAGGAAGTTCTTTTAAAAGCAATAAAACAGATTTTAATTTTTTGAAATAACTATTTAATTCTTGAATACGCATTACTCTTTTTTTTAACTTTGATAATTTCAACAAGGGAACAACCGCTAATAACCAAGTATTAACTAAAGATTTCCAACGATTGTATGCCAGTCTTTTTCTTGATTTAAGAGGATATTTTTCAAAATAAGTTAGTATATTTTGTAGGGTTTTTTTAGAGTTAGCATCCACTCGATAATAACGTTTTTTTTTATTTCGAATTGATACATTAGAAACTTCAAATAACTTTGCTATTTTTGACAAAATAGCAAATTCGTTTTTTTGGTCAATATAAGCTTTTAAATAAAGTCTAGAACCTAATTTTAAATTAGCATTTTTACTCAAGGAAGCGCTAAACCCACCTTCAGCATCAAAAAAACCTGATAACCAAGCGGAATTTAAATGAATTTCGGAAACTTTGCGACGTTGTTTTAAAATAACTTGTTTTTTATAAACTTTATTATATATATTGATCCATTTAGAAAATCGTATATAAACTTTTCTTAGCTGAACATTGCCATTAAAAATTGAAAGAATTCTTTCAACATTTTTTTGATTTTCAGCTTTGAATCGTGCATAAATTCTGTTATTTTGCGTAAAAGTTTCTACTCTTCCAAAACCGAGTTCTGTACGTAACCTTCTTAATAATCCTAAATCTGCTTGATTTAGAACAAAAACTGGACGACCATCTTTATAAGTAAATGACCCGTCCCCTTCGCTAAAACCTATAAACCATTCTAAAAAATCAGATTTGATTTTTTTTTTTTGGCTTGGTTTAACAAATAAGTAGTCAGAAAAGTCATAAGTTGATTTCAATAAAATAAAAAAATTTCCACGTATAGTCTCTGAGGAATCCGTCTTTAAAACAGTTTCCTGCTGATTGGCTTTATCTTGAAGATTGTTCAAAATATAAGGTTTAAAACAAACGATTAATTTTTGACTCCAGATATACCTACACTTTCGTGTTCTAATAAGGCTAATAAGCTGTCCCAGCATATAGTGGAATTTTATGTAACCCAAGCATTTTGTGAAACAAAATGCTGGTCTTCTAAGGGTTTCAAAGAAACCCTGATCTTTTAAAGTTTTAGTGTTTTTGCTTTTGCAAAAGCAAATACAAACACGTAAGAAGACCAAAATGTAAGCAACAATAATTGATAACGAACCAAACATTGCTAAATTAATAGCTAATTGTGCATGCCAAGAAGATGTTAAGATGTCATAAAGACCTACATGTCCTTCTCCAGTGAATGGGCCACGATGTGCATCTAAAATTTCTCGCATACTATGTCCAATACCCCAATTAGTACGATACATATGTCCTGCAACTAAGAATAAAACTGCGATTGCTACATGGTGGTGAGCTGTATCACTTAACCAAAGTCCTCCTGTAACTGGGTTTAACCCCCCGTTAAATGTTAAAAAGTCACTATATTCCGCCCATTGTAATGTAAAGAACGGAGCTAATCCTTTTGCAAAACTTGGGTAAAGGTCCGCCATAATTTGTCTATTTAATAATAAATCATGGGGTAATGGAATTTCTTTTGGATCTACACCAGCATCAAGTAATTTATTAATAGGAAGAGAAACGTGAATTTGATGACCAGCCCAAGCTAAACTACCTAAACCTAATAACCCTGCTAAATGGTGGTTCAGCATTGATTCAACATTTCTAAACCAATCTAATTTTGGAGCAGCTTTGTGGTAATGGAACCATCCAGCAAAGAACATAGCAGCAGCCATTACTAAACCTCCAATAGCTGTTGTATAAAGTTGTAATTCACTAGTAATTCCACTAGCTCTCCAAAGTTGGAAAAATCCTGAAGTAATTTGAATTCCTTGGAATCCACCTCCAACATCTCCATTTAAAATTTCTTGACCTACTACAGGCCAAACAACTTGAGCACTTGGTTTGATATGTGTAGGGTCACTTAACCAAGCTTCATAGTTTGAAAAACGAGCACCATGGAAATACATAGTTAGGTAAAGAAAATTATTTCCTCCCAATAAATCCGTACATGCTATTTTCAACGCATACGGCTTCCATTTGTGAATTTGAAAAAAGAAATTATAAAAAGAAAAACTCTAGTTGTATTTTAAAAACTCCTCAGGTAGGACTTGAACCTACGACCTATCGGTTAACAGCCGACCGCTCTACCGCTGAGCTACTAAGGATTTATTTTTATTTTGAATATGTTAACATTTAAGATTATTTAATGCAATATTTTTTTTTAAAAATTTTTTAGAATCTTTTAAGAATAATAAATTCTTAAAAGATTCTAAAAAATTTTTAAAAAAAATATTAAATTAATTTTACAATTTTTACTAACCCATAATAAAGTGCTAAAGTAAAGCCTAAAGCAACTACTAATAAACCTACATAAGTGTAAATTGTTAACATAAAAAAATAAGAAAAATTTTTTAATCACTTTTTTGAAATTAAAAAAGGAATAAAGAAGCTAAACCTTTAAGTTTGTTATTTAAATTAATACGCTAATCCCATACTTCGTGTGCTTTCAGCACCTAAATAAACACGAATACTTAAAAAATCTGTTGGGCAAGCTGTTTCGCATCGTTTACACCCTACGCAATCTTCTGTTCTAGGAGCTGATGCCATTTGATTAGCTTTACATCCGTTCCAAGGAACCATTTCTAAAACATCTAACGGACAAGCACGAACACATTGAGTACAACCAATACAAGTATCATAAATTTTTACTAAATGAGACATTAATTTGATAATCTTAAATTTATTCAAAAAAATTGAGAATTTTTCGAATGGTTAACAAAACGATATATAAATATCAGTATTCTTTTTGACCATATTATTTATCTATCAGTACCAAGCATTTGAAAAATGCAGGTCTTCAAAAATGTTTTCGAAATTCTAAAATAGTGTAAAAACTATTTTAGAATTTCGAAAACATTTTGAATAATAGAAAGTTCTGTTTACAGCACTGCATTTTGCCCTTTGGCTTCCCAGCATTTCCCAGTGTTTTCCAAAGTCTTTGTGTTTACACAAAGACTTTTGAAGGAAACACAAACACAGATCTGCAAAGGTGTCTTTGCAGATACAAGGTATCTGCAATTCCACAAAGTGGAACTAAAGGCCTTTAGTTCCACTTTGTGGAAATGCTGGGCAAAATGCTACAGACTGTTTTACAGTCTTCCAAAACGGAGTTTTGTCTGCAAATATAATTTGCAGACCTGTATTATGCTAAGCACAATGCTGGGAAACGCTTTGCCAACCAAATATTTTCGTAAACACAGTTATTTGATTTTTTTATCCGGAATATTATTTTAGAACTGCTTTGCAAGCTATTGATTAAAAATTTTGCAGGAGCAGGATTTGAACCTGCGACCTTAGGATTATGAGCCCCACGAGCTACCAGACTGCTCTATCCTGCTTTAAAAATATATATTAAAGAATTTTTTTGTTTTGTCAATATTTAAGAAGTGGGTTACCTAGGACTCGAACCTAGAACTAATCGGTTAAAAGCCGAGTACTCTACCATTGAGTTAGTAACCCTTACAGTGTTTTGAAAGGCGTTATTGTAATGTTTTTCTATAGCGAAAAAATTTTAAATATTAGGTGTTTTTGTTGACAAAAACACAGGTCTTCAAAAGTTTTTGCAAAACTTTGCGGACCATTTTATTAAATTATTTCAAAAACTCATGATATTTTATTGGCTTTGAATTTTACAAATAAAAACCAAAAATCTTTTTGATTTTGCTTATAATATATTAATTTTAAACCTAAAATTTGATTAATTAAACTTTTAAATATTATAATAAAAAATTTTAGAAATTTTTTCAAGATTAAATTATTAATGTTTATAATTAATTAAAATAGGTAATACAATTATTACCTATTTTAATTAATTATAAATTTCCACCACGAGCAGATAATAAAATTACTACAATTGGACCTGCTGCTACTACTAAAAGTAAACTAACTAATTGAATAACAATATCTAAATTCATAAGTAAAAAAGAAATAAAATTAAAAATGAAATCAAAAAGTAAATGGGCGAACGACGGGATTTGAACCCGCGAATGATGGAGTCACAATCCACTGCCTTACCACTTGGCTACGCCCGCCATTTAAAATCGGAAAGGGAGGGATTCGAACCCCCGGTGACCATATAGCCACGCTGGTTTTCAAAACCAGAGCATTCGACCACTCTGCCACCTTTCCTTAATTTATTTTACTATAGAAAAGAAAAAAAAACAACTTTTCTATAGTAAAAGTTTAATATATGCATATAATTTAGCGTCCTGAATTTAAAACTTTTACAACTTGGAAGCGAGCTTTTGCACGTTTAAATGAAAAATTTGCTTCAACTTTTTGTTTTACACCTTCTGCTGTTTCTAAATTTTTTTTTGCAGATTCATAAGCATTTTGAGCTTCTTCTGGGTTGATAGATTCAGCAGATTCTGCTTCATTTGCTAAAATAGTAATTTGATTTTTTTTTACTACGGCAAATCCACCCATAATAGCAAATGAATTCCATTGTTCTTTTGTACGAATTAGCATTGCACCTACATCTAATCCTGTAATAATGGGAGCATGATTTTTTAATACTCCCATTTCACCAGTTTCTGTGGGTAAAATAATTTCTTCAGCTTGACCATTCCAAAAAGGACGTTCAGGTGTTAAAATAGAAATTTGTAAACTCATTATAATTAAATTTTTTAATTTACTTGTTAAAAATCAGAGCTATACTTAGACTTTTTTAATTAACTGCAACAGCGTTCAAAATTAATTGAGGTTTATTAGAATACATTGCGTTATTAGCAGCAATTTTATGAAGTTCTTCTTTTTTCTTAATTGCATTTCCTTTTTTTTCATATGCATCTAAGATTTCAGACTTTAGTTTATTAATCATACTTTTACTTGATTTTTTGGTACAAGCCTCTAAAATCCAACGTAAAGCATTTGCTTGACCACGCTCGACTGACTTTAAAACTTTAGGAACCATTTGAACAGAGCCTGCTCTACGTCTGGGCTTTACTTCAACTTTTGGCATTACATTTTCTAATGCAATTTCAAAAACTTCAACTGGGTTTTGCTGAGTAGCATCCCCAATTTCTTTTAAAGTTGTATAAACAATTTTATAAGCAAGCGATTTTTTTCCACTTTTCATAACTCGATTTACTAACATATGAACTGAAATACTATTATATACTGGGTCAGGTAATAAAATACGTTTTTTTTTTACGGGGCGACGAGGCATAGTTTTACTAATTTTTAATTATTATTTTTTCAACTTACTTATAGAAACAAACCAAACAAATAGACTTAAACGGGACTGACGGGACTCGAACCCGCAACTTCTGCCTTGACAGGGCAGTGCTCTAACCAATTGAACTACAATCCCTTTTATTAAAAAATTAATCTAGAAATTAATATATTTAATTTTTCTTTTTTTTACAAGTTTATAAGAAATAACATAATAAACTTGTAAAAAAAAATTAAACGCGTCGTTTTTTTGGAGGTCTACAGCCATTGTGAGGAATTCCTGTTTTTTCTCGAATTACGCTAATTTTTATTCCTGCTTTAAAAATTTCTCTAATTGCTGTTTCTCTTCCTTGACCTGGGCCTGTTACTAAAATTTTGGCTTCTTTCATCTGAAAATCACGTGATTTTTTTACTACAACTTCGGCTGCCTTTTTTGCTGCAAAAGTGGTTGCTTTTCTTTTCCCTCTAAATCCACATGATCCAGCTGAACTCCAACATAAAACTTCCCCACGAACATTAGTTATAGTAATAATAGTGTTATGATGACCTGTTTGAATATGAACAAGACCTCTAAAAGCACGTTTTTTTAATTTTGAAGGCGCTGTCTTTCTGTTTTGTTTTGCCATTTTTAATTGTAAAAAATTTTAATTTAAACTATAAAAAATAGATTATTAACTTCTAAAAATCAATAACTTTTTTAATTAAACTCAGTAAAAAATTTTTAAAATAAGTTTTAAATGGAACACTTCCAAACAATTTTATTTGGGCCGAGTCGGATTCGAACCAACGTAGGAATAAACCAGCGGATTTACAATCCGCCCCCATTAACCACTCGGGCATCGACCCTTTTTTATATTTAGTTTACAAAAAATTATTATTTTTAACAAGTTTAGTTTAAAATAAAAATTGTTTGAAAATATAAAATTTTATATTTTCAAACAAAAAAAAAAATTAAAGTTTGTCAATAGTTTCAAATTCAAACTTAATTTCTTTCCAAACTTCACAAGCAGCTGCTAATTCTGGACTCCATTTACAAGCAGAACGAATAACATCCCCACCTTCACGAGCTAAGTCACGACCTTCGTTACGAGCTTGAGTACAAGCTTCTAAAGCAACACGGTTAGCTACTGCTCCAGGAGCGTTACCCCAAGGGTGACCTAAAGTACCTCCACCGAATTGTAAACAAGCATCATCTCCAAAGATTTCAACTAAAGCTGGCATGTGCCATACGTGAATACCTCCTGAAGCTACAGGCATAGTTCCACTCATAGAACACCAATCTTGAGTAAAGTAAATACCACGGCTACGATCTTTTTCAATATAATCGTCACGCATTAAGTCTACGAAACCTAGTGTTACTTCACGTTCACCTTCAAGTTTCCCAACTACAGTCCCCGAGTGTAAGTGGTCTCCACCTGACATACGTAAAGCTTTAGCTAATACACGGAAGTGGATACCATGGTTTCTTTGACGGTCAATTACAGCGTGCATTGCACGGTGAATGTGTAATAATAAACCGTGATCACGACAGTATATAGCTAATGAAGTATTAGCCGTAAATCCACCAGTTAAGTAATCATGCATAACAATAGGTACACCTAATTCTTTTGCACATTGAGCACGTTTTAACATTTCTTCGCATGTTCCAGCCGTAGCGTTTAAATAGTGACCTTTAATTTCACCAGTTTCAGCTTGAGATTTATAAATAGCTTCAGCTGTAAATAAGAAACGGTCTCTCCAACGCATAAAAGGTTGTGAGTTAACGTTTTCATCATCTTTTGTAAAATCTAAACCACCACGTAAACATTCATAAACTGCACGTCCGTAGTTTTTAGCTGATAAACCTAATTTTGGTTTAATTGTACAACCTAATAAACCACGACCATATTTGTTTAGTTTGTCACGCTCAACTTGAATACCATGAGGTGGACCTACGAAAGTTTTTACGTAAGCTGGAGGAATACGAAGGTCTTCTAAACGTAAAGCACGTAAAGCTTTGAAACCAAATACGTTTCCTACAATAGAAGTAAATAAGTTAGTTACTGAACCTTCTTCAAAAAGATCAATTGGGTAAGCAACGTAAGCAATGTATTGATTATCTTCACCTGGAACAGGTTCGATATCATAACAACGTCCTTTGTAACGGTCTAAGCTTGTTAAACCGTCTGTCCATACTGTTGTCCAAGTACCAGTTGATGATTCAGCAGCTACAGCAGCTCCACATTCTTCAGGTGGAACACCTGGTTGAGGAGTCATACGGAATGCAGCTAAAATATCAGTATCTTTTACAACATAATCTGGAGTATAGTAAGTAAGACGATAGTCTTTTACTCCGGCTTTAAAACCAGCACCGGCTCTAGTTTCAGTTTGTGGAACCATAAAAAAGTTCATTTTCAAATCTTGACGATCCTATAATAATCTATCCGAAAATTTATATATGGAATCATAATGTATTTTTAATCTGTTTTCCATAATTTAAAAGTTTTAGCTTCAACTTATTTAAGTTGAAGTTAAAATTTTTAAGGGTTATAAGATGTAAAACGTGATACATAGAAATTATTTACAACAACATGATAAGTTGCGTCTAAGCCAGTGTTTAAGCGTTCTTTTACACGACTCATAATACGAGAAATTACGTAGATATAAGCTTGTTTAAATGCTTTTTGTTGATAAAATTGAAGAGTATCTTGTTTGAATTCTTCTAATAGTTGTAATCTTTCTTGATGTTGTTGCATACAACTAGTTACAGATAATTCAGCTAATTTTTTTCCTTCTTCTCGAATACTTGTAGCTTTTTTCTTAGCTAATTCTAATTGAGCTTTAGCTGTATTTAATTTTTCTTGAGCTTCTTTAGCTCTTTGATTTGCTTCTTGTAAATTATTTAAAATTGTTTTCTTACGATCTTCTAATAAAGCTGTTAAATTTTTTCCTACAAAAGAAACTACAACAGCTACTACAGCTGATAAGTTAATAATATTTGTTTCAAAAATATTTGTATTAATTCCAAAACCTTCTGCTAAATTCATATTATATGCAAATTTTATATACTCTAAAATAGAAGAAAATCTTTTTCTTAAAATAAATAGTTTTTTTCCTTTTTCACTTTTGTTTTAACAAAAGTGAGCATTGGTTTTATCTGTTAATTAAATGGTGTTTTTGTCTTGTGTAAACACAAGACAAATACAGGTCTCTATTCTCGACTGTTTTACAGTCTTCCTAAGTGTTTTCGAAAACACTACAGAAACACTTAAGAAACGCTTTGCGGATCAGCCACAGAAAGACTAAACTCTATAATAAATAAATTGTGTGAATAAACTGTTTAATTATTGATTTTCCTCAAATCCTCTAAAAAATTTATCATTAGCCCTCTTTTTTTGCTAGCAAAAAAAAGCTGTTTTGTTTTCTTTAGTTTGCGAGTGTTTGTGTTTTTGCTGTTGTTCTTATGGTGCTTTGCTTCCCAGTGTTTTCAAAAGTCTAAAATAGTGTTTACACTATATTTAGACTTTTGAAAACATTTTTAAAGACAATTGCTAGGTTCGCTGTTTTTTTGCTAATGTGTTTTTGCTAATGTTTTTGTGTTCCACAAGGTGGAACACAAAAACATTAGCAAAAACACAGGTCTGAAAACAATTGTTTCCTAATTGTCAAAATGCAGGTCTGCAAATATAATTTTCTATTAATCAAAATGTTTTGCAAAGCGGAGCTTTGCAAAACATTTTTGAAGACCTGTGGAGAAAAACTTGGTTTGCAACGGTTCCACCGTTTTCCCAGCATTGTGCTTAGCACAATGCAGCTCTGCAAATTCTATTTTCTATTAATCAAAGCCTTGCTTTGGAAAACCTGTGTTTCTTGTGTTTTCGAAAGTCTTTGTGTTTACACAAAGACTTTTGAAGGAAACACAAACACAGGTGCGAAGCACCCTAAAGAAAAACATTGGGAACATAAAAACATTCGAGAAAAAAGGAAAAACACAAGAAACACAGCAAAAAAACTTGACTAGACCTGATGTTTTTGTTTACAAAAACATTAGCAAGCCAGAGTATGTGAAAATACAGATTTCAGTTTTGTCTGTATTTAGAGTACTGTAGTTTTCCTACTAGAAAAATCGGGTGGACTTTATAAAAAATTCTATTGAATACATTTTTTAAAAGATTTATAAAATTATTTTATAAATCTTTTAAAAAAGAAAATTAAGAAGCAAATGGGTTAGCAAAAAGAAGTGCTAATGCTACAACAAGACCATAAATAGTTAAAGATTCCATGAAAGCAAAACTTAATAAAAGAGCTCCACGAATTTTTCCTTCTGCTTCAGGTTGTCTTGCAATACCTTCTACTGCATAACCAGCAGCAGTTCCTTGTCCCATACCAGGACCAATAGCAGCAAGACCTACAGCTAAACCAGCAGCAACAACAGATGCAGCAGCAACAATTGGATTCATATATGTTTCCTCCTAGTAAAAAATCAGTAAAATTATAACAACTAAAAATATTATATCATATATTATTAAAAAAATCGATTTTTTAATTTAATCTATTTTATCTATCTGATAATGTTTGTCTAATTATTTGTCCATTAAATAGTTTTTTTCTTGTGTTTTTGCGATTGGTGTTGTTCCTAGCAATTGGTCTAACAAACAAATAATGTACACCGTTTTCGCTGTTTTTTTGTAAACAAAAACACAAACACTTGGTCTGGTAAAGTTTTTGAAAAAACTTTTGCTTTTGAAGGACACGTTTTTGTATGCAAAAGGGGCGTACAACGCTGGCCTTAAGGCCACCGAGGGTGCAAAAGTGCACCGCTTGTTTGTCTTTGACAAACAAGCTACTAATGTGTAAGTTTTTACCCACACCTTAGAAAGGGTAGGGGCTTTCAGCCCCAACCAGGAGCGGGTCTGTATGTGTGCACATGCGTGTCACACATGTGTCAGTTTAAGGAAGTCACAAGACTTCCTGACAACTAACCCTTCGTAAAAAGGGTGTCACCTTGTGACATGTGTGTGTTTGATTTTTATAAAAGATAAAAATTTGATCTATTTAATAATTCTAACTTCAATAATCTAGAAAATAAAAAAAAAATATATATATAATTTTATTAGGGTGGTGGGAGGGTTATGTATTATAATTCTATTATATTATATAAATAATCTATAATAAAATAAATAAAATAGTGTTTTCCTAGTGTTTGTGTAAACTCCTTTTTTCCCAGCATTTCCAAGTGTTTCTCTTTAGAGAAACACAGGTTTGTGGAAACACAAACACAGGTCTGCAAAGGCGTATACCTTTGCAGATACCTTGTATCTATTTTAGTGTATACTAAAATAGATCTGTGTTTTTCTTTTTTTCCACGTTGTATCTGCAATTCCACAAGGTGGAAGTCCACCTTTGCAGATCTGTGTTTGTGGAAACACAAACACTGGGAACCGCAAAAAGAGTTTCCACAAACCTGTGTTTCTCTTTAGAGAAACACTTGGAAATGCTGGGAAGGAAAAAAACAGCAAAAACGGTGTACACTATTTGTTTGTTAGACCAACATTGCAACAAGATTGCAAGGAGGAGGATCAAAAACTCTTTTAAAACAATTTGTGGCCACAAATACCTCCTTTTGGAATCAGAGAGCTTCTTTTTACGCTAATAAACCTACCTTTCAGGATTTAGGCCTTTCACAGCAGGATTGTCGAGCTTGTTTAAAAGTTATGCTGTATACCTCCTTAAATGGAGGAAACCCTTTTTCAACGGACAGGATCCTATCCAATCTGGCAAATGTAAAGCCAAAACTGGCTTTAAAGGTGGACTCTTCTAAACTTCCTTTTGAAAGCTTCTCTGAATATTCTGCTTTCATCAATACTTTCGGCACTGATGAACTTGTGCTGGAGGTTAAGGAACTCAATCAAAAATGTGTTGATGACACCGGTAAAAGAGTTTTTACTATTGATCCCACCCTATCTTATCCACTAGATAGCCAGCACAAAGGGATATGAAGAGTTTTAGAATCATTCGAGATTGTATTGCTCTGCATTCTGGTTCGTTCGTGTTTACTCAACGGGTTTCGTCCATTAAGCCTGGATCATGACGGTTTACTTTGTTTCGATAGAAACGCCAGTAAACCTCTGAAAGAGGTTGAGAGAGAGTTAGATCAATCGATGCACGATTGGTGTCTGTTTTTACTAAACACAAACTTATCCATTGTAGCTAAGAATCAATGGATTGGTGGTATTTATACACCCCTTTAAAGGGGTGTATAATTTCTTTGCTTATTTTATTCTAATTAATAGATTTAAAATCTATTAATTAGATATTGAATAGATCTAATGTTTTAATTGGTGGTATTTATTTATAAAATCTTAGATATTAATAAATATATATATACTATTTAATTATATTAATTATAGATACTAATATAGATATTTTAATATTTTTTATTTTTATTTTTTCAAAATATCTAGAAAATACTTTTTTCTCACAAAAAACTAAAAAATCTTATGAACTTTTGTCTGCATTAACTTTCTCTCAGGACACGTTTGGTCTGCAATTCCCAGTGTTTTCCAAAGCTCCGCTTTGGAAAACACTGGGAATTGCAGATACTTCCTTCCTTCCTTCCACTACGTGGAAACGTGGAAGTGGAAAAGGTGCAAAAAAACAGGAAAACCTGCAATTTTCAATTGCTTGGTCTATTAATCATTATATATATAATTCGTTTTTATATTAATGTCGAATCTATTTTATAGCCCCTATCTTAAACATATTTTAATTCGTTTCTATGACTCTTATAGTTTTTCTTGTGTTATTAAATAAGCAATTTTATTTATTAAATTATTTGACAAAAACTATTTTATTTTATAAACTAAAAAACAGGAATGTTCAAAAAAATCAAAAGTTTTTCAGTTTTTCCCAGTGTTTTTCTTTTTTTCCACTTCCACGTTTCCACGTAGTGGAAGGAAGTGGAAAAAAAGAAAAACACAGATCTGCAAAGGTGTCCACCTTTGCAGATACAAGGTGGAAAAAATTTTTGACCATTAGTAAATAAATTTTTTGGAGAGTTTGATCCTGGCTCAGGACGAACGCTGGCGGTATGCTTAACACATGCAAGTCGTACGAGATTCTTAGGTATTTATATTTAAGAATTGTAGTGGCGGACGGGTGCGTAACGCGTAAGAACTTACCTTTTGGCGGGGGATAACAGCGGGAAACTGCTGCTAATACCGCATGATGCTGAGAAGCTAAAAGCGAAAGCTGTCAAAAGAGAGGCTTGCGTCTGATTAGCTAGTTGGTGGGGGTAATGGCCTCCCAAGGCAACGATCAGTAGCTGGTCTGAGAGGATGATCAGCCACACTGGGACTGAGACACGGCCCAGACTCCTACGGGAGGCAGCAGTGAGGAATTTTCCACAATGCCCTAACGGGTGATGGAGCAATACCGCGTGAGGGATGACTGCCCGTGGGTATTAAACCTCTTTTCTCAAGGAAGAAGTTCTGACGGTACTTGAGGAATAAGCATCGGCTAAAATTTTGGCAACTCGTGGTGCAAACTACGAAACAAAAACGCAACTCATAACGGGGAACACCGTCTTCACAAAAAAAGTGCAGCAACAACAGGGCGACGCAAGTCGTAAAGACTTTTTTCCGGCGAAGCCGGAGAAAATGAAGGCGGTCAACCCCGTAGGAAATTTAGAGGGAAACAAAAACCGGCGTTACGTTACAAACGAAACGAAATACGCAAATCGCGCTCTAAATACCTCTAACGACTGAGGAAAACTTTTTGTTCAAACAAACGGTGAGTACGAGACTTAAGCAACATAAACGGCAAAGGGTGTTTGAAACAAACACGCGTGTTTCGGTTTTTTGTTAAGGCTTTTGTAATACGTTGCTTACGCACAACCAAACCGGTTTGTGCGTAAAAGGTATAGTCTGTGCCTTGCTCGGAAATGAGCGGGATATACACGAACTCTGTGCCAGCAGCCGCGGTCTGGCTATCGAAGAAATATCTTCGAAACTTGCCGCCTGTGAGAGTGAGCTCACAGTAAAAAACCGACTCGTAACGGAGGACCCTAAAACTTTTGAAGTCAAGGGAACCCCGTGGGAAATTCTTTTAAGAAAACCCGTAACGACTGAACCTATAAGGTAAGAGTCACACGTATTTCAAATACAAGGTGTGGCTAACACGTCGGCACTCACACAAAAAATAAAATTTAAATTGTCTGCAAATAGAATTTGCAGACCTGCATTTCCAAGTGTTTCTCTTTAGAGAAACACAGGTTTGCAAGGCCTTTAGGCCTTGCAAACCAAGTGTTTGTGTAAACACAAACACAGGTTTTCCAAAGCAAAGCTTTGGTTTGCAACGGCTCTACCGTTGCAAACCTGTGTTTCTCTAAAGAGAAACACTTGGAAAACGGTGGAACCGTTGCAAACCAAGTGGAACTAAATTTTATTCTAAAGTGTGTGTGAAAGTATAGTCTGAGCCCGTTGAAAAAAGGGGGGTCTCGAATACAGAGGATGCAAGCGTTGTCCGGAATGATTGGGCGTAAAGCGTTCGTAGGTTGTTCTTAAAGTCTTCTGTCAAATCCCAGAGCTCAACTTTGGATAGGCAGTGGAGTACTCAAGGACTAGAGAGTGGTAGAAGTAGAGGGAACTCCCGGTGGAGCGGTAGACATTTTGCCGCACGTGAACGTAAAAGTCACGATAAATAATTGACTCAATTCGGTGGAACCGTAAACTAAAAAATTAGTTGGCAATACCGAGGGACACAACAACGTCGTTGTACCCGTAACGACTTGGTTGTAAAACACAACCAGAGTTTAAAGAGCCGGTGTTTGTTGACCAACAAACACCGGTGGTTTTGAGCTAAAACGTCAATGACCAAGCAATTGATAATTGCAGGTTTGCAACTCCAAGTGTTTCTTGTGTTTTCGAAAGTGTTTATCTAAAGATAAACACTTTTGAAGGAACACAAGAAACACTTTGGAAAACACTTGGTTTGCAACGGTGGAACCGTTGCAAACCTGTGTTTTCGAAAGTCTTTGTGTTTACACAAAGACTTTTGAAGGAAACACAAACACTTGGAACGCTTAAAAAATACAACAACATGGTTCCCACGTGACGTTGCCGACTTAAAACGCGTGGTAAACGCCACTTGCAACGCTAACCCGTCTGGACCTAAACGTAAACACGCAACTGACGTTGACGCTTACGTTGAAACACTTGTTCAAAATCACCGTGCCGGTCGTTTGAAAATTCGTTAAACCTTTTGTTTCTTGTTTGGTTAAAGGTATAGTCTGGGCTACGGGAAACCGTGGGTTTATAACCGTTGTTACGGTTACACTTTGGAAATGCACAGATATCGGGAAGAACACCAGTGGCGAAAGCGCTCTACTAGGCCATTTCTGACACTGAGGGACGACAGCTAGGGGAGTGAATAGGATTAGATACCCTAGTAATCCTAGCCGTAAACGATGGATACTAAGTGCTGGAAATCCAGTGCTGTAGCTTACGCGTTAAGTATCCCGCCTGGGGAGTATGCTCGCAAGAGTGAAACTCAAAGGAATTGACGGGAATTGGCACAAGCGGTGGATTTTGTGGTTTAATTTGATGCTACGCGGAGAACCTTACCAGGGATTGACATGATAAGAACAAATTAGAAATAGTTTGGTGCCCTATATTTTAATATAGAGAACTTATACACAGGTGGTGCATGGCTGTCGTCAGCTCGTGCCGTAAACGCTTTGCGGCAAATTTGATGAAAATCAATTTGTAAAAAACCGCTCAACTTGGTGGACGTCTAAAGCAATTCTTTTGCCTAGGTGCAAAGCACCAGGAGATCAAACGCTATGACAACACCAAAGGAGTTTAAATAGATCTTTTAAAACTAGAGCCGCAGTCGGCTCAAACTCGACGGTGAATAGGTGGTTGTAGATAAATACCAGGAGTGGAGTCTAGGACAGGAGAGTACCGATGATGAAACAGGCCGAAGTGTTTTAAAAGAAAATAGAATTTGTGGGTCTACACCCGTTTTTTTTTTCATTTAATTATGACTAAACGTATTGAATTGCCGACTAGCGGCAAAAAATCTAGAAATACTGGGGGTGGGGGGGGGAGGGCTACGCCCCCCCCCCACCCCATCTTTGAATTATCCATGTGGATTAGTTTTAGGAAATTCCAGAGATACTTTAGACTATAACGAAGAAGCATTCGCTTTAAGTATAGGAAGCTTAATTGGAGATGGACATTTACGTCCAGAAGGTCGTCTTGAAATAGAACAAGGCGAACTTGAATACACAGAATGGAAAAAACAACAATTTGAAAAATATGGGTTAGCTACTCAAACTAGCTCTATTAGTAAAGTTCCACATATTAGGACGGATAAAATAACTGGAGAAGTAACGAAAACAATAGGTTACCGTTTTTACAGTCGCAGTTTTTTCAAATCGTTTCGTTGTTTTGTTGTTCAGAAAAAGCCAGGGGATCCTACTTATCAAGAAGGAAAAAAAAATAAAAAAAGAAAAGCTTTTCCTAAGGAATTATTTGATTGTTTTGTTCACCCATTAGCTTTAGCTGTTTTTTACATGGATGATGGGGGTGCCGTAAATAATCAACCTTATTTAGCAACTGGTGAAGTACCTGAAAAAGAAGTTTTACTTTTGCAAAAAGTTTTAGAAACCAATTTTCGGTTAACAACAACTATTCGACGATCTAAAGGAATTGCTGTAGGTCTTCTTGTAAAACGATGTGATTGTGGTAAATTTTTGGATTTCGTTGAACCATATGTGAGAAGTGTTCCATGTATGGAAAGAAAGTTAAAAATTACACGTCCTTAATTTAAACCCTTGAACGAATATACGCGGTGAGCCAGTTTAAACTCTGGCTTGTGGGTTATTCTATCCCCTTTAGAAATCTTGGGGGTCATATCATGGAGGTGTTTAGTTAAGTCTATTAACGAGCGCAACCCTCGTCTTTAGTTAAATTTTTAGAGAGACTGCCGAAGCAATTCGGAGGAAGGAGAGGATGACGTCAAGTCAGCATGCCCCTTACATCCTGGGCTACACACGCAATACAATGGTTGAGACAATCGGAAGCAAACTCGTGAGAGTAAGCGAATCTGGCAAACTCAATCTCAGTTCGGATTGTAGGCTGCAACTCGCCTACATGAAGTTGGAATCGCTAGTAATCGCCGGTCAGCTATACGGCGGTGAATACGTTCCCCAATTTTGTACATACCGCCCGTCAAAGGTCGGAAGCAGATCGAACCTGAAGTGGCTTACCTTAACTATTTATAGAGAGGGGTTCCTATGGTTCGGTTTGTGACTAATCTTAAGTCGTAACAAGGTACGCCTTCGGGAACGAGGGCGTGGATCACCTCCTTTTTTCTTTTTTATATATTCGTTTTGCTGTGTTTGTGTTTCTATGGAATAGAAACACAAACACAGTACAAACGAATTTTCTTTTCTTAACTATTATTGCTTTTAAATTCTATTAAGGTAATATTTTAAAAAGAATTCAAATCTTCGAATATCAGTCTGCGATATATTTCGTTTGTAAAACATATCACAGACTGATATTCGAACTGGACCATTAGCTCAGTTGGTTAGAGCGCTCGCTTGATAAGCGAGAGGTTCGCTGGTTCAAGTCCAGCATGGTCCAAGTCTTTTTAACCTTTAGGTTAAAAAGACAGGACATAAAAAGCTTTGCTTTTTACGTCCAAGTCTTTTTTTCAAGCTTAAGCTTGAAAAAAAGACAGGACGTATAAAGAGAAACACTAGGAAAAACACAGATCTGAAAACAATTGTTTCCTAATTGTCAAAACTTTGCCTTCAAAAATGTTTTTCTATTAATAAAAGTTTGTAAAAAAACTTTACCAGACCAAGTGAATGAGGGGGTATAGCTCAGTTGGTAGAGCATCTGCTTTGCACGCAGGGTGTCAGCGGTTCGAATCCGCTTATCTCCAGCCCTCGGTTATGTTCTTTTTGCGATTCGGTTTTTTCAAAAAACTTGATCAGACAAAAAACTTGAGGCAAATACAGAGCGCCTATGTATTTGAATAAAAAATAGAAATAAAGACACTAGGTCAAAAAAAAGAAGGCTCACGGTGAAGACCTAGGCTCTCAGAGACGATGAAGGGCGCGATACCGGCGATACAGCTTTGGGGAGTTGGAAGAAAGCATGGATCCAAAGATTCCCGAATAGGGCAACCTCTAAGAACTTCTTACGAATTCATAACTAAGAAAGAGGCAACCTGGTGAACTGAAACATCTCAGTAGCCAGAGGAGAAGAAAGCAAAAGCGATTCCCTTAGTAGCGGCGAGCGAAATGGGATTAGTCTAAACTGAGAATATCAGGGTTGTGGGAATACGGTTTTTTCTATAAATCTGTGTTTTTAAAATTCTTTGTGTTTCCACAAAGAATTTTAAAGGACTGTATTTATTATAGAACACAAAAGAAGACCTACATTTTTGAAATGCTAGCAAACTTAGTGATTTGTGACTATGTATTCACAAATTACAAAATAAAATAGACGAAGCAGCTGAATCCTGCACCATAGATGGTGAAAGTCCAGTAGTCTAATTATTATTGGCTTAATTAATGAAACCGTTTATCCCGAGTAGCATGGGGCACGTGGAATCCCGTGTGAATCAGCGAGGACCACCTCGTAAGACTAAATACTCCTGAGAGACCGATAGCGAAATAGTACAGCGATGGAAAGGTGAAAAGAACCCCCGTAGGGGAGTGAAATAGAACATGAAATCGTGAGCTGACAAGCAGTGGGAGGATTTTGAAATCTGACCGCGTGCCTGTTGAAGAATGAGCCGGCGACTTATAAGGAGTGGCAGGTTAAAGAGTTTTTATCTGGAGCCTAAGCGAAAGCAAGTCTGAATAGGGCATCAAGTCACTTCTTATGGACCCGAACCTGGATGATCTAACCATGAGCATGATGAAGTTTAGGTAACACTGAATGAAGGTCAGAACTGACCGATGTTGAAAAATCGGCAGATGACTTGTGGTTAGCGGAGAAATTCCAATCGAATTCAGAGCTAGCTGGTTCTCCCCGAAATGCGTTGAGGCGCAGCGGTAATGATGAACTATCTAAGGGTAGAGCAACTGTTTCGGTGCGGGCTGCGAAAGCGGTACCAAGTCGTGGCAAACTCCGAATATTAGATAAGTCTTCCAGCTACCAGTGAGAGAGTCGGAGATAAGTTTGATTCTCAAGAGGGAAACAGCCCAGATCACCAGCTAAGGCCCCTAAATGATTGCTAAGTGGAAAAGGATGTGAGAATGCTGAAACAACCAGGAAATTTGCTTAGAAGCAGCCATTTTTGAAAGAGTGCGTAATAGCTCACTGGTAAAGCGTTCTTGCGCCGACAATGGCCGGGACTAAGCAATCTGCCGAAGCTGTGAGAGAATTGTTTTCCTTTTTTCCAAGTGTTTTCGAAAGTGTTTATCTAAAGATAAACACTTTTGAAGTAAACACAAACACAGGGAACTGCAAAAGGAAAAAACAATACTCGGTAGGGGAGCGTTCTGCTTAGGGTGAAGCTTTCACGTAAGTTTGAGTGGACTATGCAGAAGTGAGAATAAACAAGCGAATTGTTCTCACTATAATAAATTGGGTGAAATGCAAGAAAAACTTTGAATGAAGTTAACTTGCAGCGAAAATTACTTTTAAGTAAATACGTTCAACGACTAGAAGTGAAATAATCTTCCACGAGTCCCCAACAATACAATAGTATTGAAGACATAGTCTGAACTTTAAGGGTCATTCTATTCCTTTTAGTAAAACATTTAAACAACTTAAAGAAAGGAGGAGATTAAATACTCTTTTATTCACAATTTCATTGTGAATATTAAAGCCTCTTTGAAATCTTTTCTTGTGTTAGTGGTCCGCAAGCACTAACTGATAGACCTGTGTTTTGTGTAAACAAAAACACTTGTCCGGAACGGTGCACACCGTTTTGGTTGAATAGTCCTGATCGACAAAAAGGTCAACCTAGTGTTTTTGCAAAGCAAAAACACAGGTGCGGAGCACCAAGATTTCAAAAAGACTTTAATCAATAACAAACTGGTTGGCTTGAGTAACGAAAACATTGGTGAGAATCCAATGCTCCGAAAACCTAAGGGTTCCTCCACTAGGTTCGTCCGTGGGGGGTTAGTCAGGACCTAAGATGAGGCTAGTCATTAGCGTAGTCGATGGTAAACAGGTTAATATTCCTGTACTTCTTGAAATAAGGTACCGAGGGACGAAGAAGGCTAAGTAAAGTCTGTATATGGATTGCAGTGGAAACATTCAAGACGCACCAAATAGAAAAAAAACTATTTGGAGTTAAGATGTGACCCGCTGTGTTTTCACTTGTGAAAACATGGTTTTATTATGTCATACTTCCTAGAAAAGCTCGTAAACCTATATTAATTATTTCGGAACCTGTACCTAAAACCGACACAGGTAGGTTGGTAGAGAATACTGAGGAGCGCAAGAGAACTCTCTCTAAGGAACTCGGCAAATTGGCCCCGTAACTTCGGGAGAAGGGGTGCTTTTATTTTGAATAAAAGCCGCAGTGAAGAGGATACGGCAACTGTTTACCAAAAACACAGGTCTCCGCAAAGTCGCAAGACAATATATGGGGGCTGACGCCTGCCCAGTGCCGGAAGGTGAAGGAAGTTGGTTATTTTGGGTAACTGAAAAAAGCTGACAACCGAAGCCCCGGTGAACGGCAGCTGTAACTATGACAGTTCTAAGGTTAAGAAATGCTAGCTTTAGTAAAATCAAACTATTTGCTGGGAACCCGTAATAAAGGAAATCAGCAGGTAACTCTATAATAATTTATTTATAGAGCACCTCAGAGACTATACGTTTGAAATTTTGATGAAAACATCAACTTTAAGATAGAGTCCAGCGTTTTTTGAAAGAATAACGATTATCTGAGCGAAATTCATTGTCGAGTAAGTTTCGACCTGCACGAAAGGCGTAATGATCGTATCACTGTCTCAGAGAGAGGCTTGGTGAAATAGACTTGTCCGTGAAGATGCGGACTAATAACACTTGGACAGAAAGACCCTATGAAGCTTGACTGTATCCTGGAATTGGGTTCGGGCTTTTCTTGCGCAGTCTAGGTGGGAGGCATTGAAGATTTCCTTCCGGGGAAGTTGGAGCCATCAGTGAGAGACCACTCTGGAGAGGCTAGAATCCTAATGGTGATCCTTAAATCAGGACACTTGACGTTTTCAGGTGGGCAGTTTGTTTGGGGCGAACACCTCATAAAAGGTAACTGAGGCGCGCAAAGGTTCCCTCAGTCTGGACGGAAATCAGACTTAAGAGTGTAAAGGCAAAAGGGAGCTTGACTGTAAGACCTACAAGTCAAACAGGGGCGAAAGCCGGCCTTAGTGATCCGACGGTTCCGTGTGGAAGGGCCGTCGCTCAACGAATAAAAGTTACTCTAGGGATAACAGGCTGATCTTCTCCAAGAGTTCACATCGACGAGAAGGTTTGGCACCTCAACGACATCGGGGCTTTATTATAACGATATAATAAACGAATTCAGCTAATGCTGGGACATCTATACTATAGATAATCAGCAGGGAAACTTAAAAACAAGGGCCCTCAACGACTAGACGCTGAACAACTAAAACAGTTGAAGATATAGTCTGACCTATAAGGTAACTTATAGGCTAGTGTTTCACATACCAAAACACTAGCTGAAAATAAACAGCATACAACAGCAGCATTAGGAACCAAAGGATTTCATAAAAACTATGACTACATTCGATCAATTATCTTGGAATCAACAACAAGTTGATTTAATTGTTGGAACATTATTAGGGGATGGGAATTTGAGCTCTGAAAGTCTAACAGCTGGTTGGCGTTATAGAGCAGCCCAAAAAACGGAACATTTACAATATTTGGAACATAAATACCAAATATTAAAAGATTCTTGTGGTACGTCTATAAATAACGGGGATTACTATGACCCAAGAACAAACAAAATTTATAAACGACACTATTTTAATACCCTTGTACATCCAGACTTCAAATTTTTTGGAGAAATGTTTTATACATGGGATCCTATCCTGCAAAAATATAAAAAGGACGTACCTGTAGATATTCATAAATATCTAACTCCAGCTGCTATAGCATATTTTTATATGGATGATGGCGCTTTAAAATGGAAAGGTCAGTCCAATGCTATGCGCATTTGTACTGAATCATTCAGTGAAGAAGGTGTAAAACGCTTACAAGCAGCATTTTGGTGCCATTATAAAATTTATGTTTCATTAACACCACATAAAAAGAACGGTCAATTTGTTGGATATAGACTTTTTATTAATGAAGAAAATTCAAGTCGTTTTCGTACACTTGTTGCTCCACATCTGGTTCATTGTATGCGTTATAAAGTATCGGACGGAAACTACGGTACATTATAAGTTTTCATAACATTTTGCGATGTCGGCTCATCACATCCTGGGGCTGTAGTAGGTCCCAAGGGTTGGGCTGTTCGCCCATTAAAGTGGTACGTGAGCTGGGTTCAAAACGTAAAATACTGCGTGGATTTGTAGCAATACAAATCAAAAATAATTGGCTTATATCGGTGAACCCTAAAATCTATCTTATAGAATATGGCAACGCCGAGGGAAGATTTATAAAAATTTGACAGTTTGAAGAAAAAACCATAAAATAGAAAGTATGATTATACTAAAATATTGCTGTTGTTTCTCGAGTTCTGTAACTCAAGAAGATTTGTTGTATCTTGCATCAGCGATTGATGCAGATGGGAGCATTTATGTGCGTTTAGTTCCTTCCACTTCCACAACGTGGAAGTGGAAAAAAAGAAAGTATTGGAATTCGCGTAGATTGTATCTGCAAGGTTGTACAACCTTGCAGATCTGTGTTTGTGTTTCCTTCAAAAGTGTTTATCTAAAGATAAACACTTTCGAAAACACTGGGAATGCAAGTTTCTCAAAAAACTACACGACGTGATTATTTGGAATCTTTTGAAAAACAAATCGGTTTTGGAAAGGTTAGAAATCGAAAAGGAGGGCAAATGAGTGATTGGATAGTTCAGACACACACTGAGCTTGAACAAGTATTAAAGGCGGTTTTACCTTATTTACGAGTAAAAAAAGAACAAGCTGAACTTGTATTACTAATTTTGGATGTCTACACAAAACTTCCAAAGGCTCACACTGAACTGCGTCGTGTACAAAGGGCTGAAGGAATTTATAGCATTTTGTCAGATATTGATAGAGTGGCTGCTTTAAATGATAGCTCAAATCGTGACCATACCGGAGAAACAGCTTTTCTAACTATGCAACAAAGAGGTTTTTTACAAAATAAAACTTATAAATCCCCGTAGAGACTTATTTTTTAAAATAGATATTTGTTTGAATCCCCTGCCTTTGACTAGTCAAAGGCAGATGCGGAGCACCTAGCATTTGTCTGCAAGGTACTTAGTACCTTGCAGATCTGTGTTTGTGTTTACACAAACACTGGAAAAATGCAGGTCTATATTATAGACGACCCAGCAACAAATCTTGCAGGTGCTAAAGCACTGTACGGGAAACAAGTATAATACGCCAACATCTTAATAAGATGGTGACATAGTCCATGCCCTAATGAAAGTTTGGGAGTTCATGCGTAAGACAGTTTGGTCCATATCCGGTGTTATCGTTAGAGCATTGAGAGGACCCATCCCTAGTACGAGAGGATTGGGATGGTCGTGCCTATGGTGTATCAGTTCTCTCTCCAGAGGGAAACGCTGAGTAGCTACGCACGGTTTAGATAACCGCTGAAAGCATCTAAGTGGGAAGCTTTCCTCAAGATGAGTGCTCTCTAAGGCCTCAGCTAGACAAGCTGTTTGATAGGTATCCGGTGAAAGATTCGTGAGAATTTCAGCCAAGATATACTAAAGGCTATTTGATTTTGACCTAATAAAATCACCGGAGCTTTGCTCCGTTGAAACTCTGGTGCTCTAGGCTTAAGTGGAACCACGCCAATCCATCCCGAACTTGGCTGTGAAACTCTTAAGAAGTTGAACTACTTGTTGGAAGCCTAACAGGAAATTTCAACTTAGTGCCTGGGTAATAAACTTTTTTAGTATTTTTTTCCTGCTCAAGTTTTTGTCATATTATTATGTCTGTTTTTTTAGTTTTCGAAAACTGTAAAACAGTCTATCCTACCTATAGAGATCTGTGTTTTTGTTTTCCCAGCGTTTATCTTTAGTTCAAAAGTTTGATTAATAGAAAATAGAATTTGCAGAGCTGTTTTTTACATTGGAAAAAACAGGGAAGAGCTATTTTTTACATTTCCACGGTTCCCAATGTTTTTCTTTTTTTCCACTTCCACGTTTCCACGTTTCCACGTTTCCACGTAGTGGAAGGAAGGAAGTGGAAAAAAAGAAAAACACAGATCTGCAATTCCCAGTGTTTGTGTTTCCTTCAAAAGTCTTTGTGGAAACACAAACACTTTCGAAAACACAGATCTGCATTGTGCTTCGGCTTCCACCTTGTATCTGCAAAGGTACACACCTTTGCAGATCTGTGTTTGTGTTTCCTTCCAAAGCTCCGCTTTGGAAAACACTGGGAAATGCTGGGAAGCCGAAGCACAATGCTGGGAAGGACACCTTTGCAGATACTTCCTTCCTTCCTTCCACTACGTGGAAACGTGGAAACGTGGAAGTGGAAGGAAAAAAAACAGAGAAAACACTTAGAACACAAAAACACTGGCAAAATACTATCAAACAATACAACTTGAATAAGTGTTTTTTTGCTGTTTTCAAAAAAATAGTTCCTACGGAACAACAGCAAAAACAGAAACGAACCTTAGAAACTACAGGAATCATAAGAAACACAAATCAGGTCTATCCTATAGACAAATGCTAGGAGAGATGGCTGAGTGGTCTAAAGCGACTGATTGCTAATCCGTTGTACGAGCTTTTTTCGTACCGAGGGTTCGAATCCCTCTCTCTCCGAACAAATTCGAAATTATATTTATATTTAAAGCATAGAATCTGTTTTTTCTAAAAAACACTGGTTGTCTATATATATATATATATATATTTAGAACTATAGCTGATTCTATAATTATGAACTATAATAGAAAAATTAAAATATTTTTCTTAAGTGTTTCCTAAGTCTAAAATAGTGTAAACACAAAGACTTTTGAAAAACACTATCTATCTATAGAAGACCTTTATTTTTCTATTATAGTTCATTTTATTAAACAATTTTAACTTTAGCTCCTGCTTCTTCTAATTGTTGTTTTGCAGCTTCAGCTTCTTCTTTCGAAACTGATTCTTTTAAAGCTTTTGGTAAAGTAGCAGTAAATTCTTTTACTTGGTTAACCGCAATATTAGCAATAGAGCGTACTACTTTATAAATAGAAACTTTTTTATCTGCTGGAATTTCTTCTAAAACTACATCAAATAATGTTTTTTCTTCTTCAGCTTTAGCAGTTTCTGCTGCACCTCCAACAGCACCTGGGGCTGCCATTACTACTGCTCCACCGGCAGGTGCTGAAGCATCTACTCCAAAAGTTTCTTCAATTTTAGAAACTAATTCTGAAGCTTCTAATAAAGTTAAACCTTTTAATTTTTCAATAATTTCATTTACTGTAGACATTTAATTTTTTCTTTTCTTTTTTTCTTAAAATTCATCAATAATATCTTAATACTCATAAACAAATTTTCATTTAAATCTGTAACAGATTCATATTTTAAAAAACAAATACATCAAACTTTTTTAAAAATAAGCGAAATAAACAAAAAATTACAGAGAAAATTTTAAAGTAAAAGATTTATTCAAATTTTTAAAATTTAAGTTTTTAAAATTAAACTTAAAAACAAACAAACTGCCTAGTACATAAAGTTAATTAATTGTATTTAATTAACTTAAATGTAATATTTAGAAAACAGAAATCGATCGAAGCTTTGATAAAGCTTCTAAATAAATTTTTGCTGTTGCTTAGACTAACTGAGTGTAAAATTTACCAATAAACCAAAATACGACCACTTATTGAATTTTAAAAAGTACAAATTCGTGCTCAGTGTTTTCGAAAGTCTTTGTGTTTACACAAAGACTTTTGAAGGGAACTCTTTTTGCGGTTCCCAGTGTTTTCGAAAGTCTTTGGGTTTCCACAAAGACTTTTGAAGGAAACTCTTTTTTTCCACTTCCACGTTGTGGAAGTGGAAAAAAAGAAAAACACAGATCTGCAAAGGTGGACACCTTTGCAGATACAACGTGGAAAAAAAGAAAAACACTGATCTGCAAAGGTGTACTCAAATAGATACAAACACAGACCTGTTTTAATAATAAAATAGATACTTTTTCCCAGTGTTTCTCTTTAGAGAAACACAGATCTGCAATTCCCAGTGTTTCTCTAAAGAGAAACACAGATCTGCATTTCCACCTTGTATCTGCATTGTGCTTCGGCTTCCCAGCATTTCCACAAAGTGGAAGCCGAAGCACAATGCTGGGAAGGACACCTTTGCAGATACCAAAGTGAAAGGAAGGAAGCCTGAGTGGATATCCTTTTAGAAGACCTGTATTTGTGGAAACACAAACACTAAGAAAACACTTTTGAAAACCTTGCAAATAGAAAAATAACATGAGCATTTTTATTGTACTGTATTATTCAATCATAGCATGATATGTGGCAACAGTAGCAGGTGATGCTCTATTAAGATGCCTAAAAATTAAATATTTAAATAAAACATCCAATAAAACTGGCAATGTAGCTACTAATAAAAAAATTGTGGTTTGACTTTCAGGTAAACCATATCTATCAAATATGGAAGAAAAAAATAACTCCCAAATATTAGGCGAATGATAGCCAACTAATAAATCAGTAACAAACAAAAGACATAGAGATTTTTTACTATCATCTAATCCAAAAAAAACTTCTAACAAAAAAGATTTAGTAATATTTAATTGAATTTCTAATTTATGATGAAAAATTAATTATTTAAGAAATTAAAACAGTAAAGAATTGAAAAATGAATATTAAATTAATTGAAAACAGAAACAGATTGTATAATCTCAAAAAATGAATTATGGGAGATAAATCAGATAAAATTAGTATTTCGAATATTGGTCCACAAGGGTGTACTAAAATAGACCAAAATTTTCAGAAAATCGCACAATTTCAGATTATGGCAAGAAAATTAAGGTAACTAATATTCGTTTTGCATATAAAAACGTAGGCATTACAGTAAGGAAATTGTCGCGTGGTATGCGCAAAAATATTATCAAGGTAGCAATTAAAAATAATTTACCCGGAAATTTTTTGCTAAATTATAAAATGGAAAATCCGCAATTTAAAGCACAAGATTTGAAGTGGGTATTGGATTTTCAAACGTTTTCTGAAGATCCCGCGATGCCAGAACATACTAGAGCATAGTTATTAACAAATAATAAAAATCGATTTAGACAATAATAGTTGATTAAGACTGCAATAATAAAAGAAAAGTTATTAGTAAAGATCTCGTTGTTAGGGATTGCAACAGTATAGGAAAGTACAAGTTATTGTAATTGAATGAGATCCAATTATAATTTTTAAGAAAAAGAAATGAACGCACAAATTATTATATTTTAAATTCATACGAGAGAGGCATGCCTTGTAAACTACACTTACGGTTCGGGAACGAACGGTAAGTGTTATATACCCTATTTAGTTTCATCTATTTCATCTATAAGAGTGTTGCTAAGTCTTTGTGTAAAAACAAAGACTTGCGAACACCCATTTTCGAAAGTCTTTCTCTTTAGAGAAAGACTTTCGAATAATATCACAAAACAAGACATTATAAATGCATTGTTTGCAAATATAATTTTTTAAAAGTTTTTCTCTAAAGAAAAAAACTTTTGAAGCACTGTGTTTCTCTAAATAGAGAAACACAGATCTGTTTTAGTACACCTTTGCAGATCTGTGTTTTTGTGAACTAGAGCTCTATTTTTATAGAAATTTTATAGAAAGTAGAACTATATAATAGTTTTTATAATACTGTTAGATAAAATATTAATAAACATGGTTAAACTAGAAAATAAAATTCGGTGCCAGTATGATATTAACTTTTAAAAATTTGTTTTTTTTATAATATTATACTTGCATAAAAAAAATTCTTTATATATATTAGTTTCACTTGCATAATGAATACTAAAAACAAACTTTAATAAAAAAAATTTTTATTTTCTCTTTTAATAACTCTAAATTTCAGTTTAAAAGCGACTCTGGAATAAACTAAAAAAGAAAGATGTTAACCCTTTTATCCTTAGTAACTTCAATAAAAGATTATGTTGAAGTCCTTCATAAATTAGTTGAAACAAATTCAACAAATGGCATTCCATCCTATTATGATTTAGGTGCCACTATCACATTTTCAACTTTACTTTTAAAAGACTCTGTTTTAAATTTTTTAAGCTTTAAATGGATACAGGACCTTTGGTCCATTCCAATTTTAATTCCGGATATTGCTTCCTCAATGTTATCAGAAATTTCAATTTTTAATGGCCTAGGCCAAGACAGTTTTAGTCTGTTAGAAAAACCTTTATCTTATGGAAATCAAAACTTATTAATTTATTGCTTAGAAAAATTTATTATTGGAATTTTAAACAGCCTTTTTCTTTGTTTTGCTACATCCACATCAAGTATAATTACATTACGCAGATTTGTTATGCAAGGTTTAGAAGCTGGTTATATAGCTGGTTTAGGTTCTATTTTTGGTAATGTTGTTTGGATAGGAAGTATTATTTTTGGGTTCCGATTTATTGTAATTCCATGGTTGTCTTTAGATATTTTACGTTATACTTTAGGCTTTATTTTGTTAGTAAAATATATGTGGGATAGTTATTCTGAAAGACGCTCAGTTCTAACTGATTTATCAAAAACAAAAATTTTTGCTTTAAATTTTTTATTGGCGTTCACTGAACAAACAAATATTTTTCCATTTTTAAATACCTTATCAATTGGCTCAGATGCAACTATTTTAGAAAGCTTTACTACTTTAAATAACAATTATTTTGAATTTCTATTAATTCATGGTTGTTATTTATTAGGCCTTTTATTAGGAAGTTTAAGCCTACTTCAACTTACATGTTGGTTTTGGGAAAATCCTGCTTATAATTTATATATGTGGACAATTTCTTCCTTTAAAGTAACTACAAGTTTTTATTATAAGCTTTTAAACTTCATTTTTCTTTATTTAACAATGATTTGTACAATTAATTCAGTAGGTTATTTTGGATTAGATTATGTTGTTACAAATCCTTTAGGGCTTGTATATGAGGATCGATTAATAGAACAAAAAGTTTTATTAGAGACTTCCTTTTTAAACAGTAAAGCTTCGGATAGAAATACACGTAGAAATAGAGGGCGCCATGGAAGAAGGGAACGTTGGAAACGTCGAGTAAGATCTTATAGAACTTTTGACGCCTCTCTTTATGACCAAGGAGTTTATGATTTATTTACAATTGAAGATTTAAACTATGGTTTTGATAGATTTTGGCTACGTCGAAAAATAAGAAATCATAGAGTTCGTTTTAGATTCTTTCCCGGTCCATGGATGCGATCTTTAAAAAAACAATTTGCTAGACCAAGATTAGAATCTTTTATGGGTCCTAGAGTTGAATTTTTCCGTATTTTATTTGAGCAAGCCTATCATCCGGAATTCCATGAATTCAAAAACTATAATACAGAAAAAGCACCAATAAATTTAAAAGCTTTTTCAAAACTAAATTTAGAATCGAATTTTTCTATTTATAGTTTATCTCAAAATCGCACTTCTTATAATAAAAAAGAATATTACTCAAATGTAGGAACAACTTCTGTTTTACGCAAATTTTTGCGAAAAACAGATAGTCGATTAAAATTGAATAAAATTCTTAATCTAGAGCCCACAAATTTTCTTCCATTAAACTCAAAAAATAAACTTTACTCTAATAATAAATCATTAAAAACAAATGGTGAAGCAAGTCAAATTAAAAATTTAAGTTCGGAGCAAAATTTATTAGAAAAATTTTACAAAAATTTATTTAAAACAAACTTTGTAGCAAATAATATACAGAAAAAATTTGCACCTAAATCTCAATTTATGATTGAATATAAAAGCTTTTTAAAAGCAAACACAAATAATTTCACATCAACACCATTAACATTGCTCCATCCGTTAAAATTTTATATTCAAAAAGACCAAGCTTTTAAAAAGAAATATAAATTTTATGGAGTAAAACAATACAGAACCTTTGGTGTAGAAAATAATGCTCCTTATTTTCGTGTAATGATGAAAAGATTTTTCTATTACTATAAGCCAACCTTACGTTGGGAACGTACTATGCATGTAGCTACAATGAGAAAAGCTCGAAGAAAAGGTTCACGAATTCCTAGAAAATGGAATGTAAATTCGGAAATTTCAACCTTAGCTAACTTAGATTTAAACTCTAAATTTGATATTACCTCTAGGAAATCAAATGCCTCTGATATTTCAATTAAAGCCACAATTGAAGACTTAAATAAATCAAACATTCAAAAACCTACTCATTTTTATTCTTTAGTTAGTAAAAAAGCGAGCCGTTATCGCTATGAGATTTATAAAGATGTTTTACAACATTGGTATTATAGTAAAATGAATCGATTATTGCTGAAATTTGATGTTGATTCTTTCATTAGGCGTCAACCAAAAAATAATTTTTTAACAAAAAAGGAAGAAACACTTTTACATATTAAACGTTTTTTAATTAACGAATATTACAACAGTTTACGTTGGTATAATTATATGCAACATTATGACACCATGAAAACAACAATTGGAAAAACAAAAAGTTTAGCAAATCGCGCTTATAATCAACAATTCTTTGGAACATTTAAAAAAATCAGACATTTATTCGCCATTACTCCAGCTTTTAATCAAACAGTTTTAAAATTTGATCAACCACTTTATAATGAATATTCTAGTACTTCAAAAAAATCCATTGTTTCTGATTCAGTAATTCATGAAGAATTAAAAGCTTCTTTAGAATTAAGTAATTTAAATCAAACAAAAGAATTCATTTCTTCAGCTAAAGCTTTAATACAAAATTCTGTGCAAGAAAAAAGTATTTTACGTCAGCAGACCATTAAAAAATTCTTATTAGAAAAAAATTATACAGATTTAACAAAATTTTTATTTAATGAAACTCAATTAAATCCACATCTAAATTTGGATAGTTCAATTCAATTAAATACTAGCGACTTAGAATTTAATTCTAATAGTTCTATTTGGTTTGCTTTATTAAAAAAATGTCAAAATAAACTTTATGACCAAAAAGCTTTAAAAAATTTTGTTTTAAGTAAAGTAGAAAAAGCAGAAAGGCAAACACAAAAAAAAGAAAAAACTTTAAAGATTCGTTTAGAAAAAGTAAAAACTTGGTATAATTTAAAAAGCTTTAAAAGTACAAATTTTTTAACAACTTCAGAATTTCCTTCCACTATTGGAAAAGCTATGAAAGAAGCTCTGAATATTAATTTTAAAAATAAAAAAAAATTGGTCAAAAAAAACTTAACAAACAAAAATTTTACTAATTTTAATAAACTTGTTTTTAATACAAAAGAAAATTTAAAAAGAAAGTTTTTTTCTTTGAAACAAAAACTAAACACTAAAACATTGAAATTTGCAAACAAAAAAATAAAAAAAATTTTAAACTTTCTATACTCTGGCTATTTTAGAAAAAATCCAAAAAAGAAAAATTTACGTAATTGGCTTCAAAAGTCTTTATCTGTAGATAAAGACTTTAGAAAAACTGAAAAAGTGCTTTCAAAACGTAAGAAAATCAGAAAAACTTTTAAAAGATTAAAAAATATGGAAAATTTCTCTTTTTCAGATACTAGCTTGTTTTCCAATAAACTAAAATCTAATATGATTGAATTCCAGTCATATAACAGAAAAAAATTAGATAATTTTAATTCCTCAAAATTTTATGACTTTTTGAAAAATAAAAACAAAAAAAATTGGCAATCCTATGATAAAAAAGCATCAGGTATTGCATGGAAAAAACGACGTTCAAGAGTGCGCCGCTATAGATTTTTTAAGGGGCGTGGACCTATTAAAAAACGAACACTTGGTGAAAAATTAAAAAGTAGATTTAGATTTCTTAAAAAATATGGCTATCCTATGGAAAAAAATATAACTGATTTTTCTTCTGAGAAAAATTTAATGAAAACTTATGAAGCTATTTTTCAAACTCTAAAAAAAGAGCCTTCAGCACTCCCATCAGATACAAAAGAAAAAAATTCAAAAATAACAGGGTTTTCTACTCGTGCATTAAAACAAAGTAGAACTTTAGTAAAAAAACACAGATATTGGAAAAAGCATAAAAAACCAACTTTTGCTCAAAATAAACGTAAGCTAAGAAAAAGACGTCGATATTTAAAATCAAAAATTAGAGTTTTAAGTAAAAAATTAAAAGCAATTGAATTTCAATCTTCCATTAAAAAATGGTGGTGGCAAAATTTTTTACCAGGTGTTTTTGTCAACAAAAACACAGGTCTTTCAAAGCAGGGCTTTGAAAAAGGTTGTTCACAACCTTGCGGACCAAATTTTCAATCTAAGACTTCAAGCAGTATTAATAATAAAAATTTTGTTTTAACTTCAAATTATTTTAATTCTTCAAAATCATCGGGCTCTTCAAATGTTCTGATTAATAATACAAATATTTTAGAAACAAGTATAAATGAGCCTAGTGTTTGTTCAAAACACAAAAATGAGTGCAAAGCAACAAATACAGCTGAATTAGCATATATTGAAAACTCTACGAATAAAAACAATACAGTTAATCAAGTAATGCAAAATATTTTTTCTTCAAATCAAAAAGTTAATAATATTAGCTTTAATAGCTTAAATATTACACCTTTTTACGCCGGTTGGGATGAAAGTTCTCGAAAATTTGTAATTACAAATCGTTTATTATCTAGAAAAAACGCGGGTTATTTTTATTCGGATCAAATGAAAAAAACAAAAGAAAAATCTTTAAAATTTAATCATGGCTTTTTAAATAGTATGAACGCCGCAACTACTCTTTATTGGCAAATTCCTTTTACCACTTATGATCCTGATCAATTTTTTGCTTTAGGTATGGATGGATTCTCTCCTATTGGCTGGAAAAATTTTACTTTTAAATTTTCACAAAAAACAACAAAACCCATTTTAGTAAAAAAATTAGCTGCTTTTCCTACCTTTCCTAAATCTACGTTTTCAACGGAAAGTTTGGCTAAAAATTTAGAAATTAAAATTTTTAAAAATGAATTTTCTACTCTTGGTAAAACAGCTAATACAGACCTACAAAACAGGAACACAGTAAAAAGATTAAATCAAATTAATCAATACAGACGTATTCAAAAACCATACAAAAGAGTAAAAAAACATCCAAGACCGCCAGTATGGTTTCCTTCAGGCCCTTTATCTAGTCAAATTTTACCTGTTCATTACATTTATGTATTTTATAAACGTTATCGTTTACCTAGAGATCGTTATGTTAGAAGAAGATTGAGAGGAAGCAAAAGTCAATCTTTTGCTTCGGTAAATAATTATTTACAATCTTACGACTATACTTTAAGAAAACGTGTTAAACCTAAACGTAAATATCATAGAAAAAATTTGAAATTTTTAAGAAAAAATGAAAATTTAGTAAACACTATATTCAGGCGTCCATTTAGAGCATATTTTAATGAAAAAATTCGCTTTAGACCCTCAAGTAGTTTAATCTTTAAAGAAGAAGATATTAAAGAAAAAGTAAAACCACGTAAAAAACCATCTAACAGTAAACTTTCGAATAAATCTTCTAGAGATAATTTACGTTTACGTCAATTAAGAAGAAGGGTTCAACGCCAAGTTTTTCGACCAGTTTGGAGATATAAGCCACAAGCAGGTGGATTTATTTGGCCAGGTGATTATTTAAGATTAGATTCAATTAAAGCTTCTAAACTGGGAGCTACTGAAAAGCAATCTAATAAAGCTGTTATTAGAAAAATTCGTAAGAAAAAACGTCGCATGATTCCAGAATGGCAAATTCAACCTAAAAAGTATCTATTACAACAACATAATATTAAAGTTTTAAAAAAACGTTTAGAAAAATCCTATAATAAAGTTTATTAAATAAAAATGAATTTTTGTAAGTTTGCTATAGATAAAACTTACAAAAATTCATTTTTATTTTTAATTTGATTGTTTAAAACCATTTATATAAAAAACAGAAGTTAAATATTTGAAATATAACAAATTATTTGATAAAATATAGAAAAAATATCTTTTTGTTTTTTTATTATTGAAAAAACAAAATTTTAGGCGTTTTGGCGGCATAGCCAAGTGGTAAGGCAGAGGATTGCAAATCCTTTATCCCTCAGTTCGAATCTGAGTGCCGCCTAAAAAACTATATTATATATAGAGAAGTTGCTTCAAAAATTTCAAATTAATTTTATTTTTGTTTTTTAAATAGAACAAATAACCAAAGCAGTAACAATTTTTTAAAATAAAGCATATGAAATATGCTTGAAAAGTTAGTGTTAAATAAATAAATTTTTTTTTATGTTAAGTCCTAAAAGAACTAAATTTCGTCGTCATCATCGTGGTAATTTAAGAGGAAAAGCTACTCGTGGAAACAAAATTGCGTTTGGAGATTTTGGATTACAAGCTTTAGAGCCTTGTTGGATTACCTCTCGTCAAATTGAATCAGGTCGTCGAGTTTTAACAAGATATGTTCGACGCACTGGAAAATTATGGATTAGAATTTTTCCAGATAAACCAATTACAATGCGTCCAGCAGGTACTCGTATGGGTTCTGGAAAAGGATTTCCAGAATATTGGGTAGCTGTAGTACAACCTGGAAAAATTATTTATGAAATTACTGGAGTTTCTGAAATTATTGCTAAGCAAGCTTTAAAAACGGCTTCTTATAAAATGCCAATTAAGACAAAATTTTTAAAAGCTCAAGCTTAAAATTTTTAGCTAGCTAAAAATTTTTGATGTGTTATTTTAATAAACTTTGCAAACACAAGTTTTTAGAAATTTTTGTTTTTGCATTTGTACAAATAATATGACCTAGTGTTTTCCAAAGCTCCGCTTTGATTAATAGAAAATATAATTTGTACAAAACTCCGTTTTGGAAGAGCTGTTTTTTCCATTTCCACGGTTCCCAATGTTTTTCTTTTTTTCCACTTCCACGTTTCCACGTTTCCACGTAGTGGAAACGTGGAAACGTGGAAGTGGAAAAAAAGAGTTTCCTTCAAAAGTCTTTGTGTAAACACAAAGACTTTCGAAAACACTGGAAATTGCAGATAAGTGTTTCTCTTTAGGGTGCTTCGCACCTGTGTTTTCGAAAGTGGTTATCTTTAGATAACCACTTTTGAAGGAACACAAACACAAGAAAGATTGGGAACTGCAAAAGGAATTGCAAAAACTTGTAGAACATCGTTGCAGACCAAAAATCTATGTTTTTGTAAAAACATTAATAGTTTTTTTGAAGACCATAAAAAGAAAGATTGGGAACACAAACATTGGGAAAAAAAACTACAAACAAAAACTTTGAAAAGAACAAATACTTTTCAAAATCTTTGAATCTCCAATTTGCTGAAATCTAAAGAGTAAACCTAAAAACAGCATAATTTAAAAAAATTAAAAAAATTTTTTTTATTTGATGAAAATAAAGTTTTTAAAAATACAAGAAAAATGATTAAACCTCAATCTTATTTAAATGTTGCAGATAACAGTGGTGCAAGAAAATTAATGTGTATTCGTGTTTTAGGGGGAGGAAAACAAACAGCTGAAATTGGAGATGTAATTATTGCTGTTGTAAAAGATGCCCTTCCAAACATGCCATTAAAAAAATCAGATGTTATTCGAGCTGTAATTGTTAGAACAACAAAAGGAGTTCGACGAAATAATGGTATGATGCTTTGTTTTGACGATAATGCAGCAGTAGTTATTAACAAAGAAGGAAACCCAAGAGGTACACGTGTTTTTGGCCCTATTGCACGTGAACTACGTGATTCAAATTTTACAAAAATTGTTTCTCTAGCTCCTGAAGTTGTTTAAATTATTTTCATATTAATTTTAACTATGAAAATTTTTTCGCTCTATTTATTTTAAGTATACAATTAAATATTTTACGAATTGTTACTTTCAGAGTACTTTAGTACTATAAATGCTTTTTTTCTATTTTAGCATTAAAAAGGAACAAGATTTTTGATTTTAATAAAAAATACAGTCTAAATTCCTTTTAGATTTGTATAATATTTTAGGCTGTTGAAAATCTTGATAAGCTTAATTAATAAAAATATAAGGTTTTTATGACACAACGATTAAAAAAATACTATGTAGAAAAAATTATTCCTAAATTATATGACCAATTTGGTTATAAAAACATTCACGAAGTTCCTGAAATTAAAAAAATTGTTTTAAATAGAGGAATTGGTGATGCTTCTCAAAATAACAAAATTTTAGAATCTTTTTTAAAAGAATTAGGTGTTATTGCAGGTCAAAAAGGTGTTGTTACACGCTCAAAAAAATCAATTGCTGGTTTTAAAATTCGTGATAAAATGCCTGTGGGAGTTACAGTAACATTAAGAGGAGAACGTATGTATGGTTTTTTAGATAGACTGATTCACTTAGCTTTGCCAAGAGTGCGTGATTTTCAAGGAATTGATTCGAAAAGTTTTGATAAGCATGGAAATTATAGTTTAGGTTTAGAAGAACAATTAATGTTTCCAGAAATTGAATATGATAAAATTGATCAAATTCGTGGGATGGATATTTGTATTGTGACTAGCGCTAAAAACCAAGAAGAAGGACTTTCCTTATTAAAAGAATTTGGATTACCTTTTAAAGCAACAAAATAATTGTTTTTTAATTTTTCATACCTTTTTTATGGTATTCTATATTAAAATTATGCTTTCATTTCTATTTAAGAAATGATATTTCATAATATATTCTAAGTCCCCTTTTTATATATATTTTTCTTTACCAAGTGATTGCATACAAAAACTTGTGAAGACTGTTTTACAGTCTGTACCCTTTGCAGTATCCTTAAGAAAAATGCTGGAAAAAAGCAATTCTTCAAAAGTGTTTCTGTTTATTTCAAAATATTTGTGTCTGCAAGGGTTTCGAAATTTTTTGTGTTTACAAAAAGAATTTTAAACACGTGTGTTTTACAACACATGTGTAAACCTGACATTTTTTCGTAGTGTTCACACAAACACTGGGTTTGCAAGGCCTTTAGTTCCCAGCATTGTGCTTCAGCACAATGCAGATCTGCAAGGCCTTTAGGCCTTGCAGATACTTTGTATCTGCAAAGGTGCACTTCCCAGCATTTCCACAAAGTGGAAGCCGAAGCACAATGCAGATACCTTGTATCTGCAAAGGTACACACCTTTGCAGATCTGTGTTTGTGTTTCCACAAACACTGGGAATTGCAGATCTGTGTTTGTGTTTCCTTCAAAAGTGTTTATCTAAAGATAAACACTTTCGAAAACACTGGGAATTTCAAACCTGTGTTTCTCTTTAGGGTGCTTCGCACCTGTGTTTGTGTTCCTTCAAAAGTGTTTATCTTTAGATAAACACTTTCGAAAACACAAGAAACACTTGGAAAACATTTTTGAACAATATTTTTGTTTATAAAAAAACAGCAAAATAAACTTCTAAAAATATTTGTGTTTCTGTAAAGCGTAAAGACTGGTTGATCAATATTTGTTTATAAACAAGTAAAAAGGGAACTTTTTTAGAAAACCAGAAAGGCTTTTAACCAGTTTTTTTTTAAACTTTTGAATAAATGATAAATCTATTTTTTTTTATTCTTCCCATGGTAAATGATACTATCAGTGATATGTTAACACGTATTCGTAATGCTTCTCGAGTAAATAAGTCATTTGTTTCAGTTCCATTAACAAAAATGAATCAGCAAATTTCTCAAATTTTAGAAAAAGAAGGTTTCATTTCAAGCTTTCAAATTTCTCCGGATTCAAAAAATTTAATTTTACGTTTAAAATATCGCTCTAATATTTTAAGAAATGTAAGAAAAAAAGAGTCTTGTATTACTAATTTAAAAAGAATTAGCAAATCTGGATTAAGAATTTATACTAATTATAAAGAAATCCCCAAAATTTTAGGAGGAGCCGGTATTCTTATTCTGTCAACACCAGTTGGAGTTATTACAGATAGGGAGGCACGCTCTTTAAAAGTTGGAGGTGAAATTTTATGTTCAATCTGGTAAAATTTTTATTTGAATTAAAGAGTTATTTAAGATATAATAAATCTATAATTTAAAGTAGTTAAAAAAATTTAACTACTTTATTGTAATGTAACAAAAATTTAAGAATAGACGCTGATTGAATGAAGAGTTTTGTTATTCTAAGTGTTTTTTTGATCTTTCAGTTTTTGTGTTTCCTCTTTGGTGAAAGCTAGAGTATGTAAAAACACTATTTATTTTATTAGTGTACACCTTTTCTCTGTTTTTTACAATGTAAAAAACAGCTCTGCAAATTCTATTTGCAGACAAAATGTTTTTCCTTTTTTCCACGTTGGATCTGCAAAGGTGTCCACCTTTGCAGATCTGTGTTTGTGTAAACACAAACACTTGGTTTGCAAGGCCTAAAAGCCTTGCAAACTTGTGTTTCTCTAAAGAGAAACACTTGGTTTGCAACGGTTCCACCGTTGCAAACCTGTGTTTGTGTTTACACAAACACTTGGAACCGCAAAAGGAAAAACACAAACACTAGGAAAAGGTTCTGTAATGAAAGACATATGTTTTTATTTTGTTTCATTCATGAAACACAAATTTATTACATTTTTAATTTTGCAAATTAAAAAACACTGTTTTTATAATAGAAAAGCGCTGTCTAAAATTCAATTTTTAAAAAATTTCTAAACCAGGTTCTATTTTATTTAATAGTTTTGTTAAAACTAAAAAATATGACAATTAGTTCACCAGAACGTGAAGCGAAAAAAGTAAAAATCGCTGTAGATCGAAATCCAGTTGAAACTAGTTTTGAAAAATGGGCGTGTGACCTGAAAAAAAGATAAAACAATTTTGTTACGATTTTTATTCCATGAATAGTTTTTAAGTCCTTAAAATAAAGATTTCTAAATTTTGTGCTAGCACAAAATTTTTTCTATCTAATAGCTTTTTGTTTTTATTATATTTAAATTGTCAAAACTTTTAAAATCTAATAAAGAGCTTTCATTTATAGATCAAAAAATGAATAATTTAAATAAAATGAAATTAAATAAAAATTGGTTTGATTCAAAAGTGTTTCTTGTGCCTATGTTTGTATCCGCAAAGGTGGACACCTTTGCAGATCTGTGTTTTCAAAAGTCTTTGTGTTTTTCGCTGTTTTTTCCAAGGGAAAAAACAGGTCTGCAAATAGAATTTGCAGACCTGCATTTCCCAGTGTTTGTGTTTCCTTCAAAAGTCTTTGTGTTTACACAAAGACTTTCGAAAACACTTGGAAATGCGGAGAACAAAGACTTTGGAAGGAAACACAAACACTGGGAAAAACAAACACTGGGAAAAAAACATAGATCTTTTGAAAAGGATCAAACGCTTAGAGAACCAGTGTTTTCACATAAAAAAACACAAATCTGCAAGGATGTTCCTAAATCTTTGTGTTTCCAAAAAGACTTGCGAAACACTTTTGAATGCAAGGATTTCTTTTTAGATAAACACTTTCGAAAAATGCTCCAACCAGTAAAACATTTTATACCTTTGCCTTATTTAGCTTTTGACTTGAAAAACAGTCTTTTTCATTATTTAGTAAAACTTAAAAATTTTTTAAAATTTGAAGCTAGCTTAGGTTTAAATTTCTCTGTTTTATTATTGTTAAAAGCTTTGTATTTTAATTTCATATTATATTACTCAAGCCTTAAAGTTCTTAAGCTTAAACAAAAAATTTCTTTTGCTAAAACTTTAAGGTTTCTATTAAAAAAAAAATTTTATAATGAAAAACTGAAATTAAATATGTTTCAATTAAAAAAACATTTAATTTCTAATTTGTTTGTTAAAAATCAATTAGTTAATTCTATATTAAAAAAATTAAATCTCATGAAAACTTTTGAATTTAATTTTAATTCTATAAAAAAAAAATGTTTCTTGCAAAAATACAGATCATCAAATTTAAAAACCTCAGGAACCAAATCATACTTCAATAAAGAAATTAAAAAAATTTCATTAAAAATAAAATCTCTACTGGTAACAATCTTTTGTTTTTTTCTTAATACAAATTTTTGGGAGCTTAAATACTCAAAAAGTTGTCCTAGTGCTTTCAAAAGTTTTTTCTGTGTTTCACTTCAAAAGTCTTTGTGTTTACACAAAGATTTTCGAAGTGAAACACAGGTGCAAAGCACTCGAACGGGAGAAACTTTTAAACTAAAGAGAAACACTTTTGAACTAAAAGGTCCTGGAAGCTTTTCAAAAGCGCAGCTTTTAAACGAAAGTGTTTTTAAAAGTTTTTCTTGTGTTTTCGAAAGTGTTTATCTAAAGATAAACACTTTTGAAGGAACACAAACACAGATGCAAAGCACCCTAAAGAGAAAAACTTTTGAAAATGTTCCGAATAAAAACACAAGAAACACAGATAATATTATGAGTCTTTATAGACCAATAATGAACACTGGATATGATCAAGGTTTTGCGTTAGTTTTGCATTATTTTTACGATCCTGTGTTTTTCTTGTGTAAACACAAAAAAAACACAAAAATAAGTTGCAAAACTAACGCAAAAAATATATTTGAAAATCTCACAAGTTGGGAAAAATCAGCAAGAAATCATTATTTTTCAAAAATTGAAGCTACTAAAATTATTTATAAAAAGCTTAGTCCTAGTTATTTTTACTTTCAAAAATTTTTTAAAACGCAATTTCAATTTTCTGTTTTTTACATTGTAAAAAAGAGCTCTTCAAAAATTTTTCTCTTTAGAGAAAAACTTTTAAAAAATATAATTTGCAGACAAAAAAATAAAAAAAATTTAAAAAAATTTTTTTATAATTTACATTATTATTTTTCTAATTCAAAAAAAATTAGGCTTTCAAAGCTTTTAAAAGTAAATTTTACAATTAATAATGCTATCTTTAATTATATGAAACTAGAAAAACTAATACGAAATTCAGTTAATGTCAAAAACAATATTTTTCATTTAAATATTTCAAAATTTAATAAACTTTATGATTTTTTTTATTTGTTAATTTTATCTAACGTTAAAAATTTTAAGACTAAATTAAAATTAAAAATTTTTTCTGAAACATATTTCAGTCAAGAGTTTTTAAATAACTGCAAACCTTTTCGTTATTTAACTGATAACGAGCTTATTGTTTCTAAGATATTTTCAAATTCGCAAATTATATTTGCAGACAAATTCTTTAAAATTTGGCTTTTTGAAGCAACAAAATTAGATTTTTTTTATTTAAAATATTTTATCAGTGGAATTCCACGAAGTGGAAAAAATTGGCAACAATCTTTTTCTAAATTACCCCTGGAAAGTTTTTTCTGTAAGCATCAAAATATAGGAACACAAGTCAAGAACAAAAGTTTAGCTAATAAATCTTCAAGAAATTTATTTTTAAAATTTCCTACAACAAAATCTGTTAATTTTTTTTATTTTAATTTAAAAATTTTTAATAAAATGCTCACTAAAAATGTAGAAATCTTTTTTTTTGATACCTTTTTCTTTAAACTGTTTAGAAATTTTAAGCTTAAACAAAATTTTACTAAAATTTCAAAAAAGGCCTCAGTTTGGCTCATGTTTTGTTCTTATTTAAAATTAAAAATTTTCTATAATATTTGTTTTTTGGAAAATTTTGATTTCTTAAAAATCCAAAAAAACAATATTTTGCTTAATTTCGAAAATAATTCCCAGTGTTTGTGTTTCCTTCAAAAGTCTTTGTGTAAACACAAAGACTTTCGAAAACACAGATCTTCAAAAGTTTTTCTCTTTAGGGTGCTTTGCATCTGTGTTTGTGTTCCCTTCAAAAGTCTTTGTTCTCAGCATTTCCAAGTGTTTGTGGAAACACAAACACAGGTTTTCCAAAGCAAAGCTTTGGAAAACGGTGGAACCGTTGCAAACCAAGTGTTTCTCTTTAGAGAAACACTGGGAAATGCAGGTCTGCAAATTCTATTTGCAGACCTGTTTTTTCCCTTGGAAAAAACAGCGAAAAACACAAACACTTTCGAAGGAAACACAAACACAGATCTGCAAAGGTGGCCACCTTTGCAGATACAAACACAAGAAAAACTTTTAAAAAATATAATTTGCAAACAAAATGAAATTGTGATTTATTCTTCCAAGCAAAATAAAAAAAACTTTAAATTTCTAACATTAGAAAGAAAAAAGGCAAATTTTAATACTAAATTAAATCTAAAAATAAAATATGAATTAGCTGCTTTTTTTTACAAAAAAAATAAAATTTTAAAATCCCGTATTGTTTATCTTTTCCAAATTTTTTATTTCATTAAAATGACCTTTATAGTAAATTTTCAAAAAGATGTTTTTTTCTTTAATAAAAATTTTCGTTTTTTAACTACAGTTTCGTCAATATTTTTGAATTGGATAAAAAAATATTTTATTTTTAAAGAATTTAGTTTTTTTTTAATCAACGCTTTTTCTAAAAAATTTCAAAGTACTTCTTCATCTATACAAAAAATTTCAAACTTCCATGATGGTTTAAAACTCAATTTTTCTGGCTTTCTTATTTCATATGAATATTCTGTTCTTTACTGTGCTTATTTCCATAATAATTTAAAATTGGATTTTTTTGTACTTAAAGCATATTGTTTTTTTCAAAAACTTCAAACAACCACAAAACTGTTTTATACTTTCATAGAAGTAGCTAAGTATTTTAATAAAAAAAATGTGCAAATATTTTTATTGCCTACATATAAAAGCTTAAAAATCCATTTAGAACTATTAAAAATTTTAACGAAAAAATCTCAAACTCAAGCTCAGCTTTTTTTAATAAGCAAACTTACTCTGGAAATTATTTCTTGGTGTTATTTTTATAAAATTATATCTAACTTTAAAATATTAAACTATTGCGATAATCTTTTAATAAGATTTCTTTGGAAATGGGCCAACAGACTGCATCAAAATAAAAGTAAAAGGTGGGTTCAAAAAAAATATTTTTTAAGCTTTAAGTTAATAAACATTAATTTTAAACTTAACCAAGTTAAAAATAACCCAATAACTCAGATAAAAGATTTAAATCAATTAAATCGTTTTTTTAAAAAAATTATGTATTTGTACAAAGTACAAAAACAGACGCAAAACACTAAGTGGCTGTATTCAGGATCTGTAAGCACCAAGTATTTCTCTAAGAAAAACACAAACATTTGCTCTGGTAAAGTTTTTGAAAAAAACTTTACCAGACACGTTTGTGTGAGCAAAAACGCGTCCTTCAAAAATTTTTCCCTAAAGGGAAAAACTTTGTCTGCAAATAGAATTTCCAGATCTGCATTTCCCAGTGTTTTCCAAAGTCTTTGTGTTTACACAAAGACTTTTGAAGGAAACACAAACACAGATCTGCAAAGGTGTCCACCTTTGCAGATACCTTGTGGAAACCAAAGGGCCAGTGTTTTGTTTTTCCTTCCTTCCTTCCTTCCTTCCACTACGTGGAAACGTGGAAACGTGGAAACGTGGAAACGTGGAAACGTGAAAACGTGGAAATATGGAATTGTATCTGCAATTCCCAGTTTTTGTGTAAACACACAGACTTTCTATTTTAGAAACACTTTGAAACTAGTTGATAGACAAAAACAGAAACAAACTAATTTGAAATATAATAAAAAAAAATTTAAAAAAGTATGGGTTTTTAAATTAATATCAAGAAATTTAAAATTTTCCTCAAGAATTTTTCACTTACCACTTCACATTCAAACTCCTTTAGTAAAACTGAATTTAATATTAAAAAAAAATTTATGATATAATAAATCAAAAGTATACAAATTGTTCAAAAAATTGCTAATGGAGAAAAATTATGGCAGGTAAACCAGTTGAACGTCCTTTTTCAGATATTTTAACTAGTATTCGTTATTGGGTTATTCATAGTATTACTATCCCAGCTCTATTTATTGCTGGATGGTTATTTGTAAGTACAGGTTTAGCTTACGATGTTTTTGGAAGCCCTCGACCAAATGAATATTTTACTGAAGATCGTCAAGATGCTCCTTTAATCACTGATCGTTTCAATGCTTTAGAACAAGTTAAAAAATTATCTCAACAATAAATAAAAAAGAGTCGAGTCTGGCTCAAGTTTTTACAATATGTAAAAACTTGAGCCAGACTCGATTCTAATATATGAAAGTTTTTTGTTTTTCAGTTTACATTAAAAATATAGTAAAATCAAAAAGAATGTCTTACTGAATTTTCTTGTTAATAATCCTAAAATTTAACTTTATAAAAACATTATATGAAAATCTCAAAGATTCTGTAGTTTCTATTTCAAAACATTAAAAAAATAAAAGCCATATAAACAGAATCAAGCCATTGAGATAAAAACTATAATATAGTAACCTAAATACAAGTTTTTGAAAAAACTTGAGTTAATCTGTGTTTCTAAAACAGAAAGTCTTTGTTTCTTTTGCAATTCTGTGTTTTTTACATTGTAAAAAATTTTTCAAGACTTGTGTTTGCAATGGTGTACATAAACACAGGGAAAAGAGTGTACAAATAATATGATCTATGTTTCACTTGTGTTAAAAATACTTTCGAATACAGGAAAAAATTGACTAAACTTTATGAATTAAAGATTTATTTAATACCTGAAAAGCAAAAGTTTTAATAAAATCCTATTATTTTACTGTTTATTAGAAAAACGAAGACATTAATTTTAATCTAATTCAAAAAAAAATGGAAATTTTAGCAAGATCAATTGGAAGACGAAAAGAAGCAATTGCTACATTAAAAATTCTAAAAGGAACGGGAAAATTTTTAATTAATAATAAAAATGCTTCAGATTATTTACATAATAATTCAAATAATTTAATGTCAATTCAAGCTCCTTTAGAAATTTTACAAAAGCATTCATCAGAAAGTTCTACGTTTAATAGTACTGAAAATTCACAAACTTTATTAACTAATTTTGATATTTTAGTGAAAGTTGAAGGAGGAGGATTAGTAGGGCAAGCTGAAGCAATTAAGTTAGCTGTAGCAAGAGCAGTTTGTCTATTAAGCTCAAATGCTAATTCAGATAATCTTAAAAAGAGTTTAAAAGATAGAGGTTATTTAACTCAGGATGCTCGAGTTAAAGAAAGACGTAAATATGGTTTAAGAAAGGCACGAAAGGCTCCACAATATAACAAACGTTAAATTTATTTTATTTTTAAAAGTAAAAAATCTTGTGATGATTGATTTAAAAAATTGTACTGTTTCTAAACTAGTCTTTTTTAGCTTAAATTTTTAAAACTAAAAATTTAAAGGTGAAGATGTTTAAAGCTTAAATGGTCCGCAAAGCATACAGACTGTTTTACAATCTGTAGCATTTTTTCTAGTGTTTTTCCTTTTTTCTATAAACAGTGTATCTGCAAAGGTCTACTAAAATAGATACAAACACTGGAAAAACAAGTTAATAGTCAATTAGTTTCTATTATTTGTGCTGGTAAATAGAAGTGTAAAAAATGAAAAATTAATTTTAAAAACTAAATTATGGTTAACGAAAATTTTATTCGTAGATACATTATCATAGGAGAAAGAAGAACAAGTAATTATTTCTGGGCTACTTTTATTTTAATTGGAGCTATTGGTTTCTTTTTTACTGGAATTTCTAGTTATACTGATATTTCAATTTTCCAATTTTCTATTCTAAAAAATTCTAACATTTCATTTTTTCCACAAGGATTGTTAATGTGTTTTTATGGAAGTTTAGGATTTTTGTTAAGTTTTTATTGGTGGTTTTTAATTTTTTGGAATGTTGGTGGAGGATTTAATGAATTTGACAAAAAAACTGGTAATATAAGGATTTTTAGATGGGGTTATCCTGGAAAAAACCGTAAAATTGACCTTTTATACAGTTTTAAAGATGTAGAATCTTTGAGAGTTGAATTAAGAGACGGGTTTGATTCACAAAGAACTCTTTTTATTAAATTTAAAGGAAAAGGAGAAATTCCATTAACAGGCATTGGCCAACCATTAACTATTGGTGAAATTGAAAAACAAGCTTCAGAGCTAGCAAACTTTTTACAAGTTTCATTAGAAGGACTTTAAAAATACCTATTGTATCGAAATTTCTTAAATATTTTTCCATATATTACCTATAAAAATTTTAAATTTTTTTAATAATAAAAGATTCTATTCTATAATTAATTGACTGTTTTTTACAATGTAAAAAACTGATAATTAAAAATCCTTAAAATTTAAATACTTCAATTTTAATAAAACAAAAAATTCTTTATAAAACTGAATTAGAACGGTGTTCCTAGTATTTGTGTTTTTGCTGTTGTTCCGTAGAAACTATCTTTTTGAAAACAGCAAAAAAACACTTTTCTATGAACAGATTTGTGTTTTCCCAGCATTGTACGTTGCACAATGCAGATCTGTAAATTCTATTTTCTATTAATCAAAGTTTTTCAAAAGTTTTGAACTAAAGAGAAAAACTTTTCTGCAAAGGTGTCCTTCCCAGCATTTCCACAAGGTATCTGCAAAGGTGTTCTTCCACCTTGGATCTGCAAAGGTGCACTTCCACCTTGGATCTGCAAAGGTACACTTCCACCTTGTGGAATTGCAGATCTGTGTTTGTGTTTCCTTCCAAAGCGGAGCTTTGGAAAACACTGGGAATTGCAGATCTGTGTTTTCGAAAGTCTTTGTGTTTATACAAAGACTTTTGAAGGAAACACAAACACTGGGAAAAAAACACTTGGTAAATAGTTTTATAATTTTTTTTGCTACTACTTTGAAAAATGCCTCGTTCACAACGAAATGATAATTTTATTGATAAAACTTTTACAGTTATTGCGGATATTTTGTTAAAAGTTCTCCCAACATCTCAAAGAGAAAAACAAGCTTTTATTTACTATAGGGATGGAATGTCCGCTCAAGCTGAAGGGGAGTATGCTGAAGCTCTTCAAAATTATTTTGAAGCAATGAGATTGGAAGTCGATGCATATGACCGAAGCTATATCTTATATAATATTGGTTTAATTCACACCAGTAATGGTGAGCATGGTCGAGCTTTAGAATATTATTATCAAGCTTTAGAAAGAAATCCTTCTTTACCAAGCGCATTAAATAACATTGCTGTTATTTACCATTATCGTGGTGAGCAAGCAATTGAAAATGGTCAATCTGAAATTTCTCAAATTTTATTTGAAAAAGCGGCTGATTATTGGAAAGAAGCTATTCGATTAGCACCAACTAACTATATTGAAGCTCAAAATTGGTTAAAAATGACTGGAAGAGATAGCGGCTTAAGTAACTAAAATTTTTAATACTCTGGAGCGTCAAATGTTTTTGAACAAAAAAATTCATATATTTAAATTTTTCTAATCTTTAAATATTTTTGAATAAAAGATTTAAATATTTTTCTATAATTAATGAAAGTTAGATCTTCGGTAAAAAAAATCTGTACAAAATGTCGATTAATTCGCAGGAAAGGAAAAGTAATGGTTATTTGCACAAATCCTAAGCACAAACAACGTCAAGGATAAATTTAAAATTTAGAGCAAAAGCAGACTTCCTATATAATAAAACCCTAAATATTATCTTTCTAAAATAGATCTTTTTTTGTATAAAAAGTTTACTCTGTTAAACATAAATTTTAAAGAGCACGTGTAAATAAGTCCGTGTCTTTATAAAGATGCAGCCAAAACCTTATATAAAAAAATTTATTAGAATAGTAGGCGTCAGAGTTTTAAAAGCGATCAATCTTTTCTATTTTTAAAGCTTAAAAATACGTGAGGTTTTCTTTAGCTTTGCGCTTTTGCTCTAAATTTTTATTTTAAATAAAAAAATTTAGAAGAAAATTTTCCAAAAAACTTTTATTGTATGATTTGTTTTATTCATATAAAAAAGTCTGAAAAAATAGAAAAAAGCGAAGTTTTCTATAAAATGGCTATAAAATAGTAAGATAGAAATATTCGAATTTGTTTTTGATAACTGATTCCTAAAAAAATTTATGAAAAAAATCTTTTTTTCAATTTTAGCTATTTTTTTATTAAATTTTACAATTAACTCTGGAGCTGAAGCTTACCCAATTTTTGCACAGCAAAATTATGAAAACCCTCGTGAAGCTAATGGACGAATTGTTTGTGCAAACTGCCATTTAGCTCAAAAATCAGTTGAACTAGAAGTTCCTCAAGCAGTACTTCCAGATACCGTGTTTGAAGCTGTTGTAAAAATTCCTTATGATCAACAAGTTCAACAAGTTCAAGCTAATGGAAAAAAAGGAGATCTTAATGTTGGTATGGTTTTAATTTTACCTGAAGGCTTTGAATTAGCACCTACTGATCGAGTACCAGAAGAAATGCAAAAAAAAATTGGTAAACTTGTTTATCAAACATATAGCCCTGATAAGAAAAATATTTTAGTAGTAGGTCCAGTACCAGGAAAAAAATATAATGAAATGGTTATTCCTATTTTATCACCAGATCCTGCTACAAACAAAAAAGTTTCTTATTTAAAATATCCTATTTATCTAGGAGCAAACAGAGGACGTGGTCAAGTTTATCCTGATGGTTCTAAATCAAACAATAATGTATTTAACTCATCAACAACAGGAAAAATTACAAGTATTGCTGTTGTTGATAAAAAAGGAAGCCATGAAATTACAATTGAAGCTACAAATGGACAAACGGTTATAGAAAAAATTCCGGCTGGACCTGAAATTTTAGTTAAAGAAGGAGACAATGTTTTCCAAGATCAACCTTTAACTAATAACCCAAATGTTGGTGGCTTTGGACAAAAAGATGAAGAAATCGTTTTACAAAATCCTGCACGCATCTTTGGACTTTTAGCCTTCTTCTCAACTGTTTTATTAGCTCAAGTTTTATTAGTTCTTAAGAAAAAACAATTTGAAAAAGTTCAATTAGCTGAAATGAATTTTTAATTTAAAAAATTTGAAATTAGTCAAATTCTACTAATTTCAAATTTTTTAAATTAAAAAAAACTACAAAATTTCACCAATTTACAAAAATTCAATTTCAGTAATTAAGTTTTTTACCAGTGTTTGTGCTTACTTCAAAAGTTTTTCCCAGCATTGTGTCCTTTGGTTTCCCAGCATTTCCACAAGGTATCTGCAATTCCACAAAGTGGAACTAAAGGCCTTGCAGATACAAGGTATCCGCAAAGGTGTCCTTCCACCTTGTATCTGCAAAGGTACACACCTTTGCAGATCTGTGTTTGTGTTTCCACAAACACTGGGAAATGCAGGTCTGCAAATTATATTTGCAGACAAAGTTTTTCCCTTTAGGGAAAAACTTTTGAAAAACTTTGATTAATAGAAAATAGAATTTGCAAACTATATTGTGCTTTGCCAGTGCTTTTCCACGGTTCCAAGTGTTTGTGTTTACACAAACACAGGTTTTCCAAAGTCTTTGTGTTTACACAAAGACTTTTGAAGGAACACAAACACAGGTGCGAAGCACCCTAAAGAGAAACACTGGGAATTGCAAACCAAGTGTTTGTGTAAACTCTCAGCATTTTGACAATTGTTTCCTAATTGTCAAAATACTGGGAAAACACAGATCTTCAAAAATGTTTTACAGTCTGTAAAATTTTTCGAAAGTGTTTATCTTTAGATAAACACTTTTGAAGACCTGCTTTTTTCAAATGCTTGGTCTGTTTAAGCTTTCCATTTAATAGGTCAAACAATTAAAATAAATATTTTTAATTAGCAAATAGAATCAGGGTTGAAAGAACTAACTAAAGAAAAGTCAGATTCATTCTTCCATTATTTTTTAGGATATTTATTTCTAAAAAATATTATTTAAAGTTATATAAAGAAAATTTCAAGCTTTAAAGCTTTTTTCAGTGTTTCATTAATAAAACATAGATTAAATCAAGTTTTTTAAAAAACTTACTTGCCAGTCATTATGTTTAAAAATACTTTTCCCAGTGTTTATATCTGCAAGGTTTTCCAACCTTGCAGATCTGTGTTTCTTGTGTTTTCGAAAGTCTTTGTGTTTACACAAAGACTTTCGAAAACACTTGAAACCGCAAAATTGTTTAAAACTGTTAAGTTTGCCGCTTGAAAAAATGAATCTTTTAAACTAAAACAGAGTTTTAGAAAAATTTCCAGTATAGACGCTGTGATAAATTATAAAAAATTTATGTCAGTAACTAAAAAACCAGATTTATCAGATCCTGTATTAAAAGAAAAATTAGCTAAAGGAATGGGACACAATTACTATGGAGAGCCCGCTTGGCCAAATGACCTTTTATATATTTTTCCTGTTGTAATTTTAGGAACATTTGCATGTGTAATTGGTTTAGCTGTGTTAGATCCTTCAGCAATTGGTGAACCAGCTAACCCATTTGCTACACCATTAGAAATTCTTCCTGAATGGTATTTCTTCCCAGTTTTCCAATTATTACGTACAGTACCTAACAAATTACTAGGGGTCTTACTTATGGCCGCAGTGCCCGCGGGTCTCTTATTAGTACCTTTCATCGAAAACATTAATAAATTCCAAAACCCGTTTAGACGACCTATCTCTTCTGCACTATTCATTTTAGGAACAGCAGTTGCAGTTTGGCTTGGAATTGGAGCTACTTTACCTATTGAAATCAGTCTAACATTTGGATTATTCTAAATTCAAACTAGTCTTTCTTTTTATATTGTGCAAAGCACAATATAAAAAGAAAGACTAGTTTGAATTTAATATTGTTTATTTAAAAAGTTTGTGATAAAATTCATTTTTAAAATAAAGCTTTTTATTTAATTTTTTTCCACACAGTATCCGCAAGGTTGTTTAAAAAAACTATTAATGTTTTTTTAAGAACAGTAATAGTTTTTTTGAAGATCTATATTTATGTACACACAAACACAGGGTCTGCAAGGCCTTTAAGCCTTTTCGAAATTTTTTGTATTTACACAAAGAATTTCGAAGTTCTGTGTTTGTGTTTACACAAACACAGGGTCTGCAAGGCTTTTAGGCCTTTTCAAAATTCTTTGTATTTACACAAAGAATTTTGAAGGAAACACAAACACTGGGAAAACAATACCTTGTACAAGATTTATTTTTATGGGCTTGTCGTCTAAAGGAATTAAGGACTGAAACCTTCTAAGTTTCCAATGCAGGTTCGATTCCTGCCAGGCTCATGAATTTTTTAAAACCTGTGTTTTACCAGTCAAGTAAATATTTGCTCAAGTTTTTTTCTTAATGGTCTTTATAAGTGTTTTCTCTGTTTTTTACATTGTAAAAAATTTTTGAAGTAAACACAAACACTTTAAAACAAATAATATAACCTTTGGTTTTACTTTGATCTGGTAAAATTTTTGAAAAAACTTTATTTAAATAGACAAAAGCTTATTCGCAAATGTATCGCATTTGCAACACTATTAGTTAATGTAGTTAATGTTTTTTTAATCAAAATAGTACGCAAAGACACTGATTATCCGTATTTAGAGCTTTTGACAACTTATGTTTTTAAAAGAAAAATATTTGGTATAAAGAACTTTATTTTTTGTTTTTTAGCCTAAAGGCCAGGATATGATAAAAAAGTAAATAAAAGCAAAACAGAACAAAAAATATACTGACACAGCTAATTATATATTGAAAACAAAAAAGAAATTTTATATACTAAATTAGAAGCCTACTTAGCTCAGTTGGCCAGAGCATCCGTTTCATACGCGGAAAGTCACTAGTTCGAATCTAGTAGTAGGCAATTATATATACTTTAAGTTTTTTTAAAATTGTATTTTTATTAACAAAAACCCACATTTGCAAGATTTTCTAAACAGAAACACAGGTCTTCAAAAGTGTTTTCAAAATATAATTTTCTAAAAGAAAGATGATCAAATTACTGAAATTTAAATTCAAATAATAAAAAATCTAATTTAATGAATAGTTTTTACTTAAGTTGTAAAGAATGTGTTTTAGATGGACCTAGAAATTTTTATGGTTGTTTTTATTTAGGACCTTTTAATAACAGTCAAAGTCTAACAATTGCAAATGCTTTAAGACGAACTCTTTTATCCGAAATTTCAGGCTTAGGTATTGTTAGTGTTCAAATTGAAGGAATTGAACATGAGTATTCTACTTTTTTAGGAATCAGGGAATCCGTATTAGACCTTTTATTAAATTTAAAGGAAATTGTTTTATGCTTTAATGTTAAACCAAATCTTCCAATCAGTACTTCATTTCAGAAAACACAGCCTAATGAAAGTTTTAGATCAAATTTTTTCCACAAGGTGAAAAACAAAGGAACGCATAGAATTTTTGGAAACAAAAATATGTCCGATAAAGTTTTTAAAAAAACTTTACTAATAAATAATAACATATCAAAATATGACTCTGAAGCTTTTGAATTTAAAAAAGTGGACATATATTCAGGTTATTTACAAGCTACAGGACCTGGAATTGTTCGTGCTTCTGATTTAAAGTTACCTTCCTTTTTAAAATGTGTAGATTCTAACCAATATATAGCTACTTTAGCGGAAAATGGAAAATTAAATTTAAAAATTCAAATTTCCCAGTGTTTATCTAAACACAGATCTGCAAAGATGTACACCTTTGCGGATAAGTCTTTCTATAATAAAAATACAGATCTAACAAACAGTACAACTAAGAAGACTAAGTATTCCTATAATAAACACAGGTCTTCAAAAGATCTTTTAAAAAGGTTTTCAAATAACATGGCGAAAAATAACAGCTTTAAAAAATCTTCGTCTAAAGCTTTTTTAAATAATTCAAAAATATTAAAATTGGATCCAGTTTTTACGCCAATAAAAAAAGTAAATTATAAAATTGAAGATTATGGAGCTTTAAATTTAAATTCCAATAATCAAATAATTCAATTAGAACTTTGGACAAATGGTAGTATACACCCAAGAATTGCAGTTTATAAAGCTTTAAATTTATTAAGCTCCACTTTCTCAAAACTTGAAAAAATGAAAATTCTAAATGGTGTTCACATGAAATCTATATTAAAATCTGATCAAAATTATTCAAAAATTATAAAAAAAAATTTGTATAATTTAAACTTTACAAGAAAGGCTTTAGCTAAAAATAGACTAATTGAATCTAATCAAAATTTTCAACCAATAAATAGTTTTGACAAATTAAGATTAATTTACTTTGATAAAAAGCAAAAAAAATTAATTAATGAATTTATTCCGATTGAAACTTTAAACCTACCTTTTAGAATAGAAAACAGCTTAATTCAACAAAATATTTTAACACTAAATGATTTCTTCTTAACAAATTCAACTGATTTAGAACGAATAAATGGTTTAAGTAAACAAAGTATCATGTTCCTTCAAAAAAAATTGTTTTTATTTTTAATAAACAGTCATCAGAATCCGTAAATAATATCACGCCCTGTAGGACTTGAACCCACGACATCAGGTTTTGGAAACCTGCGTTCTACCAACTGAACTAAGAGCGTAAAATTGAAGTTATTAAATATTATTACATAAGAATGTTTTTCTGTCAATTTTTATTACCTTATAATAAAAATTGACAGAAAACTATCAACTTCAATAGAATTGAAAATATAAAAATTTTGAATAAAATAAAGATTAAAAACAAATTTTAAACTTTTTATAAACTAAATATAATACATACACTTATTGTCAAAAACTAAATTTTTGTTAATACAAAAAAGCCCCCATCGTCTAGAGGCCTAGGACACCTCCCTTTCACGGAGAAAACGGGGATTCGAATTCCCCTGGGGGTAAATAAAGAGGAAAAAACTTGGTTTCAGAATTAATTAGATACAAGAATAAAATTAGCTTTTTCTTAAAGTGTACATTTTAAAACTAAAAATTTGCTTTACAATAATAAGTCAATATTTTATTGAATAAAAAAAATTTTATAAATGTCTGTTTAGCTCTCCTAAACAACATGTAAAACAGAAAAAATTTTGCATAATTTCTTTTTATTATTTTTATTTAAGTAATAGCGAAAACGTCAAAATTTTCCAGCTTTTAGAACTAAAAAACAAACAATTTAAATAAATTCAGTCTAAAGCTCATAGTATACTCTGTTATGAAAAATTTTACTAAATTTAAAAGTAAGAACAATATTATTTTAAAAGGAATTCTAAAAAGGCTAAAAATTTCTAAACCTTTTCCTTTTCCCAATGTTTGTATCTGCAACGGTGTACTAAAATAGATCAGTGTTTGTGTTTACTTCAAAAGTCTTTGTGTAAACACAAAGACTTTCGAAGTAAACACTGGGAAAAAAACGAACTCTTTATCAGTGTTTTTTCTTAAGAAAAACAATGTTTAATTAACTGTCAATTTTTTGAAAAAAAGACGGATTGTGAAACAGTTTTTTCTTATAGATTGATAAATAGTGTTTCATTAGCAAAACGGTAAATCAGTAGTTTTTACTCTACCCTTTCGTTTAAGAATAAATTTATTTTGATGTGCTTAGCATAGCAAAACTATAATCAGTATGTCTAAAAAATTAAATTTTTTCGAGCATATTTTTCCCAGACGAAAAATTATTATAACCACAAACTATAAGATTGTAATTTAATTTATGAGATTAAATTACATTTTTTTCTGATATTTAAATTTTTTATAAAAATATCAATATATTAACTATATTTGTTTAAATATAAGTTACCTTAGAATTAAAAAACAAAAAAACTAATCGATAGATTTTGACTATCTTTTAGAAAATATAATTTTTCTAAAATATTGTCCCCAGCATTGTGCCCTTTGGCTTCCCAGCATTTCCCAGTGTTTTCCAAAGCGGAGCTTTGGAAGGAAACACAAACACAGATCTGCAAAGGTGTGTACCTTTGCAGATACAAAGTATCTGCATTGTGCTGAAGCACAATGCTGGGAACTAAAGGCCTTGCAGATACAAGGTGGAAATGCTGAGAACAAAGACTTTCGAAGTAAACACAAACACTGGGAAAACATTTTTCAAGCACTGCATTGTGCAAAGCACAATGCAGGGAATTGATAAAAATTTCTATTTATTAGTAAAAATACAAAAGATAAAGAGTCAGTTAATGGAAAAGTTTAAATGTACTGAAACAAGCCTCTGAAATTAAAAAAGTTCTAACTTTTAACAGAGAAGTTAAATAAATGGATTTTTAAAAGCTCGCTTAAAATTTAAAATTTTGATATATTAAACGTAATATTTATTAAAGTTTATAAATTTTTAAACTTTTCTAGTAAGTTCGTAGCGCTTACTTTATAAAACAAATTTTTGAAATTTTCTAGCTAAAGCCTTGCTTTACTTTATTAGATAATTTTTTTTTCGGAAAAGCAAATTGTAAAAAAAGTTTTAATAGATAAAATTAAAAATTTTGATATTTCATAGTGCATTCTGATTTTTAGATTTTAAGCTTAGTTTAATTTTTGTTCCTTCAAAAGTGTTTCTTGTGTTTGTATCTGCAAAGGTGTCCTTCCCAGCATTTCCCAGTGTTTGTGGAAACACAAACACTGGGAATTGCAAACCTGTGTTTCTCTAAAGAGAAACACTTGGTTTGCAACGGTGGAACCGTTGCAAACCTGTGTTTGTGTTTACACAAACACTTGGAACCGCAAAAGGAAAAACACTAGGCAAACTAAAAACCGGTTGTTAGGTTTTATATATTCAAACAACCTATAACGAAATTTTTTAGCAAAGTTTGCTTTGCTGTTAGTCGCTATTTTTTGTCCTTTTTTATGGCAACAAAGTTGTTTCCTAAATTTAGTCAAGGTCTAGCTCAAGACCCTACAACTCGCCGTATTTGGTTTGGGTTAGCAGTAGCTCATGACTTTGAAAGTCACGATGGTATGACTGAAGAAAATTTATATCAAAAAATTTTTGCTTCACATTTTGGTCAATTAGCAATTATTTTCTTATGGACTTCAGGAAATTTATTCCATGTAGCTTGGCAAGGAAATTTTGAACAATGGGGAGCGGACCCTCTACATGTTCGTCCTATTGCTCACGCTATTTGGGATCCTCATTTTGGTCAACCAGCTGTAGAAGCTTTTACACGTGGTGGAGCTTCAGGACCAGTTAATATTGCAACTTCAGGAGTTTACCAATGGTGGTACACTATTGGAATGAGAACAAACCAAGATTTATATGTTGGTTCAGTTTTTTTAGCTTTGTTATCAGCTGTGTTTTTATTTGCTGGTTGGCTTCATTTACAGCCAAGCTTTCAACCTTCTCTTTCTTGGTTTAAAGATGCTGAAAGTCGTTTAAACCACCATTTATCTGGTTTATTCGGAGTAAGCTCTTTAGCTTGGACGGGTCACTTAGTACATGTTGCAATTCCAGAATCTCGTGGAAAACACGTAGGTTGGGATAATTTTTTAACTCAACTACCTCACCCACAAGGACTTACTCCTTTCTGGACTGGAAATTGGGCTGCTTATGCCCAAAATCCTGATTCAGCAAATCATGTGTTTGGTACATCAGAAGGAGCTGGGGAAGCAATTTTAACTTTCTTAGGTGGGTTCCACCCTCAAACTCAAAGTCTTTGGTTAAGTGATATGGCCCACCATCACTTAGCTATTGCGGTAATTTTCATTGTTGCGGGTCATATGTACCGTACTAATTTTGGTATTGGACATCGTATGTCAGCTATTTTAGAAGCACACGTGGCGCCGAGTGGTCGTCTGGGAGCCGGGCATAAAGGATTATTTGAAACAGTAAATAATTCTTTACACTTCCAATTAGGTTTAGCTTTAGCTTCTGTAGGAACTGTTTGTTCTTTAGTAGCACAACATATGTATTCACTACCACCATATGCCTTTTTAGCAAATGATTTTACTACACAAGCAGCTTTATACACACATCACCAATATATCGCCGGTTTTATTATGTGTGGAGCTTTTGCTCATGGAGCTATTTTTTTTATTCGTGACTATGATCCTGAACAAAATAAAGGAAATGTTTTAGCACGTATGTTAGATCATAAAGAAGCTGTTATTTCTCATTTAAGTTGGGTATCTTTATTTTTAGGATTCCATACTCTTGGACTTTACGTTCATAACGATGTAATGCAAGCTTTTGGAACTCCAGAAAAACAAATTCTTATTGAACCAGTTTTTGCTCAATGGATTCAAGCTGCTCAAGGAAAAGCATTTTATGGATTTGACTTCTTATTATCATCTGCTTCTTCATCTGCCTCATCCGCAAGTCAAACTTTATGGCTTCCAGGTTGGTTAGATGCTATTAATAATAATCAAAACTCTTTATTCTTAACAATTGGTCCCGGGGATTTTTTAGTTCACCATGCAATTGCTTTAGGGTTACACACTACTACTTTAATTTTAGTAAAAGGAGCACTAGATGCTCGTGGGTCTAAATTAATGCCAGATAAAAAAGATTTTGGTTATAGTTTCCCTTGTGATGGACCAGGGCGTGGAGGAACTTGTGATATTTCAGCTTATGATGCTTTTTATTTAGCGGTATTCTGGATGCTAAATACAATTGGATGGGTTACTTTCTATTGGCATTGGAAACATTTAACTTTATGGCAAGGAAACCCGTCCCAATTTGATGAATCTTCAACTTATTTAATGGGTTGGTTACGTGATTATTTATGGCTGAATTCATCTCAATTAATTAACGGGTATAATCCTTTTGGAATGAACAGTTTATCAGTATGGGCTTGGCTTTTCCTTGGAGCACACTTAGTGTATGCTACAGGATTTATGTTCCTTATCTCATGGAGAGGATACTGGCAAGAACTTATTGAAACGCTTGTATGGGCTCATGAAAAAACACCTCTTGCTAACCTTGTTATGTGGAAAGATAAACCTGTTGCACTTTCAATTGTACAAGCTCGTTTAGTTGGATTAGTGCACTTCTCAGTAGGATATGTATGTACATACGCAGCATTTGTTATTGCATCCACTTCCGGAAAATTTGGATAAAATTATTTTTAATTTTTTAGAATCTTTTATGAATAATCAATTCTTAAAAGATTCTAAAAAATTAAATAACTATTAACTAGAATTTCTTTAAATCTAAAATATAGATATATATAGAAAATAGATTAAAAAAACTTTAAATTTACAGTCACTATGAATTTGAAAAAATTTTAGAATTTAAAATTAATTAACTATAAGATAGTTTTTTTAATACAAAAATTGTGGATATATTTTAAAAAATTTTTATTTTTGCCTATGAAATAATAACAAAGGTTAAAAACCCACTATTTATTAGGAATTTATTTAGGGTTTTCTTTGATTGCTAAAGCATGAAAGCGCAGCTAATATTAACGTTTTGAATTTATTAAACTCTTAATAAACAAAACACAGCATAAGGCAAAAATTTGTTAGACTGTTAAATAGATAAAAAAATTATTTAAAAAATTTTTATGGATTTTTTTTATTTAGAAAAAACCTTATCTAATTTTTCTTTTCTTATTTTATTGGCCTCAATGGTTTTTTATTGGATTCAATTAAGTTTCAATCTAAAAAATCGATATGTGGGAACTGTAATGGTTGGCTTAGGAAATTTATCCATTTTACTTCTTTTAGTTTTACGCTGGAAAGAGTCTGGGCATTTCCCATTAAGCAATTTATATGAATCCTTTCTTTTCTTATCTTGGAATTTAACTTTATTACATTTGATTTTAGAAAAATTAACCACACAAAGCTTTCAAAAGTTTTTTGGTGCAATAACCGCACCAACAGCTTTATTAATATGCTTATTTGCTAATTTCAGTTTACCAGAAGAAATGCAAAAATCTTCTGCTTTAGTTCCAGCTCTTCAATCAAATTGGTTAATGATGCATGTTACCGTGATGATTTTAAGCTATGCTGCTCTTATCAGTGGCTCTTTATTATCTATCGCTTTTTTAGTTTTAACTTATAATACAGGTTTTTCCTATAATGATCAAACGCTTCAATTTAATAATAATAATAATAATAATAATTTTAATTTAAAAAATCCAAAGCTATCTTTAGAAAACAAATTTAATTTAGCCTTATTATTAGATAATTTAAGTTACAGGATTTTAGGAATTGGATTTCCTTTGTTAACAATTGGTATACTATCCGGGGCTGTCTGGGCTAATGAAGCTTGGGGATCCTATTGGAGCTGGGATCCAAAAGAAACTTGGGCTCTTTTAACTTGGTTGGTTTTTGCAATTTATTTACATACCCGTTTTACAAAAGGTTGGCAAGGTCGAAAACCAGCTATTATAGCTTCTTTAGGTTTTTTTACTGTTTGGATTTGTTTTTTAGGTGTAAATTTATTAGGAGAGGGCTTACATAGCTATGGTTTTTTCGCCTAACATCTTTCTAATCAAATTTTTAAAATACTTGATCATATTATATCTGTTCAAAAGTGTTTCTAAAACAAAAAATCTTTGATTAATTAATCAAAGTTTTTTCTGTGTTTCTCTTTAGGGTGCTTCGCACCTGTGTTTGTGTTTCCTTCCAAAGCTCCGCTTTGGAAAACACTGGGAATTGCAGATCTGCATTGTGCTTCGGCTTCCACCTTGTGGAAATGCAGATACAAGGTATCTGCATTTCCACAAGGTGGAAGCCGAAGCACAATGCTGGAAAGGACATCTTTTGGATATTTTTTCCTTCCACTAAAGTGGAAAGAAGGAAAAGCACCCAAAAGGGAAAAACTTTTGAAGGAAACAAAAAAAATTTGAACTGACCGTATCTGTATTTCACCAGTGAAACACAGGTGTCTTAAAAGCAAAGCTTTTAAAATTTTTTATGGCTTTTCAGTTTTTTCTTTAAGAAAAATCCAAGTACCATTTATTTTGAATTTTATTTTTTAGTTTAACCAAACAGGCTCTATTTCATTAGAAACAGTTCAAGTAATTTTAAACTTTTATCTAATAGAGGTTTTCTTTTTTATGCCTTTATTTTGAAAAACTTTATCTTGGAAACCAAGAAAAAATTCTTTATGACATCTATTCTTCAAATTGCATTATTAGCACTAATTGCCGTTTCTTTTGCTTTAGTTGTTGGCGTACCTGTTGTATTTGCTACACCTAATGGCTGGTCAGAAAACAAAGGAATTGTATTTTCTGGTTTAAGCTTATGGCTTCTTTTAGTTTTCGCTGTGGGTATCTGTAACTCATTTGTTATCTAATTTTTTTATTAAAATGACTTCTTATTTTCTAATTAGAAAATAAGAAGTCATTTTAATAAAACTAATTATTGAATTTTTTTTATTCAAACCTGAAAAGGCTCTATTTCATTAGAAATATTAAAAGATTTAAAATTTTTAAAATTTTGAAAATTCTAAAATTAAGTTTAATTTTAAAATTTTTGAGACTAAACAGTGATCTAGTCAAGCTTTAAAAAAAGCTTGTTTGCAACTCTAATACAGTTGTGAGTGTTTTTCTTTGATCCGCAAAGCTTTTCCTAAAAGCGTACAAACTGTAAAACAGTCTGGAGCATTTTTCGAAGACCTCTGTTTCTTTGAAACATTTGGTCTAATAAACAGTATTATGTACTCTGGGTATTTTTGAATCGAAGATTCAATAACCCACCAGATAAAACATAGGTCTGTTTCAAAAACTTTTGTAAACACTTTGAAAAGTTTTTTCATTTATTAAGTCTTAAATACAGAACAGCTAAGATTTTTCTTATTTAAAATAACTTAAATTTCATTTCAAAGCTTTAATAACATGGAAGTAAATATTTTTGGTTTAACAGCAACTGCTTTATTTATTATTATCCCTACTTCGTTTCTTCTTATTTTATATGTAAAAACAGCTGCTAATAATTAATAAAATTGTTAATCAGTTACTGTTTTTTCATCAAACAGTAACTGATTAACAATTTTAGAATTAAAAAATATACTTGTTTTTAATAAAAAAGAAGTATAAAATTCAGTAATAAAATTCTTACTAAGGGCTTGTAGCTCAGTGGACTAGAGCATGTGGCTACGAACCACAGGGCCGGGGGTTCGAATCCCTCCAAGCTCAATAAAATGCAATTTTTATTTAAAAATATTGCATTTTTTGCTTATTTTTTTTATAATAAAACGTAATAAAAACGGGATGTAGCGCAGCTTGGTAGCGCATATGCTTTGGGAGCATGGTGTCGCAGGTTCGAATCCTGTCATCCCGACTTTCTACAAATAAGTGTTAGACTTAAAAAATTTTGTCAATGGCATTATTTATTAAAAAGGAAGCTACAAAATTATTATGGACTGTTTTGTTTAAACATAATTCAGATCAGTGCTTTGGTTTTATTTTTGATTTGTAAAAATAAGGTTCAAATAAAATTTTTTGAATATCTATGTTTCTTATATTTGTGTAAATATAAACATAGGTCATGTTATTTGGTGAGCAAATGCTACAGACTGTTTTACAGTCTGTAGCATTTTTCAAAGACCAGTGTTTGTGTAAACACAAACACTGGGTTTGCAACGGTTCCACCGTTTTCCAAAGCTTTGCTTTGGAAAACCTGTGTTTCTCTAAAGAGAAACATTGGGAACCGCAAAAGGAGTTTACACAAACACTGGGAAAATCTTATTTTCTATTTGATAATATTTTGTTTTGTAAAACTCAAAAAGTTTTTTATAATCAGTGTTTTTGTAAACAAAAACACCAGTAAAATACTATATAATAGTTGTATAGCTATAACATACATTTCTATGAAATAAAAATACTGGGTAGATTTTAAAAAAACAAACAAGACATCAATATTTGGAGTAATTAAAAAATAAGTTAAAATTTGTTTAGAAAAATTCTTTTATATGAGTAATTCTGTAAACACTAAAAATGTAGGACGTATTGTTCAAATTATTGGTCCAGTTTTAGATATTTCATTTGGTCAAGGTCAAGTGCCAAACATCTATAACGCATTAACGATTACATCAAAAAATGCTGCTGGTGAACAAATGAGCGTTACATGTGAAGTTCAACAATTATTAGGTGATAGCTGTGTGCGTGCAGTAGCAATGAATCCAACGGATGGTTTAATGCGTGGAATGGAAGTTTTAGATACAGGAAAACCGTTAAGTGTTCCTGTAGGAAAAGCAACATTAGGGCGTATCTTTAACGTTTTAGGTGAAGCTGTAGATAATATGGGTCCTGTACAAAACATGGAAACTCTTCCAATTCACAGAACAGCTCCTGCTTTCGTTGATTTAGATACACGTCTATCTATTTTTGAAACAGGAATTAAAGTTGTAGACTTATTAGCTCCATATCGTCGTGGAGGAAAAATTGGTCTTTTCGGTGGAGCGGGTGTTGGAAAAACAGTTTTAATTATGGAGCTAATTAACAATATTGCTAAAGCTCACGGGGGAGTTTCTGTATTTGCTGGTGTTGGAGAACGTACTCGTGAAGGAAATGACTTATATACAGAGATGAAAGAATCAGGAGTTATTGTAGAAAAAAACTTATCAGATTCTAAAGTAGCCTTAGTTTATGGTCAAATGAATGAACCACCCGGAGCTCGTATGCGTGTTGCATTAACTGCTTTAACAATGGCGGAATACTTCCGTGATATTAACAAACAAGACGTATTATTCTTTATTGATAATATCTTCCGTTTCGTTCAAGCTGGAGCTGAAGTTTCGGCTTTATTAGGACGTATGCCATCAGCTGTAGGATATCAACCTACACTAGCAACTGAAATGGGGGCACTACAAGAACGTATTACTTCTACAAAAGATGGTTCAATTACATCTATTCAGGCTGTTTATGTTCCAGCAGATGACTTAACAGACCCTGCTCCTGCAACTACTTTTGCTCACTTAGATGCTACTACGGTATTATCTCGTGGTTTAGCTTCTAAAGGTATTTATCCTGCAGTGGATCCTTTAGATTCAACTTCTACAATGTTACAACCTTGGATTTTAGGTGAAAAGCATTATGAATGCGCTCAAAGCGTTAAAAGAACGTTACAACGCTATAAGGAATTACAAGATATTATTGCTATTTTAGGATTAGATGAACTTTCAGAAGAAGACCGTCTAATTGTAGCTCGTGCTCGTAAAGTAGAAAGATTTTTATCACAACCTTTCTTTGTAGCTGAAGTTTTCACTGGGGCACCTGGAAAATACGTTTCTTTAAATGAAACTATTGAAGCATTTAACAAAATTCTTTCAGGAGAATTAGATGATTTACCTGAACAAGCTTTTTATCTTGTAGGAAATATTAATGAAGCATTAGCAAAAGCTTCATCCATGAAATAATAAAATATTTGCTCTATAAACTCTACAATAGTTTGTAGAGTAAATTTTATTAAAACGTTTTTTATTGTTTGAAAATAATTAACGTAGGGTTTAACTTTTTTTAATTAATAAATAATTACTAAAAATTTTTAGATTATAAAAAAACTAGCACAGATTTGCATTAAAAACCTTTAAATTAATTTATGAAAACTACTACAAACAGTTTATCAAGAACTAAAGTTTTATCTGTTTCTCAAATTTTAGCACGTGTCACAAAGCAAAAACAACGTTTGCTAGAACAAAAAAAAAGTAAAAAACCATTAAAACCAATAATCCCACCCAAATCTTTTTTAATTCTTCTGAAAGAAAAACCTGAAAAAGCTATTTATAATTCTAGAATTATTGATTATAAACATTGCGGATTATTACAAAAATATATTGGTTTAGGAGGAAAAATTTTACCTCGTAGACAAACCAAATTGTCAGCTAAACAACAACGCTATATTGCTAAAACAATTAAAAGTGCTAGAATTATGGGACTTTTACCTTTTGTTACAAAAGAAAAAGGCTTTTTTAGATAAATTTTTTTCGAATATTTGCGTAAACAGTGTTTTTACCTACTTTTTTCTAACCTAAAACATAAACACATATTATTTGTTTTGCTTTTACTCTGGCTGTTTTATAAAAAGCAAAAACACAGATCAAGTTTTTTATCTGGTCAATCTATTTAAATAGTCTGGAATTTATTAGAAGCTTAATTTTAAAGTTTCAAATATTCTATCAATCAAATAGAATTAAATTTTAGTTTAATGGCAGTTTTATTAATTTTTTTCTTATGAGTAAAGTTTATGACTGGTTTGAAGAACGCCTAGAAATTCAATCAATTGCTGATGATATTACAAGCAAATATGTACCGCCTCATGTAAACATTTTTTATTGCTTAGGCGGAATTACATTTACTTGTTTTTTAGTTCAAGTTGCAACCGGGTTTGCAATGACTTTTTATTATAGACCTACAGTTGCTGAAGCTTTTGCTTCAGTTCAATATCTTATGACTGAAGTTAACTTTGGATGGTTAATTCGTTCAATTCATCGTTGGTCTGCTAGTATGATGGTACTTATGATGATTTTACATGTTTGTCGTGTATATCTTACTGGAGGATTTAAAAAACCAAGAGAATCTACTTGGGTAAGTGGTGTTATTATGGCTGTTTGTACAGTTTCTTTTGGAGTTACTGGATATTCATTACCTTGGGATCAAGTAGGTTATTGGGCTGTAAAAATTGTAACAGGAGTTCCTGAAGCTATTCCATATGTTGGAGGAGCTTTAGTTGAACTTTTAAGAGGTGGGGTAGGAGTTGGACAAGCAACTCTAACACGTTTCTATAGTTTACACACTTTTTTATTACCTTTAATTACTGCTGTATTCATGTTAGCACACTTTTTAATGATTCGTAAACAAGGTATTTCAGGTCCTCTATAAAAAATAATTAATCTTTTTAAATAAAGAGTATCAAAAATTTTTGATGCTCTTTATTTAAAAAGGCACCGTTGGCTGAGCGGATTAGGCAATCGACTCATAATCGATATTAGATAGGTTCAATTCCTATACGGTGCAAAAACTTTTAATTAACTATATATTAGATTTCAAATGTGTATTTATTTTAAAAAATTTAAACAAAATTCATTTTAGTATTTCAAATTTATTTTGTTGACTATCTTTTAGAAAATTATATTTTTGAAGCACTGCATTGTGCCCTTTGGCTTCCACCTTGTATCTGCAAAGGTACACACCTTTGCAGATCTGTGTTTGTGTTTCCACAAACACTGGGAAATCCTGGGAATTATTTTATAAAACAACAGGTGCTTAAAAAGTTTTGCTTTTTAATACAGCCGGTTTTTTGTTAATAAAAAACCTAGCAACTTTAGTTGCTAGTGCTAAAGCACCTAGTGTTTTTAACTAATAGAAAAGGTATACACCTTTTCAAAAATGTTTTACAAAGCGGAGCTTTGCAAAACATTTTGTCTGCAAATAGAATTTGCAGACCTGCATTGTGCCCTTTGGCTTCCCAGCATTTCCTAGTGTTTGTGGAAACACAAACACAGATCTGCAAAGGTGTGTACCTTTGCAGATACCTTGTGGAATTGCAGATCTGTGTTTGTGTTTCCACAAACACTGGGAATTGCAGATCTGTGTTTGTGTTTCCACAAACACTGGGAATTGCAGATCTGTGTTTCTCTAAAGAGAAACACTGGGAAATGCTGAGAGTTTCCTTCAAAAGTCTTTGTGTAAACACAAAGACTTTCGAAAACACTGGGAAACAAAAACACCCTCAAAACACCATTTAATTAAATTAATAGATTAAAATACTTTCCTTTCGTTTTGCAAAAAAAAGGAAGCCAAACCGATTTGTACTTGATTTTGTTAAATGGAAAAAAGCTTATTTATATTAAGCAAATGTTTCTGAAAATTTTTATTAAACAAATCTGTGGTTTATTATTTTTAATGGTTTTGAAAGATAAGAAAAAACTGTAATTTAGATAGACATATTATTTGTTTTCCTTTTTGGAAGCTAAGGACCTTGTTAAAAATTTGTTTTATTGAAGTTTTTTTTTATTGATTTTTTATACGAAAGGTGGTAAGATTATTTTATTAATTTACTTTAAAATTTAGCCGGGGTAGCTCAGTGGTAGAGCAGAGGATTGAAAATCCTTGTGTCACCAGTTCAATCCTGGTTCCTGGCAAGAATTAGCTACTACTTTACAAGAATTAAAATTTTTTTGTGTTTAATTTTGTATAAAGCTCATGTAATTTAAAAGTTTCTAGGTATAAAAAATCCTTTAAAAAATTCATTTTAAATCATCCTTTTCCAAAGGTCTATTTTATAGAAATATTTGATATAAACAAAGATTTAATACAATTTGTATAAGATTTTCAAATAGATTTTTCAGTTAATCTTTTTATTTTTTATTATTTATGGCTGTACCAAGTAAAATTCATTTTAAAGTTTTTAGCTGAGTTCTTTATTTTGTTAAAAATTACTAATTTAAATAAAATTAATTTGAAAGATTTTATAGATAACAAGCTTTATTATTGAATAGAAAAAATTTCTAGCTTTGGTTCTAAAATTTTTTACGAGTTAAATATTTTCCTTTTAAAGTTTTTCATAAATCTAACTTTTTATTTAAATTCATGAGTTGTTTGTTTACAACCCCGAAGGTTGCTAATCTTTTTGTTTAAAAAAACACTGGCAAGATTATTTAAAATTTTGCCAGTATTTGTTTTTATCTGGCAAAAGTCAAAATACTCTGGCGCTCTAAAAAACCTACAGATAGGTTTACAGTTTATAGTATTTGATTTGTTTGTTTTTATCTTAAGGGTCTGCAAAGGTGTACTGTTTTTTAGACCTGTGTTTGTGTAAATACAAACACTTTAAACACTAAAACTCTCCGATTTGTATTTTTCTCTAGCAAAACATTTCATGTTTAAAAGGCATTACTTTCCAGAGTACTTGATTTTTGCATTACAAAAATCAAGCAAAGGATTTTTTAGATTTTAAAAATTTACTAGATTATTAAATTTAACGTAATTTTTGGATTAATTATTTTTATATAGAAAAATTTTTTATTTTGTTTCAAGTACAGTTTTTTATTTTATAATACAAATGAAAACGAGCAAGTCTGGTTAAGTTTTTTGCTAATGTTTTTTCCCAGTGTTTGTGTTTACTTCGAAAGTCTTTGTTCGCTGTTCTTCCCTTGGAAAAAACAGCGAAAAACACAAACCCTTTTGAAAACATTTTGATTAATAGAAAATAGAATTTGCAGATCTGCATTGTGCGTTGCACAATGCTGGGAAAACAAAGATCTGCAAAGATGTACTAAAACAGATACAAACACTGGAAACTGAAAAACATTAGCAAAAAACTTAACCAGATCCAGTTGTTTCACAAGTTTAACATTATTATTATTAATAATTTTAGAAAAAAAGTATATTAAATAAAGTTTTTAAAAAAACTTTATATAATTTACTAAAGAACTTTTTTTAATTTTATTAATAGAAAAAAGAAAAGATTAAAATAAATTGACAAAAATAAAAATATAATGTATTATAATAGCAAAGGTTTTTTAAGCCCCCATCGTCTAGAGGCCTAGGACACCTCCCTTTCACGGAGAAAACGGGGATTCGAATTCCCCTGGGGGTAAAAAATGTTATCAATTTATTAAAGAAAAAGTTAAACATAAAAATTAAATTAATGTCTAGATATAGAGGACCACGTCTTAGAATTATTCGTCGAATTGGAAAATTGAGAGGATTTACTAGAAAGAAACCTTTTAGAAGATCTTTTCGTGGTAGAGGAGCCTTAGAAGGAAAGGTAATCCCTCCAGGACAACATGGTTTAACGAAATTGTTTAAAACGCGTCCATTTGATTCAAGTGAATCAGACTATTTAATTCGTTTAAAAGTAAAACAAAGATTGCGTTATAACTATGGTCTTTCAGAAAAACAATTAGTAAATTATGTAAAACAAGCTAAAAGAATGAAAGAATCAACTGGTCAAGCTTTATTACAACTTTTAGAGATGCGACTTGACAATATTGTTTTTCGCTTAAATATGGCCCCTACTATTATAGCAGCCAGACAATTAATTAATCATGGGCACATTAAAGTTAATAATAAAAAAGTAAATATTCCTAGCTATATGTGTAAATCTCAAGATATTATCTCTGTTACAACAAAAGAAAAATCTTTAAAATTAGTTTATAGAAATTTACAAGATTATTTTCAGAAAATGCGCTTTTATAAGAAAGGCTTAGAAAAAACACTAGCTTACATTTTATATAAGAAAAATATAGTTTCATCAATGACAAATGCTCTTGAATTAATTAATGAAGGAAATGTACAAATTAATAATAAAAAAATTAACTTACCGAACTATATTTGTACAACAAAAGATACTATTTCTGTTAAAACACCAAAAGGAATTCAAAAATTTAAAGTAAACGATTTTTAACTTTTTTTTCTATTATATCGAATTTCAAAAAAAATTATTATATAATTTTATAGTCAAGTTGTTAATTTTTACTATAAAATTATATAATGCCTTCGTGATGAAATTGGTAGACATCCTGGTTTTAGGAACCAGTGCAATTTTTGCGTGTCGGTTCGAGTCCGACCGAAGGCAAGTTACAATCTGGTTTGAGATTTAATGTTTGTTCCTGTAAGCACTAAGTCTGCAATTGCAAGTGTTTCTTGTGTTTGTGTTCCTTCAAAAGTGGTTATCTAAAGATAATCACTTTCGAAAACACAGGTGCGAAGCACCCTAAAGAGAAACACAGGTTTGCAATTCCCAGTGTTTGTGTTTCCTTCAAAAGTCTTTGTGGAAACACAAAGACTTTCGAAAACACAGATCTGCAATTCCCAGTGTTTGTGGAAACACAAACACAGAGATCTGCAAAGGTGGAAGTCCACCCTTTTCTAAAAAACTATTAATGTTTTTACAAAAACACTATTTATTTATTAGTGAAAGATTTTATAAAAGCTTATATTTGCACCTACAGGTGTATTTTTTAGTTTATAAATAGTGTTTACAAACATACAGACATAAAATAGAAAATTTGTTAATTAAAAATATATTTTACATGATTGCTTGAAACATTGTAAAACTAAAAAACTTCTTATTATATGCCAATTGGGGTACCAAGAATTATTTATTGTTGGGGAGAAGAGCTTCCTGCACAATGGACTGATATTTATAATTTTATTTTTCGTAGACGAATGGTTTTTTTAATGCAATATTTAGATGATGAACTTTGTAACCAAATTTGTGGTTTATTAATTAATATTCATATGGAAGATCGTTCAAAGGAATTAGAAAGGAAAGAAATGTCAAACAGTGGCTTATTTTCAAATTCTCAAAAAAATTTTTCTTCAAAAAAACCAAATATTTCCGATTCTCCTAATAATTCTTTAAAAAATCAATATAGATCTGTAGAAGACTTAATGATTTCAGAAGAAGATTTACGAATTGATGAAAGTCACTATTTAAACAATCAAACTTTACAAAAAATTTCCTTAGAATGGTTAAATTGGAATTCTCAATTTTTTGACTATTCTGATGAACCTTATCTTTTTTATTTAGCTGAATTACTAGCTCAAGATGTTACTAATTCTGAACAAGCATCTAATATGTTTCATTTTTCAAATAATAAGTCATTTTCTAATACAGAATTTACCAAGTTTTTAAAGCTTTTAAAAATTTTTTCAAATAACTCTAAAGAAATTAAAAATCTTTCAGTAGATCCTTTAAATGTATATTCACCTTTTAGATTATTATCAAATTTTGTTGGTAATTCTGTAAATAGTCTTAATGGCTTAGAATTAAATCAAGAAACAAAAAATCGTTTTGCTCAAAAATTACAACAATTACAAAAATCAAAAAATTTTAGTAATTTTACAAACTTAAAAAATAAATTATCGGAAAAAAATTTTTTTGATGAAACAATTTCAAATTCTAGTTTAAAAAATCAATATAATCAAGTGCTAACACAGCGTCAATTACGTAACGACTATACAAAAGAAAAAAATTTAGAGGCATCAAGCTATTTAAATTCTGAAAGCAATTTTCTAGCATATAAAGATTATTATAAAAAACAAACGGAGCGTTCTGTTCAAGAAGATGAATCCAAAAAAGTTTTCATGGTTATTAATTCTTTTGGGGGTTCAGTAGGAAATGGTATTACTGTTCATGATGCTCTACAATTTATTAAAGCGGGATCAATGACATTAGCCTTAGGAGTAGCGGCTTCAGCAGCTTCGTTAGCTTTAGCTGGTGGAACTATTGGAGAGCGATATGTTACTGAAGGTTGTCACGTAATGATTCATCAACCTGAAGGGGGTCTTTCAGGTCAAGCTTCAGATATTTGGATTGATTCTTTAGAAATTATGAAAATCCGTTTAGATGTTGCTGAAATTTATTCATTAAGTACATATCGTCCAAAGCATAAAATTTTACGAGATTTAGATCGTGATTTTTATTTAACAGCAACTGAAGCTATTTACTACGGGCTAGCTGATGAAATTGCTACTAATGATGTAATGCACTCTATTATTGAAATGACAAGTAAAGTTTGGGATTATCATGATACTCAACAGCAAAAATTATTAGAAAGTCGTGAAAGTGCCACAGCTGGCTTAGATACACAAACACAAAACTAATTTTCTGTTTATTTTAAAAAATTTTATTTTATTTATTTTAAACTTGAATTTTAAATTAAAATATTTTTTTTAAAAATCTTAATTAAATAATAATGTATAATTTCTGAAATATTTTAACCTCAACTTATTTAAGTTGAAGTTAAAATATTTTAATTTTATTTTTTTATGATATTATAAATATATCTGGAAAATTGGTTTATACGCGTACAATAACGCTAAAAAATAAAAAATAAACTATATTATGGCACGTGCAAAATTTGAACGTAAAAAACCTCATGTTAATATTGGAACAATTGGTCATGTAGATCATGGAAAAACTACTTTAACTGCAGCTATTACAATGGCTTTAGCTGCCCAAAGTGGAGGTGCTGGGAAAAAATATGATGAAATTGATTCAGCTCCTGAAGAAAAAGCTCGTGGTATTACAATTAATACTGCACATGTAGAATATGAAACTGAAAATCGTCATTATGCTCACGTAGATTGTCCAGGTCACGCAGATTATGTAAAAAACATGATTACTGGAGCTGCACAAATGGATGGAGCTATTTTAGTTGTTTCTGGGGCTGATGGTCCTATGCCTCAAACAAAAGAACATATTCTTTTAGCTAAACAAGTAGGTGTACCAAATATGGTAGTGTTTTTAAATAAAGAAGATCAAGTAGATGATGCTGAATTATTAGAATTAGTAGAATTAGAAGTTCGTGAAACTTTAGACAAATATGAATTCCCTGGAGATGAAATTCCTGTTGTAACTGGTTCAGCTTTATTAGCATTAGAAGCTTTAGTAGAAAACCCTTCAATTAAGCGCGGAGAAAATGAATGGGTAGACAAAATTTTAAAATTAATGGATCAAGTAGATCAATATATTCCTACTCCTGAAAGACAAACTGATAAGCCTTTCCTTCTTGCAGTTGAAGATGTTTTATCAATTACAGGGCGTGGTACTGTTGCTACTGGACGTGTAGAAAGAGGAACTTTAAAAGTTGGTGAAAACGTTGAATTAGTTGGTTTAAAAGATACGAAATCAAGTGTTGTTACTGGATTAGAAATGTTTAAAAAAACATTAGATGAAACCATGGCTGGAGATAATGTTGGAGTATTATTACGCGGAATTCAAAAAAAAGAAATTGAACGTGGTATGGTTTTAGCAAAACCAGGTACTATTACACCTCATACAAAGTTTGAAGCACAAGTTTATGTTTTAACAAAAGAAGAAGGAGGAAGACATAGTCCATTTTTAGTAGGTTATCAACCTCAATTCTTTGTAAGAACTTGTGATATTACAGGAAAAGTTACGAATTTTAATCATGTAGAAATGCGTACTCCTTCTTCAGTTGCTGAAGAACACTCTAATAAAATGGCAATGCCTGGAGATACTATTTTAATGGCTGTTCAATTAATTTGTCCTATTGCTATTGAAAAAGGTATGCGATTTGCTATTCGTGAAGGTGGTCGTACTGTTGGAGCTGGTGTTGTTACAAATATTATTGAATAGTTTTTATTTAAAGGCTTACTGTTTTAATAGTAAGCCTTTAAATAAAAATATTTTAATAGAAATACTTGAACTTTTTTTTACTATATAATATAATAATATAGAAAAAGGCCCATAACTCAGTTGGTAGAGTGATTGCCTTACAAGCAATAAGTCATCGGTTCAAATCCGGTTGGGCCTAAATAAGCTTGACAATTCGTGTTTTTTCAGAACTCTGAGTATTTTTTTTACTTTTCTCTGGATCTTTGGACAAATTTAGCACACATCAATTCATGTTTTGTTTACATAAATATATCTAAAAACAAAACAAAAAATTTTAATAAATTCGCTTTTTAAAAACTGTTTGAAATTTTTTTAGTCCTTTTAAAAAAAATTCAAAAAGAAGTTGAATTTTTTTTTCTTTAATGTTATACTAGAATCTAAACCCAGCATTTTAAAAAGAAAGAAAAAGAAATCATGTCAGAACTTAAAAAGAAGCAACATCGCCTTTTTCTTTTTTGATAAAGTGTTTGGTCTGGAATTTCAGTATTCCAGGCCATTGGGTCCAACATTTTCCTTTAATTTATGGAATATTAGTTTAAAGCTAAAACAAAAAAATTACTACCAGAAAAAGCTGAATTTAAATTTTTTTTAGTTTGAGCAGCATGAAGCACTTTATTAAACAAAATTTTCAGTTTTTAATGTCTTCTGTTAATAGAACGAAAATGCATTTATTTTTTAAAATGTTTGGTTTTCAAAAGTGTTTTAAATAAAACGACCAGTGTTTCTAACAGTGAAACACTTTTCCACTATGGATCTGCAAAGGTGTCCACCTTTGCAGATCTGTGTTTCTCTAAAAAGAAACATTTATCTGCAAGGTTTTGCAACCTTTTCCCAGTATTGTACAACGCACAATGCAGATCTGCAAATTCTATTTTCTATTAATCAAAATGTTTTCAAAAGGGTTTGTGTTTTTCGCTGTTTTTTCCAAGGGAAGAACAGCGAACAAAGACTTTCGAAGTAAACACAAACACTGGGTCTGCAAGGCCTTTTCAAAATTCTTTGTGTTTACAAAAAGAATTTTGAAGACCTGTGAGAAACAGTTGGTTTGCAACGGTTCCACCGTTTTTCAAGTGTTTGTGTTTACACAAACATTGGGAACCGCAAAGCGTACGGACTGTAAAACAGTCTGGAGCATTTTTCGAATGCTTGGTCTGCAACGATGTACATCGTTGCAGACCTGTGTTTTTGTTTACAAAAACACTTGGGGCGTCGCCAAGTGGTAAGGCATCGGTTTTTGGTACCGCCATTCGTAGGTTCGAATCCTTCCGCCCCAGTAACTCTGATGATGTAAGTGCCTTAATTCAAATTGTTTAGTATGTAAGGTTTTGCTGCGTTTCATCAGTGAAACACAAATGTAAGCAACCAGCTTTTTACAAACAAAAAGCTGGTAGAATCCTTTGTTTTTATTTTAAAATACTTGGGCGAATGAATCGAAGAGTCACTGTAAAATAGAGAAAAAACTCTGATTCATAATAAACAATCTGTATTTTTTTACAAAAACACTGGCAAATTTTTTAAAAATTCTTAAAATTTTAAGTTAGAGATTTAAATGTATCTTGCACCTAATAATGAAAAAACAAATATTTGCAAGCAAAGACTTTTAAGCCAAAGTGTTTTCCCAGCATTGTGTCCTTTGGCTTCCCAGCATTTCCACAAGGTATCTGCAAGGCCTTTAGTTCCACTTTGTGGAATTGCAGATCTGCATTGTGCTTCGGCTTCTACCTTGTGGAAATGCTGGGAAGCCAAAGGGCCAGTGTTTTTCCACGGTTCCCAGTGTTTCTCTAAAGAGAAACACAGATCTGCAAAGGTGGACACCTTTGCAGATACTTCCTTCCTTCCTTCCACTACGTGGAAACGTGGAAACGTGGAAACGTGGAAGGAAAAGCAAAACACAGGTCTGAAAACAATTGTTTTCAGACAAAATGCAGGTCTTCAAAAATGTTTTGGAAAAATTATATTTGCAGACAAAGTTTTTCCTTTTCCACAAGGTGGAAGGGAAAAACTTTTGAAGTCTACACAAACAATGGGAAACACACAGACTTTCTGTTTTAGAAACACTTTTGAAACCCATAAGAGAAACACGAATCAGCATGGTTATAGAACTAACATGACAAAATCAGGTGAATTAAGTAAATTTGTAATTAATAAATCCGCAAAGAATCAAGGTAGAACAAACTCAAATTCTTCAATGTATTTTCTTTTAAAAAACTTAAAATTTTTACATTTTCAAGAAAAAAATCAAATACAGGGCTCTGTTTTAACTTATCCAATGAAAGAATTTTTAAAAAATCCATCAGAAAAGAATTTTACAAAAAAATTAGAATTTAAAGATTCGTTTTTTTATACACCCTGCTTTTTTCAATCTAAAAAACAAATAAAAAATTCAAAAAATAAATGGTTTGATTGGACTACCAAACAAAAAATAGGTTCTGATTCAAAAGAAGACTTAAAAACAATATTGAGTGACCATAATTTAAATAAATTAAGCTTAAAATCAAACCCAATAATGAAGTATTCAAAGCTTCATGAATTTAAGTTAGTGACTATTAATATAGCCTCTCCCAGAAAAATAAAGGATTGGGCTGAAAAAATTTTACCAAATGGAAAAAGATTTGGTGAAGTAACCAATGCTAACACTTTACATTATAAGACTTTTAAACCTCATAAAGGAGGGTTATTTTGTGAACGTATTTTTGGACCATTAAAAGATTTTCAATGTGCATGTGGAATTTATTCTAAGCCTACTGAAATTGAATCTAAAAAAATTTTAGAACATAAGCAAATAAAAAAAAATTTTTGTCCAAATTGTGATGTAGAGTATACTTGGTCAGTCATCAGACGCTATCAGCTTGGCTACATACAGTTAGTTTCTCCTGTAAGTCATGTTTGGTATTTAAAAGCAAACCCAAGCTATTTGAGTCTTTTACTAGACTTTAAAAAATCGTTTCTTGAATCTATTATTTATTGTACCGCATCAATAACTTTAGAAAATCTTTTTAAAAGCACTGAAATGAAATTATTTGATATTTCTCCTAAAAATTTATATTCAATTTGGCAAAAATTAATACAGGAAGAAAAACTAATTGGAGCTAATAATTTTGTTTTTTCAGAAAACAATTTTATAATACCAGAAAAAAAAATTTTTCAAAAAATTTTAAAAATTCAAACTCGATTAAAAACTCTTCATATTTTTTATCAAAGTAGAAAAAATTTAAATGAAAAATTGAAGTTTTCGGATCAAATTTTTTTATCTAAAGAAAAATTGGGTAGTATTAAAAAAGAAATAATAAATAATTGGCCCTTAAAAAATTTTCCTGTCTTTCAAACAAAACAATTTTTAATTCAATTAAAAATTTTAAAAAAATCTTTAAATAAAAATTTAAACAATAAATTTACTTATAGAGATTTTGTTTTTAAATACAAATTAAATTATTCTTATTGTTTAATTGATCGTACTTGGATTTTACTTAGCCATATAAAAAAGAAACCTAAAACAAATTTATCAAAAAGTCAAATTTTTTTATCAAGTTTGATTCCTCAGCTTTCCCCTAAATCCCAATTTTTTTTTATTTTACCAGGTGTTTTTGGAAACAAAAACACAGGTCTTTCAAAGCAGGGCTTTGAAAAAGGTTTACAACCTTGCGGACCAAAAAATCTTCAGTCAGAAAAATACCCTTTGTTAGTAAATTCAGATGCTGAAATTAAGAAAATTTTTGTTTTTAAATTAAATTCATTTTTTTATATAAAAAAATTAAAAATATATAAAGAATTAAATAACCAAATTTTCTTAAAAAATTCTTTTAAATTCTTCTTTTTAGCAAAAAATTATTTAGAATTTTTACAAATAAAAGAAAAATTTTTTTCAAAAATTATTTATAACTTTAATTTTTATAAATTAAGAAATTTTAATACCGATAATTTTTTAATTTATAAAAATAAGCAAAAAAATAATTCCCAGCTTTTGTGTAAACACAAACACAGATCTGCAAATATAATTTGCAGACAAAATTTCACATTGTTTGTATTATTTGCTACAACTTTATTTTTTAAAAAAATTTTGTTTCAAAAAAGTCAAAATTTCTCGTATATTAATTTTATAGAATTTTTCATTCTAAAAAAGAAAAATTTTAGTAACTTAGCAAGAATAAAGCTTTTTGAAAATTCATTAAAAGAATACATTTGTGGTTTTTTTATTAAACAATTTAAAATAAAAACTAAGAAATTAGAAAAAATGTTTTTTTCTGTTTTCTTAAAATTTAAAATCAAAAATAGTTTAAGCGCAAGTAATGAATTTTTTTCTGTAACGGGGCTCAGATTAACTAATAAAATGAAAAAAATAAATTCAATTTTAATTTCTTTAAAGCTAAATTTTTTGAGCTGTGAATCTAAAATTCGTAACCCAAAAAATTTGAACCTCTCTAAAAAGCTATTAAAATTTTTTTATTTAAGCTTTAAAAACGATTTAATTGAAAAGTCAGAAAACTTTCTTTTTGAAATGTTATTAGAAAAACAAGATTTCAAATTGAATTCAAATTTTTTAGATTTAATTTCAACTATGTCACAAAAAAATTATTTAAAAGTTTTTAAAGATTTTTTTGAATTAGAAATCAGGAAAAAACACTTTTTTTTACAAAAACAAAAAGCAATTAAATTTAAAAAATTTGTTTCTTTTTCGTCTTCAAATTATCATGAACTTCAACAGGCTAATGTTCAAATAAAAAGGAAGAACAAATTAAGTTTTTTACAAGTAAAAAACAGTTCCAAAATATCCAGTAAATCAAAGATCCATAGATCTGATAAGTTTGAAACAAGCCATAATCCAGTGCTAGACCATTTTCACCCTGATTTAATTTCTAAATATATTCCTAAAATATATTTTTTAAAAAAATATTTAATTTCAAAAACAAAAAAGCAATCGGACGCTTTTCTTAAAAATTTTTCTAATCTAAATAATGCCTTTCAAAGCGGAGCTTTGGAAGCAAAAAGAAGCTCATTAAAGAAAAAAGAAAAACTTTTTAAAAAATTTAAATTAAAAAACCCTTTGTATACAATTTCTTATTTTCATCTCTGGTCTAGGATAAAGGATTGGAAATCTTTTATTTACTATAGTTTTGAATCTCCTAAATTAAAAGATAAATATATTAATTATTATGAAAACAGAAATTATGGAAAAGAAAATTTTTCTAATTCGGATTTTGTTTCTTCTGTTAATTCAGCAATTCCACTTCCACGTTTCCACGTTTCCCAGTGTTTTCCAAAGCAGAGCTTTGGAAGCAAACACAAACACAGATCTGCAAAGGTGCACACCTTTGCAGATACTTCCTTCCTTCCTTCCACTACGTGGAAACGTGGAAACGTGGAAACGTGGAAGTGGAAGGAAGGAAGTGGAAAAAAAGAATTAGAGACTTTAGCAGGAGCCGCAATTATAAAAAAATTATTAACTGAATTTGATTCAAATGAGTTAAAAAAAATGGTTAAGCAACACCAAATATTAATTCCTATAGTAAACAGATCTCTTCGAAAATTAAATAAATCTTTAAAAAAGAAAGTTGATTTTATAAAAATTCAAAAACTTTTACAAAAAAGAGATCATATCATTAGGCGTTTAAAATTACTTTCAAAAATATCTAATCAAAACACTAGTCCACATTCAATGATTTTATCTGTTTTACCAGTATTACCACCTGATTTAAGACCTATTTTAAAATTACAAAATCAAATTGCTGCATCAGATTTAAACAGACTATATCAACGAATAATTTATAGAAATGAACGATTAAAAAAATTTTTAAAAGATCCTTCAACTAGCCAATCGTTTGAAATAAAATATGCACAACGCCTTCTTCAAGAAGCAGTTGATAATTTAATAGAAAATGGAAAAGGAACTGTAAAACCAGAAACTAATTCAAGAGGTCAAGCTTTAAAATCCCTTTCAGAAATTTTAAAAGGAAAGCAAGGTCGTTTTCGACAATACCTTTTAGGGAAAAGGGTTGATTATTCTGGTCGTTCAGTTATTGTAGTAGGACCCAAATTAAAGCTATCCGAATGTGGTTTACCTCTAAAAATAGCAATAGAGCTGTTTTTACCGTTTTTAATTAAAAAAATTTTACATTATAAACTAGCTAAAACTGTAGTTGGAGCCAAAAGCTTAATTTATTCAAATCAAAAATTTACTTGGAATTTATTAAATGAAATAATGAAGAATCATCCCATTTTATTAAACAGAGCTCCTACTTTACATAAACTAGGAATTCAAGCATTTTTACCTAAATTAATTAATGGACAAGCTATTTTATTACATCCTTTAGTTTGTCCAGCATTTAATGCTGATTTTGATGGAGATCAGATGGCAGTACATGTTCCCATTACTGTTGAGGCTAGAACCGAAGCTTGGTCTTTTTTATTTTCTCGTAATCATTTATTATCTGCGGCTACAGGAGAGCCCATTATTTTGCCAAGTCAAGACATGGTTTTAGGTTGTTATTATTTAACAAGTGAAAATTTAAGTATTAATTTAAAAGGCTTTTATTCAAAAACTAATTTTAATTTATTCTTTAAACAAACTGAAAAATTATTTTTACAAAAGTTTAAACCTCTAATTCATTTTGATTATGGGCTTAGAATTCAAAAATCTTTTAACAATCTTTTAAACAAGATTTCTATTAAAAAAGAATCGCAAAAAATCAGAAGAATGTGCTTTTATAGTTGGGATTCAGTTTTAAATGCTTATCAAAGAAAGAAAATAGAATTACAATCAATTATTTGGTTAAAATGGGATGGTCAAGTTGAGTTTGCTTATGAATCTTTTTCACCTATTGAAATACGTTTAAATTCTTTTGGATATTGTGAACAAATTCAATCTAAAATTTATTCAATTTGCGACTTAAAAGGAAATACTTTAAGTCAGTATATACGTACCACGCCTGGAAGAATTTTAATGAATACTATCATAAAAAATTGTATGCGTTTTTAAGATTTTTCTAAAAAATAGACAGAAAGAAAATTTTAAAATAATTAATTTACTTTTTTTTTTCTTTTTGTAAATTTAAATTATCAGTATTTTGCTGAGTATCTTTAAGTGAATTTTAAAATTTGCATAAAGTGTTTATTGATAAAAACTAGTTAAAAAATTTTTTATGAACTTAAATCTAGATAATGTCTCTGTTACTAATTCAAGTGATTCCAATTGGTTTGCAACGGTGGAACCGTTGCAAACCTGTGTTTTCCAAAGCTCCGCTTTGGAAGTAAACACAAACACTTGGAAATCTACTTTAGAAACTGGATTTTTACCTGAAAAATTAGTCATTAATTTTGTAAAACAACCAGTAAATACACAAAAATCATTTTATTCAATGTCGAAAAATAAGCAGTATACTTTTGATATAGACCCTCGATTAACTAAATCTCAAATTAAAAAATTGTTTGAAAAGTTATTTGCTGTAAATATTGTGCAAATTCAAACACATATTCCTCCACGTAAAAAAATTAGAGTTGGAAATGTTTTAGGCTCAAGTCAAAAGATTAAACGAGTAATTTTTACTTTACAAGAGGGTCAAACAATTAAATTTGATTTCTAATTTTTTCCTTACTAAAATTTGTATCTTGGTTCTGTTTTTTATTTAAATTGTTTGAATTTTATTTATACATATATGGGAATTCGTTTTTTTAAACCATTCATTGCTAGTGCTAGAAACAGATCTGTTTCTGATTTTACTGAAATTACTGTTTCAAAGCCAGAAAAAACTTTAACAAACAGCTTTCATCGAGCTCAAGGTCGTAATAATAGAGGAGTAATTACTTGTAGACATAAAGGAGGAGGTCATAAACGTTTATATCGCCAAATTGATTTTCGACGAGATAAAATCGGAGTTCCTGCTAAAGTTGTTTCTATTGAATACGATCCAAATCGTAATGCTAGAATTGCTCTTCTAAGATATGAAGATGGAGAAAAGCGTTATATTCTTCATCCAAAAGGCTTAAATATTGGAGATGGTATTCTATCAGATATTCAAGCTCCTCTTTTAATTGGAAATAGTTTACCTTTACGTAATATTCCCTTAGGAGCTCAAATTCATAATGTAGAGTTTCAGCCAGGTTCTGGTGGTCAATTAGGAAGGGCTGCTGGCGCTATTATTGAAATTTTAGCTAAAGAAGGAAACTTTGTTACTCTTCGACTACCGTCTAAAGAAATTCGTTTTGTATCAAAAAATTGTTGGGCTACTATTGGACAAGTAGGAAATATTGAAGCTTATACTTTACGTATTGGAAAGGCTGGTCGTAATCGTTGGCTTGGAAAACGACCTACCGTTAGAGGTTCCGTTATGAACCCTGTAGATCACCCACATGGTGGAGGAGAAGGAAAAGCTCCAATTGGTCGTGCAAGACCTGTTACACCTTGGGGACGACCAGCGTTAGGACAACTTACTCGCAAGCCAAAAAAATACAGCTCAAAATATATCTTAAAAAAAAGAAAATAAAACTTTCTTTTTTCATTAATACCTGAACTTTTATTTGTATTCTTAAAAAGATTTTTAAAATCTAATGTAGTGACTTTTTAATTTTTTAACTAACTAAAATTTACTAAATTAAAAAGGAAAGCTAAGTTTTTTTTTTATTTTTCAAACTCTTATGCCACGTTCAATTAAAAAAGGACCTTATGTTGCTGATCATCTGTTAAAAAAAATTGAAAAATTTAATTCATTAGGACAAAAAAAAGTAATTACTACTTGGTCACGTTCATCAACAATTTTACCAATCATGATTGGTCACACAATTTCTACATATAATGGAAAGGAATTTATTCCTGTTTTTATTACAGATCAAATGGTAGGGCACAAATTAGGAGAATTTGCTCCTACACGTACTTTTAAAGGTCATGTAAAAAATGATAAAAAAGCAAAGTCAAGACGTTAAAATTAGAATTCTTTGCCAGTTTTTCTAGTGTTTTTGTAAAAACATTAATAGTTTTTTAGAAAAAGGTATCCACCTAGGCTTCCTTCCTAGTGTTTGTGTAAACACAAATACTGGGAAGAAGTGCCAGGTGAACCGGTGGGTTGTCAAACACACGTGTTCAAAATTCTTTGTATTTGCAAAGGTGTAAACCTTTGCACACCTGTGTTTTTCTAAAGAGAAACACTGGGAAACACAAAGAATTTCGAAACTCTTGGAGACCAAATATTTGTGTTTTTGTAAAAACACAAATATTTTGAACTAAACAGAAATATTTTTCAAAAGAGTTTTTGCTTTGTTGTAAAAAACTTAAAGAGTTTTTTACAATCTGTGTTTTTATTTACAAAAACAATATTAATAAAAACCTTCAGTCTTTGGTTTCCAGTGAATGGAAGAGTCACTATTCAGCTCAAGTTTTTTTAACTTGAACAGATTTGTGTTTGATTTGTCCAGCACAGAGTCTTTTATGTGAACTGTTAACAATTTTTTTATTTCATAAAAAATTGTTTAAAATTGAATGATAAAAAATTTTAATAAAATATAAAAATGGCTAATAAAGCAATGATTCAAAGAGAATTAAAGCGCCAACGTTTAGTTATGAAATATACTAAAAAGCGCGCTACTTTAAAGTTAATGATTAAATCTGCATCTTCGTTAAAAGAAAAACTAGCTTTACATAGAAAATTACAACAGCTTCCAAGAAACAGTTCATCTGTACGTTTACATAATCGTTGTAATGTTACAGGTAGACCCAGAGGTTATTTTAGAGATTTTGGTTTATCTCGTCATGTTTTACGTGAGATGGCTCATGAAGGTTTATTACCTGGAGTAAGAAAAGCTAGTTGGTAAAAAAATAGTTTTAATAAAAAATAAATTAGGCTAATCATTAGCCTAATTTATTTTTTTTTTTCTAACCTTCCTTTTGTGTGTTTTTAACTTGACAAATAAAAAAATTTAATTTATACTATTTTTATAAAAAAGTTGCGGATGTAGCTCAGTTGGTAGAGCGTGGTCCTTCCAAGTCCAATGTCGCGCGTTCGAATCGCGTCATCCGCTAAAATAAAGTTTAATTGTTTTGCAAGGGTGTTAACAAAAACAACGTTCTTCAAAAGTTTTTCCTTTTCGGGGGCTTTTCCTTCCTTCCACTACGTGGAAAAAGTGGAAGGAAGGAAATCTATGTTTCACTTCCAAAGCGGAGCTTTGGAAGTGAAACACAGGAAAAATTTTGGAAAAATATAATTTGCAGACTACATTGTGCTTTGGCTTCCCAGCATTTCCACAAAGTGGAAGCCGAAGCACAATGCAGATCTGCAAGGCCTTTAGTTCCCAGCATTGTGCTTCAGCACAATGCAGATCTGCAAGGCCTTTAGGCCTTGCAGATACTTTGTATCTGCAAAGGTGCACTTCCACCTTGTATCTGCAAAGGTACACACCTTTGCAGATCTGTGTTTGTGTTTCCACAAACACTGGGAATTGCAGATCTGTGTTTTTCTTTTTTTCCACGTTGTGGAAAAAAAGAGTTTCCTTCAAAAGTGTTTATCTAAAGATAAACACTTTCGAAAACACTGGGAAATGCTGGAAAGTTATTTAAGTTATTCCTAATTATTTTTTACCTTAAGTTAATTTAAAAAATAAAGTTTTTTCTATAAATGTTTTTTTAATCGAATCCAAATAATTTAAATTGTAGAAAATTTTTTATTATTTAGTGATAAATTTTTAAATGCTTAAAAAAGTTATTTAAACTAAATTAGAAATTTATTCTAAAACAGTGGTTTTGTAAACAAAACCACTATTAAATAAATAGTGCGGCAAATTATATTTTCTATTATTCAAATAAATTATTTTCAAAGTGTAAATATTTAATAAAAGTAAAAATTTTTATTAATTATTTTAATTATACTTAAAAAAAAATTTCTTTATGACAATGCGTACACCTGAAGAATTAAGTAATTTAATTAAAGGTTTAATTGAAGAATATACACCAGAAGTAAAAATGGTTGATTTTGGTATTGTTTTTCAAGTTGGAGATGGTATTGCTCGTATTTATGGTTTAGATCGAGTAATGTCAGGGGAACTTTTAGAATTTGAAGATGGAACTTTAGGGATTGCTTTAAATTTAGAAGCTAACAACGTTGGAGCTGTATTATTAGGTGATGGCTTAAAAATTACAGAAGGAAGTAGAGTTAGATGTACAGGTAAAATTGCTGAAATTCCAGTTGGTGAAGGTTATTTAGGCCGTGTAGTTGACTCATTAGCGCGCCCTGTTGATGGGAAAGGTGCAATTGCTCCTAATGAAACTCGTGCTATTGAATCTCCAGCCCCTGGTATTATTGCTCGTCGTTCAGTTTATGAACCATTAGCTACTGGTCTAGTAGCCGTTGATGCTATGATTCCTATTGGACGTGGTCAATTGGCCCTTTAAAATTTTTTTAATGAAGGAAACTATTTGCTGGAATTTCACCTAAAAAAGGCGTACATGAATTTAAGTGGCACTTTTGTTTTTGTCCCATTCAATGTAAAAATCTAACCTTAAAGTGAGAAATCAGCAGGAAACCAAAGTGTTAATTTTTTAACTCAGTAGGATCCTCAGAGACTATACGTTTCCTAATAACTAAAAAATTCTTAAAAACTTTTTCTTTTAAACAGGTGTATTTTGTACAAAAATTATGACTACAAACTTACTAACAAATAATTCAAAAATGGAAAAATGGAATCAATGGTTTGCGGGTGTTACGGATGGAGATGGTTGTTTTTATATTAATAAAAAAGATAATAATAGTATTAGTTATGAAATTACAACTCATACCACAGATATTCGAATTCTTTATTCTATTAAAAATACATTAAAAACTGGAACGATTAAAAAACGAAGTGGTTCGCAAAGTGTCCGTTATAGAATCAAACAGAAAGCGGCTATTATTGAAATAGTAAATAGACTAAATGGACGGTTATATAATCAAACGCGTTTAAAGCAATTTAAAAAGGTTTGTACATTATTAAATATTCCCTTTATACCAAGTCCCCCTACTATTTCAAAACAAAATGCTTATCTTTCAGGTTTAATTGATGCTGATGGCAGTTTCACTATTTCTGTGTCAAAATCAACCTTTCAAAATTCGCAAACAGGAGGCTTACAAGGACGCATTGATAGATTAGCTAATGCTGGAGGTTTTTCCCAAATTTCTGCAAAAGTAACTAGTATTGATTCTACAAAAATTTCTTTAATTCAAAGTTCTTATGCTTTTGGAAATGTTTATGTTGAAAAACCCAATTTAAAAAATAAAAGTCCTAAGCCTAAGTATCATTGGACCATTAAATCTTATGAGGATTTTAAAGAACTTGCTGATTATCTAAAAATCAATCCTTTAAAAAGCGTAAAAATGCATCGTATGCGTCTAGTATTTTTTTATTTTAAATATAAAGATTTAGGATATCATTTAAAACCTGTCAATACTGTTGAATTTCAAATTTGGTCCAAATTTGCTAAATCTTGGTTTAAATATTGTTTTTAATATTGAAAACTCTAGTATTTATCTTATAGAACTAAAAAGTTAACCATATTAAAAATTCTATTATTTACGTTAAATAAGCTTTTTAACATAAATAATAGGATTAATTAGCAAGATTTATTAAAGGAAGTTTTTATATAATAGAAACTTAATCAGTAATGATTTGAGTTTATTGGAAAACATCAATGAAAGGTTTAGTTTAAAGGAGTTTTTTATATTAAAGATATAGTCCATAATTGCAATCGAAGATTGCAATTAGTGCAACGTGAATTAATTATTGGTGATCGTCAAACGGGTAAAACTGCTATTGCAGTTGATACAATTTTAAACCAAAAAGGAAAAGGAGTTGTTTGTGTTTATGTTGCAATTGGTCAAAAAGCTTCCTCTGTTGCTCAAGTATTAAATACTTTAAAAGAACGTGGTGCTTTAGATTATACAATTATTGTTATGGCTAACGCAAATGAACCATCAACATTACAATATTTAGCTCCATATACTGGAGCTACTTTAGCTGAATATTTCATGTACACTGGTAGAGCTACTTTAACAATTTACGATGATCTTTCAAAACAAGCTCAAGCTTACCGTGAAATGTCTTTACTATTACGTCGTCCACCTGGTCGTGAAGCTTTCCCTGGGGATGTTTTCTATTTACACTCACGTCTTTTAGAAAGAGCCGCTAAATTAAGTAATGCTTTAGGTGAAGGAAGCATGACAGCACTTCCTGTTGTTGAAACACAAGAAGGTGACGTTTCTGCATATATTCCTACAAATGTTATTTCAATTACAGATGGACAAATTTTCCTTTCAGCTGACTTATTTAACTCAGGAATTCGTCCAGCTATTAACGTTGGTATTTCTGTTTCTCGAGTAGGATCTGCAGCACAACCTAAAGCTATGAAAAAAGTTGCTGGAAGCTTAAAACTTTCTTTAGCTCAATTTGCTGAATTAGAAGCATTCTCTCAATTCTCATCTGATTTAGATCAAGCTACACAAAACCAATTAGCACGAGGGTCTAGATTACGTGAAATTTTAAAACAAGCTCAAAACTCTCCACTTTCTGTTGAAGATCAAGTTGCTAGTATTTATGCAGGAACAAATGGATTTCTTGATTCACTAAAAGTTGATCAAGTACGTCCATTCTTATCAGGTTTAAGAAACTATTTAGCTCAAAATACTGCACAGTACGGAGAAATCGTTAGAAAAACTTTAGATTTCACTCCAGAAGCTGAAGGTTTATTAAAAACAGCTATTCAAGAATATTTAGAAGATTTTAAATCACAAAATGTTAGTGCTTAATTTAAATTAATTTGTTGATTTGTGAATATCAATTCACAAATCAATTCATTAGTTCAGTATTATGATTTTTGCTGTTTAAAAATGTTTCTGTTTTGAAACTTTAAACAGAAACACTTAGCTTGCTTGAGTTTTTTAAAATACAAGAGCAAGCTTTTTACTTTGTGTTTATAAATCGAGTTAAAATTGTCTCTTTAACAAATTTAATATGCTAACACTTAAAATTTTTGTTTACACAGTTGTAACGTTTTTTGTATTTTTATTTGTGTTTGGTTTCTTATCTAATGACCCTGCTCGAAACCCAGGTAAAGGAAATTTAGATTAAATTTAAAAAATAAATTTAGTTTACTATGTTATATAGTAAACTAAATTATATTACTTTGCTATAAATATTTTAAAAAATAAGAATTTAAGTTAAAATTTTATTAAAAAGCTTTTTATGCTGTAATTTTTAAAACTCACTTATTAATTTAAAAAACAGTTAAATCCTGTGAACTCTATTATTTGAAATTTGAGTTAATTTGTGTTGTTGTTTGACCTGGTTAAACGTACCCTTAAATGGAAAGTTATGTTTTTAAATTTTCAAACAGTGGAAAAATTAAAAAAGATTATAAGAATTTTAGTTTATGCTATTTTAAAAATTTTATTATTAAAAAATTAATTTTATGAATTCTTCTGGATTAAATAATAAGTCAATAAATAATACAGGATCGGATCCTTTGAAACAACAAGTTGTTTCAATTACATATGAGGAAATAGGTCTTTTTCCAAGATCTTTTAACAGGGTTTTTGATAGATTTTTTAAACAACTATTCTTTGATGTTGAAAATTTAGTTATTCAAGAATATCGTTTTTATAGATATTTGTTTTTGACTACTGTAAAATGTGTCTTTATTTTATTATTTGTACCTCTTACTGTCAATTTTATTGCTAAAAATTATTTTGTTAGACCCATTACTGAATATTATTGGAATACACACCAAACTGAAATTTTTTTAAATTCTTATCAACAAAAACGAGCTTTTAATGAGCTTAAAAATTTTGAAGAAAAAATCTATTTTGAATCTTTAATTTTATCTAATCCAGATATTTTTCTGAATTCTAAGGATTTAAATTCTTCTGAACAAAAAATAATAAATTTTGAAAATATTGATAAAAATAAAAAGTTTTCTGATATTTTTGCAAAATCTATTCAAAATAGCTTACAAACTGAAACTATTGAATTGGCAAAACATTATAATGAAGAAAGTATTGAGGCAATTACAAATTTTTTTGCTGATTTAATTAGCTTGAGTACTTTGTTTATTTTGTTATTGCGTTTAGAAATTCAATTAAATATTACTAAATCTTTTTTGTTAGAAGTTTTTTTTGGATTAGATGATAGTAAAAAATCTCTATGTCTTTTGTTTGTTACTGATTTATTAGTTGGCTATCATTCGCCTAATATTTGGGAGTTATTTTTTTCTTCCATATTTGATAGATATGGTTTACCTGAAAGTCAAACCACAATTTTTTTATTAGTAGCTACATTGCCAGTTTTATTGGATGTTTTATTTAAATATTTAATTTTTAGGCATCTTAATAGAGCATCACCTGCTACTGTTGCCACATATCATGCTATGATTGAATAATACAGTACAATAAAAATGCTCATGTTATTTTTCTATTTGCAAGGTTTTCAAAAGTGTTTTCTTAGTGTTTGTGTTTCCACAAATACAGGTCTTCTAAAAGGATATCCACTCAGGCTTCCTTCCTTTCACTTTGGTATCTGCAAAGGTGTCCTTCCCAGCATTGTGCTTCGGCTTCCACTTTGTGGAAATGCTGGGAAGCCGAAGCACAATGCAGATACAAGGTGGAAATGCAGATCTGTGTTTCTCTTTAGAGAAACACTGGGAATTGCAGATCTGTGTTTCTCTAAAGAGAAACACTGGGAAAAAGTATCTATTTTATTATTAAAACAGGTCTGTGTTTGTATCTATTTGAGTACACCTTTGCAGATCAGTGTTTTTCTTTTTTTCCACGTTGTATCTGCAAAGGTGTCCACCTTTGCAGATCTGTGTTTTTCTTTTTTTCCACTTCCACAACGTGGAAGTGGAAAAAAAGAGTTTCCTTCAAAAGTCTTTGTGGAAACCCAAAGACTTTCGAAAACACTGGGAACCGCAAAAAGAGTTCCCTTCAAAAGTCTTTGTGTAAACACAAAGACTTTCGAAAACACTGAGCACGAATTTGTACTTTTTAAAATTCAATAAGTGGTCGTATTTTGGTTTATTGGTAAATTTTACACTCAGTTAGTCTAAGCAACAGCAAAAATTTATTTAGAAGCTTTATCAAAGCTTCGATCGATTTCTGTTTTCTAAATATTACATTTAAGTTAATTAAATACAATTAATTAACTTTATGTACTAGGCAGTTTGTTTGTTTTTAAGTTTAATTTTAAAAACTTAAATTTTAAAAATTTGAATAAATCTTTTACTTTAAAATTTTCTCTGTAATTTTTTGTTTATTTCGCTTATTTTTAAAAAAGTTTGATGTATTTGTTTTTTAAAATATGAATCTGTTACAGATTTAAATGAAAATTTGTTTATGAGTATTAAGATATTATTGATGAATTTTAAGAAAAAAAGAAAAGAAAAAATTAAATGTCTACAGTAAATGAAATTATTGAAAAATTAAAAGGTTTAACTTTATTAGAAGCTTCAGAATTAGTTTCTAAAATTGAAGAAACTTTTGGAGTAGATGCTTCAGCACCTGCCGGTGGAGCAGTAGTAATGGCAGCCCCAGGTGCTGTTGGAGGTGCAGCAGAAACTGCTAAAGCTGAAGAAGAAAAAACATTATTTGATGTAGTTTTAGAAGAAATTCCAGCAGATAAAAAAGTTTCTATTTATAAAGTAGTACGCTCTATTGCTAATATTGCGGTTAACCAAGTAAAAGAATTTACTGCTACTTTACCAAAAGCTTTAAAAGAATCAGTTTCGAAAGAAGAAGCTGAAGCTGCAAAACAACAATTAGAAGAAGCAGGAGCTAAAGTTAAAATTGTTTAATAAAATGAACTATAATAGAAAAATAAAGGTCTTCTATAGATAGATAGTGTTTTTCAAAAGTCTTTGTGTTTACACTATTTTAGACTTAGGAAACACTTAAGAAAAATATTTTAATTTTTCTATTATAGTTCATAATTATAGAATCAGCTATAGTTCTAAATATATATATATATATATATAGACAACCAGTGTTTTTTAGAAAAAACAGATTCTATGCTTTAAATATAAATATAATTTCGAATTTGTTCGGAGAGAGAGGGATTCGAACCCTCGGTACGAAAAAAGCTCGTACAACGGATTAGCAATCAGTCGCTTTAGACCACTCAGCCATCTCTCCTAGCATTTGTCTATAGGATAGACCTGATTTGTGTTTCTTATGATTCCTGTAGTTTCTAAGGTTCGTTTCTGTTTTTGCTGTTGTTCCGTAGGAACTATTTTTTTGAAAACAGCAAAAAAACACTTATTCAAGTTGTATTGTTTGATAGTATTTTGCCAGTGTTTTTGTGTTCTAAGTGTTTTCTCTGTTTTTTTTCCTTCCACTTCCACGTTTCCACGTTTCCACGTAGTGGAAGGAAGGAAGGAAGTATCTGCAAAGGTGTCCTTCCCAGCATTGTGCTTCGGCTTCCCAGCATTTCCCAGTGTTTTCCAAAGCGGAGCTTTGGAAGGAAACACAAACACAGATCTGCAAAGGTGTGTACCTTTGCAGATACAAGGTGGAAGCCGAAGCACAATGCAGATCTGTGTTTTCGAAAGTGTTTGTGTTTCCACAAAGACTTTTGAAGGAAACACAAACACTGGGAATTGCAGATCTGTGTTTTTCTTTTTTTCCACTTCCTTCCTTCCACTACGTGGAAACGTGGAAACGTGGAAACGTGGAAGTGGAAAAAAAGAAAAACATTGGGAACCGTGGAAATGTAAAAAATAGCTCTTCCCTGTTTTTTCCAATGTAAAAAACAGCTCTGCAAATTCTATTTTCTATTAATCAAACTTTTGAACTAAAGATAAACGCTGGGAAAACAAAAACACAGATCTCTATAGGTAGGATAGACTGTTTTACAGTTTTCGAAAACTAAAAAAACAGACATAATAATATGACAAAAACTTGAGCAGGAAAAAAATACTAAAAAAGTTTATTACCCAGGCACTAAGTTGAAATTTCCTGTTAGGCTTCCAACAAGTAGTTCAACTTCTTAAGAGTTTCACAGCCAAGTTCGGGATGGATTGGCGTGGTTCCACTTAAGCCTAGAGCACCAGAGTTTCAACGGAGCAAAGCTCCGGTGATTTTATTAGGTCAAAATCAAATAGCCTTTAGTATATCTTGGCTGAAATTCTCACGAATCTTTCACCGGATACCTATCAAACAGCTTGTCTAGCTGAGGCCTTAGAGAGCACTCATCTTGAGGAAAGCTTCCCACTTAGATGCTTTCAGCGGTTATCTAAACCGTGCGTAGCTACTCAGCGTTTCCCTCTGGAGAGAGAACTGATACACCATAGGCACGACCATCCCAATCCTCTCGTACTAGGGATGGGTCCTCTCAATGCTCTAACGATAACACCGGATATGGACCAAACTGTCTTACGCATGAACTCCCAAACTTTCATTAGGGCATGGACTATGTCACCATCTTATTAAGATGTTGGCGTATTATACTTGTTTCCCGTACAGTGCTTTAGCACCTGCAAGATTTGTTGCTGGGTCGTCTATAATATAGACCTGCATTTTTCCAGTGTTTGTGTAAACACAAACACAGATCTGCAAGGTACTAAGTACCTTGCAGACAAATGCTAGGTGCTCCGCATCTGCCTTTGACTAGTCAAAGGCAGGGGATTCAAACAAATATCTATTTTAAAAAATAAGTCTCTACGGGGATTTATAAGTTTTATTTTGTAAAAAACCTCTTTGTTGCATAGTTAGAAAAGCTGTTTCTCCGGTATGGTCACGATTTGAGCTATCATTTAAAGCAGCCACTCTATCAATATCTGACAAAATGCTATAAATTCCTTCAGCCCTTTGTACACGACGCAGTTCAGTGTGAGCCTTTGGAAGTTTTGTGTAGACATCCAAAATTAGTAATACAAGTTCAGCTTGTTCTTTTTTTACTCGTAAATAAGGTAAAACCGCCTTTAATACTTGTTCAAGCTCAGTGTGTGTCTGAACTATCCAATCACTCATTTGCCCTCCTTTTCGATTTCTAACCTTTCCAAAACCGATTTGTTTTTCAAAAGATTCCAAATAATCACGTCGTGTAGTTTTTTGAGAAACTTGCATTCCCAGTGTTTTCGAAAGTGTTTATCTTTAGATAAACACTTTTGAAGGAAACACAAACACAGATCTGCAAGGTTGTACAACCTTGCAGATACAATCTACGCGAATTCCAATACTTTCTTTTTTTCCACTTCCACGTTGTGGAAGTGGAAGGAACTAAACGCACATAAATGCTCCCATCTGCATCAATCGCTGATGCAAGATACAACAAATCTTCTTGAGTTACAGAACTCGAGAAACAACAGCAATATTTTAGTATAATCATACTTTCTATTTTATGGTTTTTTCTTCAAACTGTCAAATTTTTATAAATCTTCCCTCGGCGTTGCCATATTCTATAAGATAGATTTTAGGGTTCACCGATATAAGCCAATTATTTTTGATTTGTATTGCTACAAATCCACGCAGTATTTTACGTTTTGAACCCAGCTCACGTACCACTTTAATGGGCGAACAGCCCAACCCTTGGGACCTACTACAGCCCCAGGATGTGATGAGCCGACATCGCAAAATGTTATGAAAACTTATAATGTACCGTAGTTTCCGTCCGATACTTTATAACGCATACAATGAACCAGATGTGGAGCAACAAGTGTACGAAAACGACTTGAATTTTCTTCATTAATAAAAAGTCTATATCCAACAAATTGACCGTTCTTTTTATGTGGTGTTAATGAAACATAAATTTTATAATGGCACCAAAATGCTGCTTGTAAGCGTTTTACACCTTCTTCACTGAATGATTCAGTACAAATGCGCATAGCATTGGACTGACCTTTCCATTTTAAAGCGCCATCATCCATATAAAAATATGCTATAGCAGCTGGAGTTAGATATTTATGAATATCTACAGGTACGTCCTTTTTATATTTTTGCAGGATAGGATCCCATGTATAAAACATTTCTCCAAAAAATTTGAAGTCTGGATGTACAAGGGTATTAAAATAGTGTCGTTTATAAATTTTGTTTGTTCTTGGGTCATAGTAATCCCCGTTATTTATAGACGTACCACAAGAATCTTTTAATATTTGGTATTTATGTTCCAAATATTGTAAATGTTCCGTTTTTTGGGCTGCTCTATAACGCCAACCAGCTGTTAGACTTTCAGAGCTCAAATTCCCATCCCCTAATAATGTTCCAACAATTAAATCAACTTGTTGTTGATTCCAAGATAATTGATCGAATGTAGTCATAGTTTTTATGAAATCCTTTGGTTCCTAATGCTGCTGTTGTATGCTGTTTATTTTCAGCTAGTGTTTTGGTATGTGAAACACTAGCCTATAAGTTACCTTATAGGTCAGACTATATCTTCAACTGTTTTAGTTGTTCAGCGTCTAGTCGTTGAGGGCCCTTGTTTTTAAGTTTCCCTGCTGATTATCTATAGTATAGATGTCCCAGCATTAGCTGAATTCGTTTATTATATCGTTATAATAAAGCCCCGATGTCGTTGAGGTGCCAAACCTTCTCGTCGATGTGAACTCTTGGAGAAGATCAGCCTGTTATCCCTAGAGTAACTTTTATTCGTTGAGCGACGGCCCTTCCACACGGAACCGTCGGATCACTAAGGCCGGCTTTCGCCCCTGTTTGACTTGTAGGTCTTACAGTCAAGCTCCCTTTTGCCTTTACACTCTTAAGTCTGATTTCCGTCCAGACTGAGGGAACCTTTGCGCGCCTCAGTTACCTTTTATGAGGTGTTCGCCCCAAACAAACTGCCCACCTGAAAACGTCAAGTGTCCTGATTTAAGGATCACCATTAGGATTCTAGCCTCTCCAGAGTGGTCTCTCACTGATGGCTCCAACTTCCCCGGAAGGAAATCTTCAATGCCTCCCACCTAGACTGCGCAAGAAAAGCCCGAACCCAATTCCAGGATACAGTCAAGCTTCATAGGGTCTTTCTGTCCAAGTGTTATTAGTCCGCATCTTCACGGACAAGTCTATTTCACCAAGCCTCTCTCTGAGACAGTGATACGATCATTACGCCTTTCGTGCAGGTCGAAACTTACTCGACAATGAATTTCGCTCAGATAATCGTTATTCTTTCAAAAAACGCTGGACTCTATCTTAAAGTTGATGTTTTCATCAAAATTTCAAACGTATAGTCTCTGAGGTGCTCTATAAATAAATTATTATAGAGTTACCTGCTGATTTCCTTTATTACGGGTTCCCAGCAAATAGTTTGATTTTACTAAAGCTAGCATTTCTTAACCTTAGAACTGTCATAGTTACAGCTGCCGTTCACCGGGGCTTCGGTTGTCAGCTTTTTTCAGTTACCCAAAATAACCAACTTCCTTCACCTTCCGGCACTGGGCAGGCGTCAGCCCCCATATATTGTCTTGCGACTTTGCGGAGACCTGTGTTTTTGGTAAACAGTTGCCGTATCCTCTTCACTGCGGCTTTTATTCAAAATAAAAGCACCCCTTCTCCCGAAGTTACGGGGCCAATTTGCCGAGTTCCTTAGAGAGAGTTCTCTTGCGCTCCTCAGTATTCTCTACCAACCTACCTGTGTCGGTTTTAGGTACAGGTTCCGAAATAATTAATATAGGTTTACGAGCTTTTCTAGGAAGTATGACATAATAAAACCATGTTTTCACAAGTGAAAACACAGCGGGTCACATCTTAACTCCAAATAGTTTTTTTTCTATTTGGTGCGTCTTGAATGTTTCCACTGCAATCCATATACAGACTTTACTTAGCCTTCTTCGTCCCTCGGTACCTTATTTCAAGAAGTACAGGAATATTAACCTGTTTACCATCGACTACGCTAATGACTAGCCTCATCTTAGGTCCTGACTAACCCCCCACGGACGAACCTAGTGGAGGAACCCTTAGGTTTTCGGAGCATTGGATTCTCACCAATGTTTTCGTTACTCAAGCCAACCAGTTTGTTATTGATTAAAGTCTTTTTGAAATCTTGGTGCTCCGCACCTGTGTTTTTGCTTTGCAAAAACACTAGGTTGACCTTTTTGTCGATCAGGACTATTCAACCAAAACGGTGTGCACCGTTCCGGACAAGTGTTTTTGTTTACACAAAACACAGGTCTATCAGTTAGTGCTTGCGGACCACTAACACAAGAAAAGATTTCAAAGAGGCTTTAATATTCACAATGAAATTGTGAATAAAAGAGTATTTAATCTCCTCCTTTCTTTAAGTTGTTTAAATGTTTTACTAAAAGGAATAGAATGACCCTTAAAGTTCAGACTATGTCTTCAATACTATTGTATTGTTGGGGACTCGTGGAAGATTATTTCACTTCTAGTCGTTGAACGTATTTACTTAAAAGTAATTTTCGCTGCAAGTTAACTTCATTCAAAGTTTTTCTTGCATTTCACCCAATTTATTATAGTGAGAACAATTCGCTTGTTTATTCTCACTTCTGCATAGTCCACTCAAACTTACGTGAAAGCTTCACCCTAAGCAGAACGCTCCCCTACCGAGTATTGTTTTTTCCTTTTGCAGTTCCCTGTGTTTGTGTTTACTTCAAAAGTGTTTATCTTTAGATAAACACTTTCGAAAACACTTGGAAAAAAGGAAAACAATTCTCTCACAGCTTCGGCAGATTGCTTAGTCCCGGCCATTGTCGGCGCAAGAACGCTTTACCAGTGAGCTATTACGCACTCTTTCAAAAATGGCTGCTTCTAAGCAAATTTCCTGGTTGTTTCAGCATTCTCACATCCTTTTCCACTTAGCAATCATTTAGGGGCCTTAGCTGGTGATCTGGGCTGTTTCCCTCTTGAGAATCAAACTTATCTCCGACTCTCTCACTGGTAGCTGGAAGACTTATCTAATATTCGGAGTTTGCCACGACTTGGTACCGCTTTCGCAGCCCGCACCGAAACAGTTGCTCTACCCTTAGATAGTTCATCATTACCGCTGCGCCTCAACGCATTTCGGGGAGAACCAGCTAGCTCTGAATTCGATTGGAATTTCTCCGCTAACCACAAGTCATCTGCCGATTTTTCAACATCGGTCAGTTCTGACCTTCATTCAGTGTTACCTAAACTTCATCATGCTCATGGTTAGATCATCCAGGTTCGGGTCCATAAGAAGTGACTTGATGCCCTATTCAGACTTGCTTTCGCTTAGGCTCCAGATAAAAACTCTTTAACCTGCCACTCCTTATAAGTCGCCGGCTCATTCTTCAACAGGCACGCGGTCAGATTTCAAAATCCTCCCACTGCTTGTCAGCTCACGATTTCATGTTCTATTTCACTCCCCTACGGGGGTTCTTTTCACCTTTCCATCGCTGTACTATTTCGCTATCGGTCTCTCAGGAGTATTTAGTCTTACGAGGTGGTCCTCGCTGATTCACACGGGATTCCACGTGCCCCATGCTACTCGGGATAAACGGTTTCATTAATTAAGCCAATAATAATTAGACTACTGGACTTTCACCATCTATGGTGCAGGATTCAGCTGCTTCGTCTATTTTATTTTGTAATTTGTGAATACATAGTCACAAATCACTAAGTTTGCTAGCATTTCAAAAATGTAGGTCTTCTTTTGTGTTCTATAATAAATACAGTCCTTTAAAATTCTTTGTGGAAACACAAAGAATTTTAAAAACACAGATTTATAGAAAAAACCGTATTCCCACAACCCTGATATTCTCAGTTTAGACTAATCCCATTTCGCTCGCCGCTACTAAGGGAATCGCTTTTGCTTTCTTCTCCTCTGGCTACTGAGATGTTTCAGTTCACCAGGTTGCCTCTTTCTTAGTTATGAATTCGTAAGAAGTTCTTAGAGGTTGCCCTATTCGGGAATCTTTGGATCCATGCTTTCTTCCAACTCCCCAAAGCTGTATCGCCGGTATCGCGCCCTTCATCGTCTCTGAGAGCCTAGGTCTTCACCGTGAGCCTTCTTTTTTTTGACCTAGTGTCTTTATTTCTATTTTTTATTCAAATACATAGGCGCTCTGTATTTGCCTCAAGTTTTTTGTCTGATCAAGTTTTTTGAAAAAACCGAATCGCAAAAAGAACATAACCGAGGGCTGGAGATAAGCGGATTCGAACCGCTGACACCCTGCGTGCAAAGCAGATGCTCTACCAACTGAGCTATACCCCCTCATTCACTTGGTCTGGTAAAGTTTTTTTACAAACTTTTATTAATAGAAAAACATTTTTGAAGGCAAAGTTTTGACAATTAGGAAACAATTGTTTTCAGATCTGTGTTTTTCCTAGTGTTTCTCTTTATACGTCCTGTCTTTTTTTCAAGCTTAAGCTTGAAAAAAAGACTTGGACGTAAAAAGCAAAGCTTTTTATGTCCTGTCTTTTTAACCTAAAGGTTAAAAAGACTTGGACCATGCTGGACTTGAACCAGCGAACCTCTCGCTTATCAAGCGAGCGCTCTAACCAACTGAGCTAATGGTCCAGTTCGAATATCAGTCTGTGATATGTTTTACAAACGAAATATATCGCAGACTGATATTCGAAGATTTGAATTCTTTTTAAAATATTACCTTAATAGAATTTAAAAGCAATAATAGTTAAGAAAAGAAAATTCGTTTGTACTGTGTTTGTGTTTCTATTCCATAGAAACACAAACACAGCAAAACGAATATATAAAAAAGAAAAAAGGAGGTGATCCACGCCCTCGTTCCCGAAGGCGTACCTTGTTACGACTTAAGATTAGTCACAAACCGAACCATAGGAACCCCTCTCTATAAATAGTTAAGGTAAGCCACTTCAGGTTCGATCTGCTTCCGACCTTTGACGGGCGGTATGTACAAAATTGGGGAACGTATTCACCGCCGTATAGCTGACCGGCGATTACTAGCGATTCCAACTTCATGTAGGCGAGTTGCAGCCTACAATCCGAACTGAGATTGAGTTTGCCAGATTCGCTTACTCTCACGAGTTTGCTTCCGATTGTCTCAACCATTGTATTGCGTGTGTAGCCCAGGATGTAAGGGGCATGCTGACTTGACGTCATCCTCTCCTTCCTCCGAATTGCTTCGGCAGTCTCTCTAAAAATTTAACTAAAGACGAGGGTTGCGCTCGTTAATAGACTTAACTAAACACCTCCATGATATGACCCCCAAGATTTCTAAAGGGGATAGAATAACCCACAAGCCAGAGTTTAAACTGGCTCACCGCGTATATTCGTTCAAGGGTTTAAATTAAGGACGTGTAATTTTTAACTTTCTTTCCATACATGGAACACTTCTCACATATGGTTCAACGAAATCCAAAAATTTACCACAATCACATCGTTTTACAAGAAGACCTACAGCAATTCCTTTAGATCGTCGAATAGTTGTTGTTAACCGAAAATTGGTTTCTAAAACTTTTTGCAAAAGTAAAACTTCTTTTTCAGGTACTTCACCAGTTGCTAAATAAGGTTGATTATTTACGGCACCCCCATCATCCATGTAAAAAACAGCTAAAGCTAATGGGTGAACAAAACAATCAAATAATTCCTTAGGAAAAGCTTTTCTTTTTTTATTTTTTTTTCCTTCTTGATAAGTAGGATCCCCTGGCTTTTTCTGAACAACAAAACAACGAAACGATTTGAAAAAACTGCGACTGTAAAAACGGTAACCTATTGTTTTCGTTACTTCTCCAGTTATTTTATCCGTCCTAATATGTGGAACTTTACTAATAGAGCTAGTTTGAGTAGCTAACCCATATTTTTCAAATTGTTGTTTTTTCCATTCTGTGTATTCAAGTTCGCCTTGTTCTATTTCAAGACGACCTTCTGGACGTAAATGTCCATCTCCAATTAAGCTTCCTATACTTAAAGCGAATGCTTCTTCGTTATAGTCTAAAGTATCTCTGGAATTTCCTAAAACTAATCCACATGGATAATTCAAAGATGGGGTGGGGGGGGGGCGTAGCCCTCCCCCCCCCACCCCCAGTATTTCTAGATTTTTTGCCGCTAGTCGGCAATTCAATACGTTTAGTCATAATTAAATGAAAAAAAAAACGGGTGTAGACCCACAAATTCTATTTTCTTTTAAAACACTTCGGCCTGTTTCATCATCGGTACTCTCCTGTCCTAGACTCCACTCCTGGTATTTATCTACAACCACCTATTCACCGTCGAGTTTGAGCCGACTGCGGCTCTAGTTTTAAAAGATCTATTTAAACTCCTTTGGTGTTGTCATAGCGTTTGATCTCCTGGTGCTTTGCACCTAGGCAAAAGAATTGCTTTAGACGTCCACCAAGTTGAGCGGTTTTTTACAAATTGATTTTCATCAAATTTGCCGCAAAGCGTTTACGGCACGAGCTGACGACAGCCATGCACCACCTGTGTATAAGTTCTCTATATTAAAATATAGGGCACCAAACTATTTCTAATTTGTTCTTATCATGTCAATCCCTGGTAAGGTTCTCCGCGTAGCATCAAATTAAACCACAAAATCCACCGCTTGTGCCAATTCCCGTCAATTCCTTTGAGTTTCACTCTTGCGAGCATACTCCCCAGGCGGGATACTTAACGCGTAAGCTACAGCACTGGATTTCCAGCACTTAGTATCCATCGTTTACGGCTAGGATTACTAGGGTATCTAATCCTATTCACTCCCCTAGCTGTCGTCCCTCAGTGTCAGAAATGGCCTAGTAGAGCGCTTTCGCCACTGGTGTTCTTCCCGATATCTGTGCATTTCCAAAGTGTAACCGTAACAACGGTTATAAACCCACGGTTTCCCGTAGCCCAGACTATACCTTTAACCAAACAAGAAACAAAAGGTTTAACGAATTTTCAAACGACCGGCACGGTGATTTTGAACAAGTGTTTCAACGTAAGCGTCAACGTCAGTTGCGTGTTTACGTTTAGGTCCAGACGGGTTAGCGTTGCAAGTGGCGTTTACCACGCGTTTTAAGTCGGCAACGTCACGTGGGAACCATGTTGTTGTATTTTTTAAGCGTTCCAAGTGTTTGTGTTTCCTTCAAAAGTCTTTGTGTAAACACAAAGACTTTCGAAAACACAGGTTTGCAACGGTTCCACCGTTGCAAACCAAGTGTTTTCCAAAGTGTTTCTTGTGTTCCTTCAAAAGTGTTTATCTTTAGATAAACACTTTCGAAAACACAAGAAACACTTGGAGTTGCAAACCTGCAATTATCAATTGCTTGGTCATTGACGTTTTAGCTCAAAACCACCGGTGTTTGTTGGTCAACAAACACCGGCTCTTTAAACTCTGGTTGTGTTTTACAACCAAGTCGTTACGGGTACAACGACGTTGTTGTGTCCCTCGGTATTGCCAACTAATTTTTTAGTTTACGGTTCCACCGAATTGAGTCAATTATTTATCGTGACTTTTACGTTCACGTGCGGCAAAATGTCTACCGCTCCACCGGGAGTTCCCTCTACTTCTACCACTCTCTAGTCCTTGAGTACTCCACTGCCTATCCAAAGTTGAGCTCTGGGATTTGACAGAAGACTTTAAGAACAACCTACGAACGCTTTACGCCCAATCATTCCGGACAACGCTTGCATCCTCTGTATTCGAGACCCCCCTTTTTTCAACGGGCTCAGACTATACTTTCACACACACTTTAGAATAAAATTTAGTTCCACTTGGTTTGCAACGGTTCCACCGTTTTCCAAGTGTTTCTCTTTAGAGAAACACAGGTTTGCAACGGTAGAGCCGTTGCAAACCAAAGCTTTGCTTTGGAAAACCTGTGTTTGTGTTTACACAAACACTTGGTTTGCAAGGCCTAAAGGCCTTGCAAACCTGTGTTTCTCTAAAGAGAAACACTTGGAAATGCAGGTCTGCAAATTCTATTTGCAGACAATTTAAATTTTATTTTTTGTGTGAGTGCCGACGTGTTAGCCACACCTTGTATTTGAAATACGTGTGACTCTTACCTTATAGGTTCAGTCGTTACGGGTTTTCTTAAAAGAATTTCCCACGGGGTTCCCTTGACTTCAAAAGTTTTAGGGTCCTCCGTTACGAGTCGGTTTTTTACTGTGAGCTCACTCTCACAGGCGGCAAGTTTCGAAGATATTTCTTCGATAGCCAGACCGCGGCTGCTGGCACAGAGTTCGTGTATATCCCGCTCATTTCCGAGCAAGGCACAGACTATACCTTTTACGCACAAACCGGTTTGGTTGTGCGTAAGCAACGTATTACAAAAGCCTTAACAAAAAACCGAAACACGCGTGTTTGTTTCAAACACCCTTTGCCGTTTATGTTGCTTAAGTCTCGTACTCACCGTTTGTTTGAACAAAAAGTTTTCCTCAGTCGTTAGAGGTATTTAGAGCGCGATTTGCGTATTTCGTTTCGTTTGTAACGTAACGCCGGTTTTTGTTTCCCTCTAAATTTCCTACGGGGTTGACCGCCTTCATTTTCTCCGGCTTCGCCGGAAAAAAGTCTTTACGACTTGCGTCGCCCTGTTGTTGCTGCACTTTTTTTGTGAAGACGGTGTTCCCCGTTATGAGTTGCGTTTTTGTTTCGTAGTTTGCACCACGAGTTGCCAAAATTTTAGCCGATGCTTATTCCTCAAGTACCGTCAGAACTTCTTCCTTGAGAAAAGAGGTTTAATACCCACGGGCAGTCATCCCTCACGCGGTATTGCTCCATCACCCGTTAGGGCATTGTGGAAAATTCCTCACTGCTGCCTCCCGTAGGAGTCTGGGCCGTGTCTCAGTCCCAGTGTGGCTGATCATCCTCTCAGACCAGCTACTGATCGTTGCCTTGGGAGGCCATTACCCCCACCAACTAGCTAATCAGACGCAAGCCTCTCTTTTGACAGCTTTCGCTTTTAGCTTCTCAGCATCATGCGGTATTAGCAGCAGTTTCCCGCTGTTATCCCCCGCCAAAAGGTAAGTTCTTACGCGTTACGCACCCGTCCGCCACTACAATTCTTAAATATAAATACCTAAGAATCTCGTACGACTTGCATGTGTTAAGCATACCGCCAGCGTTCGTCCTGAGCCAGGATCAAACTCTCCAAAAAATTTATTTACTAATGGTCAAAAATTTTTTCCACCTTGTATCTGCAAAGGTGGACACCTTTGCAGATCTGTGTTTTTCTTTTTTTCCACTTCCTTCCACTACGTGGAAACGTGGAAGTGGAAAAAAAGAAAAACACTGGGAAAAACTGAAAAACTTTTGATTTTTTTGAACATTCCTGTTTTTTAGTTTATAAAATAAAATAGTTTTTGTCAAATAATTTAATAAATAAAATTGCTTATTTAATAACACAAGAAAAACTATAAGAGTCATAGAAACGAATTAAAATATGTTTAAGATAGGGGCTATAAAATAGATTCGACATTAATATAAAAACGAATTATATATATAATGATTAATAGACCAAGCAATTGAAAATTGCAGGTTTTCCTGTTTTTTTGCACCTTTTCCACTTCCACGTTTCCACGTAGTGGAAGGAAGGAAGGAAGTATCTGCAATTCCCAGTGTTTTCCAAAGCGGAGCTTTGGAAAACACTGGGAATTGCAGACCAAACGTGTCCTGAGAGAAAGTTAATGCAGACAAAAGTTCATAAGATTTTTTAGTTTTTTGTGAGAAAAAAGTATTTTCTAGATATTTTGAAAAAATAAAAATAAAAAATATTAAAATATCTATATTAGTATCTATAATTAATATAATTAAATAGTATATATATATTTATTAATATCTAAGATTTTATAAATAAATACCACCAATTAAAACATTAGATCTATTCAATATCTAATTAATAGATTTTAAATCTATTAATTAGAATAAAATAAGCAAAGAAATTATACACCCCTTTAAAGGGGTGTATAAATACCACCAATCCATTGATTCTTAGCTACAATGGATAAGTTTGTGTTTAGTAAAAACAGACACCAATCGTGCATCGATTGATCTAACTCTCTCTCAACCTCTTTCAGAGGTTTACTGGCGTTTCTATCGAAACAAAGTAAACCGTCATGATCCAGGCTTAATGGACGAAACCCGTTGAGTAAACACGAACGAACCAGAATGCAGAGCAATACAATCTCGAATGATTCTAAAACTCTTCATATCCCTTTGTGCTGGCTATCTAGTGGATAAGATAGGGTGGGATCAATAGTAAAAACTCTTTTACCGGTGTCATCAACACATTTTTGATTGAGTTCCTTAACCTCCAGCACAAGTTCATCAGTGCCGAAAGTATTGATGAAAGCAGAATATTCAGAGAAGCTTTCAAAAGGAAGTTTAGAAGAGTCCACCTTTAAAGCCAGTTTTGGCTTTACATTTGCCAGATTGGATAGGATCCTGTCCGTTGAAAAAGGGTTTCCTCCATTTAAGGAGGTATACAGCATAACTTTTAAACAAGCTCGACAATCCTGCTGTGAAAGGCCTAAATCCTGAAAGGTAGGTTTATTAGCGTAAAAAGAAGCTCTCTGATTCCAAAAGGAGGTATTTGTGGCCACAAATTGTTTTAAAAGAGTTTTTGATCCTCCTCCTTGCAATCTTGTTGCAATGTTGGTCTAACAAACAAATAGTGTACACCGTTTTTGCTGTTTTTTTCCTTCCCAGCATTTCCAAGTGTTTCTCTAAAGAGAAACACAGGTTTGTGGAAACTCTTTTTGCGGTTCCCAGTGTTTGTGTTTCCACAAACACAGATCTGCAAAGGTGGACTTCCACCTTGTGGAATTGCAGATACAACGTGGAAAAAAAGAAAAACACAGATCTATTTTAGTATACACTAAAATAGATACAAGGTATCTGCAAAGGTATACGCCTTTGCAGACCTGTGTTTGTGTTTCCACAAACCTGTGTTTCTCTAAAGAGAAACACTTGGAAATGCTGGGAAAAAAGGAGTTTACACAAACACTAGGAAAACACTATTTTATTTATTTTATTATAGATTATTTATATAATATAATAGAATTATAATACATAACCCTCCCACCACCCTAATAAAATTATATATATATTTTTTTTTTATTTTCTAGATTATTGAAGTTAGAATTATTAAATAGATCAAATTTTTATCTTTTATAAAAATCAAACACACACATGTCACAAGGTGACACCCTTTTTACGAAGGGTTAGTTGTCAGGAAGTCTTGTGACTTCCTTAAACTGACACATGTGTGACACGCATGTGCACACATACAGACCCGCTCCTGGTTGGGGCTGAAAGCCCCTACCCTTTCTAAGGTGTGGGTAAAAACTTACACATTAGTAGCTTGTTTGTCAAAGACAAACAAGCGGTGCACTTTTGCACCCTCGGTGGCCTTAAGGCCAGCGTTGTACGCCCCTTTTGCATACAAAAACGTGTCCTTCAAAAGCAAAAGTTTTTTCAAAAACTTTACCAGACCAAGTGTTTGTGTTTTTGTTTACAAAAAAACAGCGAAAACGGTGTACATTATTTGTTTGTTAGACCAATTGCTAGGAACAACACCAATCGCAAAAACACAAGAAAAAAACTATTTAATGGACAAATAATTAGACAAACATTATCAGATAGATAAAATAGATTAAATTAAAAAATCGATTTTTTTAATAATATATGATATAATATTTTTAGTTGTTATAATTTTACTGATTTTTTACTAGGAGGAAACATATATGAATCCAATTGTTGCTGCTGCATCTGTTGTTGCTGCTGGTTTAGCTGTAGGTCTTGCTGCTATTGGTCCTGGTATGGGACAAGGAACTGCTGCTGGTTATGCAGTAGAAGGTATTGCAAGACAACCTGAAGCAGAAGGAAAAATTCGTGGAGCTCTTTTATTAAGTTTTGCTTTCATGGAATCTTTAACTATTTATGGTCTTGTTGTAGCATTAGCACTTCTTTTTGCTAACCCATTTGCTTCTTAATTTTCTTTTTTAAAAGATTTATAAAATAATTTTATAAATCTTTTAAAAAATGTATTCAATAGAATTTTTTATAAAGTCCACCCGATTTTTCTAGTAGGAAAACTACAGTACTCTAAATACAGACAAAACTGAAATCTGTATTTTCACATACTCTGGCTTGCTAATGTTTTTGTAAACAAAAACATCAGGTCTAGTCAAGTTTTTTTGCTGTGTTTCTTGTGTTTTTCCTTTTTTCTCGAATGTTTTTATGTTCCCAATGTTTTTCTTTAGGGTGCTTCGCACCTGTGTTTGTGTTTCCTTCAAAAGTCTTTGTGTAAACACAAAGACTTTCGAAAACACAAGAAACACAGGTTTTCCAAAGCAAGGCTTTGATTAATAGAAAATAGAATTTGCAGAGCTGCATTGTGCTAAGCACAATGCTGGGAAAACGGTGGAACCGTTGCAAACCAAGTTTTTCTCCACAGGTCTTCAAAAATGTTTTGCAAAGCTCCGCTTTGCAAAACATTTTGATTAATAGAAAATTATATTTGCAGACCTGCATTTTGACAATTAGGAAACAATTGTTTTCAGACCTGTGTTTTTGCTAATGTTTTTGTGTTCCACCTTGTGGAACACAAAAACATTAGCAAAAACACATTAGCAAAAAAACAGCGAACCTAGCAATTGTCTTTAAAAATGTTTTCAAAAGTCTAAATATAGTGTAAACACTATTTTAGACTTTTGAAAACACTGGGAAGCAAAGCACCATAAGAACAACAGCAAAAACACAAACACTCGCAAACTAAAGAAAACAAAACAGCTTTTTTTTGCTAGCAAAAAAAGAGGGCTAATGATAAATTTTTTAGAGGATTTGAGGAAAATCAATAATTAAACAGTTTATTCACACAATTTATTTATTATAGAGTTTAGTCTTTCTGTGGCTGATCCGCAAAGCGTTTCTTAAGTGTTTCTGTAGTGTTTTCGAAAACACTTAGGAAGACTGTAAAACAGTCGAGAATAGAGACCTGTATTTGTCTTGTGTTTACACAAGACAAAAACACCATTTAATTAACAGATAAAACCAATGCTCACTTTTGTTAAAACAAAAGTGAAAAAGGAAAAAAACTATTTATTTTAAGAAAAAGATTTTCTTCTATTTTAGAGTATATAAAATTTGCATATAATATGAATTTAGCAGAAGGTTTTGGAATTAATACAAATATTTTTGAAACAAATATTATTAACTTATCAGCTGTAGTAGCTGTTGTAGTTTCTTTTGTAGGAAAAAATTTAACAGCTTTATTAGAAGATCGTAAGAAAACAATTTTAAATAATTTACAAGAAGCAAATCAAAGAGCTAAAGAAGCTCAAGAAAAATTAAATACAGCTAAAGCTCAATTAGAATTAGCTAAGAAAAAAGCTACAAGTATTCGAGAAGAAGGAAAAAAATTAGCTGAATTATCTGTAACTAGTTGTATGCAACAACATCAAGAAAGATTACAACTATTAGAAGAATT